GTACCCCTCAGAGCTATAATAGATCTTTCTCTATGTTTCACATAATGAATGGAAGGATCCTTCAAAAACCAGAGACTTTTTTTTAGATATTTATGGTAAAATATGACAATATGTTCGATCTTTCGATAAAAAGGAGTTCGCTCGATAAAAGATTCATAGGGCAACGATCGTGAATAAGAAAATCGTTTCCAAAGGGGAACTAAAAGAGATTCACATTCATAGGCATAATAATTCCACAGGAACAAGGATAACCTTGTATTTTCTTTCGAAGCGATGAGAATCAATTGATCCAAATTCGACGAAATAATAAGATTTCGATGTTCATGGAGAACGGATCGTAATGAGTGTAAAGAAGGAGCATCTTGGATCCAGCGGCGAAAGGTTCGAACCAAAATCTCCGGGTGAGTCAAGTGGGGTATTCGTATATCTAAGATAAAATTGGAATGTGGAATTTTATCCTCCATAAGAGGGAATATGGAATGGATGGACCGGAAACTAGTCCATTCATTCATTCTTTCTAGAGAATGTTTTGATCGGATGGAGAAGGGAACTTCCGGAACCGCTGTCAAACCTCCTAGTACCAATTCAGAATAGAAACTCCTGTTGTGACCAACTAATTTAGTTTGATCACAATTTACAAATGGAACAATTGAACCGTTCTGTTGACGTATTCGACTAATTAAACGCTTTACAGTTAGAAAACTGAATCGGTCATTGGAACTTGAATTTTCCATTGGTTCGAAGGAACTTGATCTATTGAAATAATGATCATAAGCAATTGCGTAAAGATCCTCCTGAAAGAGGAGTGGATATAGAAAGCGCCGCTGCCGGGGTGTATCTTCCTTTCCGTCTCTTTGAAGCTTATCCATTTGAGAAAACCTCGGCTATGGCCCTCGCGAGGGTGACCTCTTGAGTTACGAAATAATACATGGTGCGATCCATCTGGTCAGGACGAGATAGATAATGATCCATCTGAGAGATAGAGATCCCATTCAACAGATCCTCTATCCAAAGATCCGCATGAGGGATGAGGAAAATCCTTTATTTTGGCGACCTGATCGCTCTCCTGACTATGGAATGAATTGACCTGGTCAGTACACCATTTCTCCTACACATCCGTCCTCGAGTACTTAGGACTCATTCTGGGTGGATAAATCCCTAACCTATTAATAGGAAAAACCTCCCCCTATAGATGGGACACTAATATGCTCTTAACTACTGATTAGTAAGGGGAATCCCTCATCAAAATGAGGGACAGAAGCTCGTTCCTCTGGTTTTACCTATGATTCAGGCTATCTAGCTCTATCCATCGACTCTGCCCGACTTAATCACGAATTGATTCAATCTCCTTTCGCAATTATCACGTTTAAATAAATGAATGAGCATATCACATGTCCATCTATGTATATGATATACGTCTCCCATCCATTTGATTCCTTGAACGATATTTAGTTCTGATCGTATCCGATCAGATCAAGTCTCATCAAGATCATTTACTAGAACGACATGCTGTTTTTTCCATTCATTTCCTTTTCAGGATCAGTCATAGTCCCACAACTTTGCCAGGGTATGGGCGAATTTGTTACTCCATATAAATGTGTAAAAGATATTAGTCGCACTTAAAAGCCGAGTACTCTACCATTGAGTTAGCAACCCATACTAGGATATATATGTGATCGAAGTAGAACATGGAGTTATAAAAGAACTACGAAGTACTAAAATATAAAATACGAAAGAAGGGAAATTGAATAATCGTCGAATGAGGGGAACACAAACCTATGTGAATGGCCAGGTAAATAAGGTAAATGACCAACTCGTCCATTCATATATATATTCATATTCATATATATACATATATTATATATATATATATAATTAGATTAGAATTATATTAGAATTCTTATCCGCCATTTCCAGATCGAACCATTTTTCCGAATGAGGTTATTCTTGATCCGTCGACCGAATCATCATAAGAATTGGGAATAACCATTAACGAACTAGTGAACCCAGGAAGGATCTATACTTCCATATGAACGAATTATATTGGCACAATATGCCATTGTCAATCCCGAAGGTGGATAAATGAATTGTTGGATTAGCACTGCATTAGGACAAAATATTAAGCGCATTGAGAAGAGATCTTGGGTTTCTTAACTACGGGGACAACGAATGAGATCGTCTCGTTTGAGAATTTGTACAAGATAAGGAGCTCCCAAATTCTTCGTGGGAAGCTCCTCATTTTATTGATCTATGATCTAGTTATTCTCTTTATCAACTCAATCTTTCATCCATCTAGATAAAAATATTTTCATGTTTGTCATCTTCATATGGGATCGCATGGGAACAGGAATGACTAGATGAATATATAATACAAAAAAGAAGAATGGATGGTAAAAGAACAATTGCACAAAGCTAAATATTGGATCCATTTTTCCCTAAAGATTGGCTTGAAGTTGTTTAAATACGCTTGCCTTCTCTAAAATATCATGAACGGTTTCTGTAGGTTGAGCTCCTTTCTCAAGAAAATGTAGAATAGCAGGAACATTTAAATAAGTTTGATCCTTTATTGGATCGTAAAAACCCACTTCCCGAAGAGCTCTTCCTTCTCTTCGAGATTCAACGTCAATTGCAACGATTCGATAGGTAGCTAATTGGGATATATGAAGTTTTCTCCTCATACGGCTCGAGCAATAATGATTTTGCTAATACTCATATAAAAAAGAAATAATTAATACTCATAGCTCAGGTATGCTTGGGTAATGCTCAAACATCATAAGATCCCCGTTCTTCCGCTTTTTGAGCCGTCTTTCACCTATTATCGAATCGTTCAAACGATCGTAAATGGGATTTTCTTGTTCTGAGATCGATCATCTTCTAATCATTAGGTCTGAGCCTTATCTTACTTCGGTGGTCTTCAATCTTTCCAGAATGGCAGCAACATACATTTTGCTATTTGTCCACGCTGAGCAATCATACAGATGGTTGATCCTTGTATGATCGAATCTACTTATTCTTGAAATATTTCTACCCATCATGATCAATAATTGTTTACCTGTTCTGATTGGACCATTCTGATTTCGTAAATAAATGTGGATTTACAAAGTCGTTATAGCTCATTTATCTCCACTGACCTTAGATTCTGTCCCCCGATTGATGAATGAATCAATACTTACTGCTCAAGCTCCGTCATGTAATATTTATCTTTTCCTTCTCTTTTTTTCTTTTTTCTCCCAGAGAAGAGCAGGAGTAAAATGAAAAATGTTGAGCTACGAGCATCTCCATTCGGAATGAAATAGCGGATATCTTAATCCACGGAACCGATCATGTTGTTCAAGTCGCACGTTGCTTTCTACCACATCGTTTTAAACGAAGTTTTACCATAGAATTCCCGATATAAAAATTCATATGTAATTATGAATAGTCATTAACTAAATTGATACGATAGGAACAGGGATCGGATTTGATCCACTCCTATTGTATAAACAGAATAGATTTCTTGTATAAGTACAAATGAAATAGATTTCCAAAATTACATAAGTTTACCCATCCTAGCTAGGTACTTAACACTTCTCTGGCTGCGCACATTACTTCGACAGTAATGTTCACAATGCCCTTTTGTTGTGCGAATCTCTCGATCTTTCTCTTGACTTTGTTCCTAACAAAGTGGGGGATTTTATTTAGTTCTAGTCGACTTTCGGGATCCCAAATTAGACCTATACCCGTGGATAGTGATCTAGTCATTATTTCCTTAGTATCATGACCACCAAAAAGATCTAGAAGATGATCTTCCATACCCAGAGCGAATGAGTTATAAACTAGATCAGCTATTTGGTTAGTACCTTCGTAACCCAGAAAGGGTCGATATCCCAAAGGAAAATTTTGGATATGAACTGGTGAGGAAATGACTCCACAAGGGATATCGAGACGTTTACCAATATGGCGTTCCATTTGAGTACCAAATATTGCAGATGGTTCTACACGAGCGATCATATCTCCCACCTCAGCATGATCATCTGTGATGAGTATTTTATCACAGAAACCTTGAATTTGCTCTTTGAACCACTCTGCATCATGTTTACAATAAGTACCTGCACAACTCACATGAATCCCCATCTCTCGAGTAAGCATCTTAGTGATTAAAGCAGCATGAGTTGCATCGCCAAAAACTACTGTTTCTTTACCCGTCAAATTCTGACAATCGATAGATCTCGAGAACCAAGCAGCTCGGGAAACAAATCGGGTTTGTTCATCAATGTAGGGTTCGTAATCAACCCTTTTATTCGATGAAATGGAAGCCAAGGTATTAACATTTCTCTGTATCTGTTGGATGCACTCAGCCATATCTACAAATCCCATGGGAGTTGTGGATACATAAGGCATTCCGAATTTCTTCTCCAGATACATCGCTGTCATTAAGCCCACTTCACGATAAGGAACTAAATTGAACCAAGCTTTTGGCAGATTTTTAAGATCTTTTATGGATCCTCCTTCAGGAATCACTTGATTAATCTTGATGTCCAGATCTCGTAATAAACGTCTCAATTCACGACAATCATGTTGACTATGGAAGCCCAATGTGAAAATCCCAATTATATTTGCAGAAGGTACATCTGTTAGGGATTGATCTAAAGTTTCTTGTCCGTGAAATCTATCCAAATAATATTGGACCACTTGTTCCAAAGTTCTATCTGCCGCCTGAAGCTCATTCACTTGATAATGATCAACATTTGCAAAAATTACGTTGGAATCAGAAATCCTGGATGCTCTGTTTGCGAAGTTTTGCAAATCCTCTTGCAATATACTAGAAGTACATGTAGGCGTCAATATGATCAGATCGGGACGTTCCTCTTTCTCTTTTCGCAGAATATTATCAACAACCTTTTCCCGAGATCCACGTGCTAGCACGTGACGATCTACTATACTGGCAGTTACAGGAGCAAAATCTCTTTCGCGTTCTAACATAGAACGCATTACATTGAAATAATCATCTCCTAGAGGAGCATGCATGATGGCATGGACATTCTTGAAAGAACTGGCTACTCGTAGGGTTCCAATATGAGCAGGACCAGCATACATCCAATAGGCTAATCTCATGGATCAGACTTTCTATCAAATTGATCTGTGTTCCCACCCTACATCACAGAGATATCCCTTGCCATGCCTGTCTCATTGGAATCACATTCCCTTTTGATAAGTATCGTATATGCAATGATGAGAAATCGAAAGTGAAGACCCGATGAAATCGGATTTACCATTTATCCACCTACCCTTTTTCCTTCGACAAAGAGATAGGAATATTTGTTTCAATGAAATGAGTCTGGGACGGAAGGATTCGAACCTCCGAGTAACAGGACCAAAACCCGCTGCCTTACCGCTTGGCCACGCCCCATTTCCATCTGATGCTCCACATTCATATATGATGCTAGTGAATACTAATATTCAGTATTTCGTCAACCTATTAAAATCCCAGAGTGTTTGGATCAAATAAGAATTGGTTAGCAAAAAAGAAAAAAAAAAAAAAAAAAAAAAAAAAAAAAAATAGCTATTTCATTGGTCATTATCTATTGAATCGGGTAAAATATTGTGTAAAAACGATCCCTTTCGGCCCAAAGGATCTCTAGTCAGACTTGCCAAATAGCTTCAATTGATCGACGAGATACTTTTTGGAGCGTCATCTTACATAATGTTTGAATGTTTGAATATAAATCGGAGAATATAAATGCCAGCTATGCAAAATATCTGTCTGGATGATGCCCTTCATTTGAATGATATATTTCTGGCCAAATTACCCGAGGCTTATGCTATTTCTGATCCAATTGTAGATGTAATGCCAATTATCCCTGTGTTCTTTTTTCTCTTAGCCTTTGTTTGGCAAGCTGCTGTAAGTTTCCGATAAGACTCGAAAGTTTCGATCCTTTACAAATAAGAATTCCAAATTCACCTGATTCAAAACGAATCATGGTTCAAAGGTTATTGGATTGCCATCACTGATTAATAGGTTATTGTATCACCCCTATCTCTCGGTTTGCTCGTTTTGTGGAGCAGAGGTTCTATTCTAGTTCCCTCCCAATGATATCAGATCTGAATCTTTCTGAATTAGAAACCTTTGTATTCATCTTAGTCGATTTCAATTTCATCACAAGCTCGGTTCGAGTTTTTTCTTTCTTTTTTTTTTTATGTAAATGCCATATTCCCGTTGGAAAAATATCCATTGCATCTATGGAATAGAACGAGCACAAATGGGAATTCACAGTCTATTTTTTATTCCCATAATTTTTCTCTGTTGGGCAATTGAATCTATTTATTCCTTGAGAACTCTTCGGATAAATAGCAGAGCGGCTGATTGTAAGGGTCCCGACGAAATAAATTGTTTCAGCCCCCGAGCAGTTAGGTGAATGAGAATTCGAATCCCTATTTATCCATTCAATCCCGAGCGGGGAAGAGAAAGGGAAAAAAAAAGAGAGGCTTAAAACAAGGAGTTAAATTAACTATCTTCTTTCAAATTGATCCCCACACATTACTTGGAGATCTAAACAATTCCGTTATTCGCAATAGAATATTATTCCTTGGTATTAAAATATAAATATGTGGTACGAAGATTGACGATCTATTCTGTTACACTTTTAATAATGATCCCGGAGATTACGTAATGTTTACTCTTAAGCTGTTCGTTTACACAGTAGTGATATTTTTCGTTTCTCTTCTTATTTTTGGATTTCTATCGAATGATCCTGGACGTAATCCTGGACGTAAAGAATAATTCTTTTTCTCTTCCGGAGAAGAATAAGTAAATAATCTATGTGTTTTTAAAATCCATCTCTTTCCATAGAAAGATCCGGGGTCTGTCGATTTGGAGGATGAATCTCAAGTTACTGAGCGGAGAGAGAGGGATTCGAACCCTCGGTACGAATAGTTCGTACAACGGATTAGCAATCCGCCGCTTTGGGCCGCTCAGCCATCTCTCCGAATTAGGAAGGGCAGTTTGTGCGTAGCACAATGCTAAAGTGAAGGTCTATATATTAGAAGGTATGTACAATTTGTATCAGTGATATGATCGATATAGCAATTCTTCGGATAAAGACCAATATTTCCGAAGATCCGTATTGTTCATTTCGTCCAAAATAGGATTCTTTTTCACTTTACCTGGCCTGGCCAGTATCTGGCCAGGCCGTTCTTTTCTTTTCTGTAGGTAGGAAGAATCGAACAAATCATTGATACAGTGCTTTACCTAGCCTGAAAGCTAAAATACTTGTTATCAAAGCAGCAATAAGGGCTATTGAAATTTGACTCTCCGATATCGATGTCATCTCTTCATTTCCTCTCCAATCATTCGAAATAGAAGAGTTACACGGATTAGTCCATTTTTTTTTTTTTTTTTTTTCAAAGAGCTTTCTCCGAATTCTATGGATATTTCAGTACATGAATGGGCTCTCTCATGAGCAGGCTTTTATTTATTGTAACGATCCCAGCTGCTTGGGGCCATAGCTATAGATGTTCCTGATTTTTACTGAACAGATCCCATGGGATCCGGAGGAAAAAGATGGGAAGAGAGAGGGAAAATAGAAAAAAGAAAAGTTCTTGTGGAAAGTGATTGATCTTGAAAAAATTATTATTTATCCATCAATCCGATAGGATCGGAGGGGTTGAAACAGAATGAATCTAGAGGTTCTTGCGCAGCTTACTGTTCTGACCCTGATAATCATATCAGGCCCATTAGTAATAGCTTTATTAGCAGTTCGCAAAGGTAATTTGTAATTTCAATAAATAAGCCATCTCCGAGAATGAAATACTATTTATCAAGTATCGAATCTCCGGGGGTGGGGGAGATCCGAGATAGAATGATAGGGATTTCCATTAGAGGTTAAGAACTCCTTCCCGTTGGACAAAAGATCGATCCGTATGCTACAATCGAATTGTAGCGGGTATAGTTTAGTGGTAAAAGTGTGATTCGTTCCATTATCAACTTGAATAGTTGAAGGATCTTTCAATTCGATCCATGTTCCGATCAATAGCTTTATTTCTAGATGGGTTCAAATCCTTTCCTATCAATGCCGTGGCTCAGGAATAGCATACATTCTCGTAATTCGGGTGGAATGGAGGAAAATAAAAGAACGCGCTTTCGATTCCAAGACGGCGAAGCAGAATGTTTTCGGGGTTAAATCGATCTCTCAAATTTGATCAGTCACAAATCCATGGATGGGGAAATCCAGAGATATCTCTTTTCTTCATCGTAACTAGATCTTCAACTTACGGAGAGAAGAAGTTGGGGCCAAATAGCTATAGAACGATGACTTTGGTTTACTGAGGTCACCGGCATTTTGTTCAAGCTCGGTGGGAACTCTTTTCCTGAAGATTGGAGCCAGTAGAAATAGAGAACGAGGTAACTAGAAAGATTTTTTTTTATTGAAATATCGAAGCTTTCCAATTCTTATCTTTCTAGAAGGATCATCTATGAAGTGAGTAGGTATTTCACATTTCATGTCCATTCACATATGAAAACTAACATAGATGTTATGGATCTAATTCATAAAACAATTTGGATTTGATGGGAAAGGAGGAGAAGAGAAAAAGAGAGGATAGGATTTTTCCATAAAGATTTGATCCAAATCCCTCTTCTTCATACCCTTTTCACTCTATCCCCCATGAAGGAGCCAAATGAAACGAAACTTTCACGCTCGGTTCTGAATTAGAGGCGTTAAAGATGGAGAATTAATGTCGACTATAACCCCTAGCCTTCCAAGCTAACGATGCGGGTTCGATTCCCGCTACCCGCTCATATTCCTTATTCAAGATATATCAATAGTTTCCGTGGACAATCTCTCATTCGAAATGAATTTTATATTTCCATATGACATATCTTCTATTCTTTCCAGAATCCCATCGTGGACGGATGAATTTGTCCACGATAAAGTCACTATGGGTAAAAATAAACGAAACAAAAAACAAAAGAGAAAGGAGAAGAAGAATAAAAAGCGTCCATCGTCTAATGGATAGGACAGAGGTCTTCTAAACCTCTGGTATAGGTTCAAATCCTATTGGACGTAATCTTTCTCAATTGCTCCAGATTGCTGCACTCAGAAATGTACTGAAATAAATACGTTCTTCGGCTCTTCTCCTTGCCCTGAACAGCCTCACCAAATGTCTAATATTCATTTCTGTTCTCGAAGTAAAAAAAGTTCGATATGTTCCTGAATAGCCTCTTTCAAAAGGGTTTCTGCTTGTTCCGTGAATGTCCTAGTAGAGCGTATAATTTCTCCAAACTGAGGTTTATTAGTTATTGAATACTCGCGTAACTGAACGAGAAATTTTCTCACCTGTGCGATCTCTAATATATCCAGATATCCATTTGCTCCGGCATAAATAGTAGCTATTTGTTCTTCCACTGTCAAAGGAGCTGATTGAGATTGTTTGAGCAACTCACGTAATCGTTGACCTCTTGCCAATTGATTTTGAGTAGCTCTATCAAGATCAGAAGCGAATTGTGCAAAAGCTTCTAGCTCTGCAAATTGAGCCAACTCTAATTTCAATTTTCCAGCTACTTGTTTCATAGCTTTAATCTGAGCTGCGGATCCTACTCTAGATACAGAAATACCTACATTAATAGCGGGTCTGATCCCGGCATTAAATAGATCAGCCGATAAGAAGATTTGTCCATCAGTAATAGAAATTACATTAGTGGGAATATAAGCCGAAACATCCCCAGCTTGAGTTTCGACTATTGGTAAAGCAGTCATGCTCCCTTCACCTAGCTGAGAACTTAATTTAGCTGCTCTTTCCAAAAGACGAGAATGCAAATAGAAAACATCTCCTGGATAAGCTTCCCGGCCAGGCGGTCTTCTCAATAGAAGAGACATTTGTCGATAAGCTCGTGCCTGTTTGGAAAGATCATCATAAATTATTAAAGTATGTTGTTCACGATACATAAAGTATTCGGCTAGAGCTGCTCCTGTATAAGGAGCGAGATATTGCAATGTAGCAGGAGAATCTGCAGTTTCTGCCACCACAATGGTATATTCCATTGCGCCACGCTCTTGGAACGTATTAACTACCTGAGCCACAGAAGAGGCCTTTTGACCAATGGCTACATAGACACATATTACATCTTGACCCTTTTGATTGATAATAGTATCTGTAGCTACTGCTGTTTTACCTGTCTGTCTGTCTCCAATAATTAATTCTCGCTGACCGCGCCCTATAGGGATCATGGAATCAATAGCAATAAGCCCCGTTTGAAGAGGTTCATATACGGAACGTCTTGAAATAATACCTGGAGCAGGAGATTCGATCAATCGAGATTCGGAAGCTGTAATTTTACCTCTGCCATCAATAGGTTGAGCTAGAGCATTTACAACACGACCCAAATAAGCATCACTTACTGGTATCTGAGCAATTTTCCCCGTTGCTTTTACGGAGCTGCCTTCTTGTATCATCAAGCCATCACCCATTAATACAGCTCCGACATTGTTTGATTCTAGATTCAGAGCAATGCCTACTGTACCATCCTCAAATTCCACTAATTCACCTGCCATTACTTCGTCAAGACCATGAATACGAGCAATGCCATCTCCTACTTGAAGTACGATGCCAATATTAACAACCTCTACTTCTTGGTTATATTGCTCGATCTGTTTACGGATAATACTACTAATCTCGTCGGGTCGAATGGTTACCATTAGCGTCTATTAATTATCTTCTGAAAAAATGAGACCTATAGAAGCTAATCAGTTGTGTTTTTCATGGCTCTAAGCATGCTGATATTATGATCGATCGTACGTAAATGTAATTCGCTATCCGAACGACTATTCAGAGTTCCTAAAGCTCTTCGTAAAGCTTGGCGAGAAATTTGTTGTCGGACCTGGTCAATTGCTCTTTGTTGTTCGAAGTGAACGGTCTCGTTTTTAGAATCTTCTAATCGTTCCAAATTCTCATGAGCAGCATTGATCAAATCCTCTTTTTCCCGTTCTATTTGAGAGTATCCATTTACCTGGATCTCATTTGCTCTCATTTCTACTTCTCGTAAGCGAGCCCGAGCCTTTTCGAGCTGATCGATAGCCCCCTTACATAGCTCTTCCGAATCACGAATAGTACTCAATATTTTCTGTTTACGGTCATCTAATAAATTACTTAATGAAAGTAGATCATCTATCCATGAATTTCACGAATTCATGATCTCTTCCCAAACCGAACATGAACCTTTCAATTCATTCGGCTCTCCCGCTCAGTTCTTTATGGGACATATCGATCTCCTTTTTCTACCGAGCCTGCCCTTTCCGCTCATATTCTGTCAAATTTACCAGAGGAATTTTCAATTGTCGGCAAAGTTGTTCTTTTTTTCCGCATAGGTTGTCGGTTCAGCATTGACACCAAAATTGGATGGGAGATTATGACCATTTCCATCAGTGGATGGATCAAATAATTCCATTGATATGAATGTTATATATCGGATCAATCTCCAACTATGCCTTTTAAACCCATCTCATATTGACACAGCGGTGGAAAGAGTACCCAGTTGTGCTTGGACTTCGAGCAGTTTAGCTTTAACCATTTTAACGATTTTCTCTTATCGATTGGTGGGAACTAAAAGTTAATTTCTCGATAAATTACGAAATGCTATAGTCCTTCCATATTCCCCATTTAGAAGTAATTCGTTGAGATCATGCACTTTCCTATCTCCAAAGTGCAGCTGGTTGGATCCAGCTATATTATTCAAATATACAACTCGCACACACTCCCTTTCCGAAATAAATCAGTACACCGAGCACCACGCTTAGATTTATTATATTTGTTCCTAAAATATTGGTATTCAACCCGAAACCTCCAGCAGAAGGCCAATAACCCAAGGAAAAGTAAAAATAAGTCCCATTTCTCATATGCTCTCTCCCCTTATAGATAAGGCTATTGAAGTTTTACAGAGTTCTTTTATCACTTAGCTCTATCTCCTATTCTAATTCCAGATAGGGATGCTTCGGGGGCCTATTCAGTCCCCAATCCCGTGTTTATAGGGGTAGAATAAAATACTTTGCTCGCCCCACACTCCCTGCCACAAGAGTCACGAGTCTTTCCGGCTAGACTAGGTATAGGGAGAGGAGAGCTGATCATTTATTCCTTAAATCAGCCCCTCCCAAAAGAGATTGGCTGAACAAATAAATTCTTTTGGAGGGTACTAATAAAGATAATGACAAGGGATACAGATCTTTCGGCGATGGATCAATCAAACAAACGGATTTGCAAATAGAAGCGCTAACGCTACAACTAGTCCATAAATAGTTAGAGCTTCCATAAAAGCTAAACTTAGCAGTAAGGTACCTCGTATTTTACCCTCTGCTTCTGGTTGTCTCGCAATACCTTCTACAGCTTGACCCGCAGCTGTGCCTTGACCAACACCAGGTCCGATAGAAGCGAGGCCTACAGCTAATCCAGCAGCAATAACGGAAGCAGCAGGAATCAAGGGATTCATGGTAATCTCCTCTTAATAAGGTTGAGAAATGGTTAATAGTGTGACGATTTCATCTATTGTATTGATTGCCCGCCCACCCAATGGGTGAATTATAGAACAATAGAACAATTCAGTTGGAACGACTAAGAACTCGAAGTGTTCCTTATTCAAATATCAAAGTGATTATACTTTCGAATGAGGAACCCTATTTTTATATGCTACCCCTAGACAAAAATTTTCTCTTATATACAAAATAGACACAGATTTATACTCACTAAGAGAATGTAATGACCTACTATAGTAAGTAGCCCGCCTCGATAAGTAATTCTATATCGCATCCCTATATGATATCTTAATCATTTGTATCACGTACACATAGATAGATATCTATATCTATAAACATAGATTCGACCAATTAATGGGATTAGCAGCTCACTGATCATAATTCTTATTACTATGACCGAGCAATCAAATCTCCAATTGCGGGTATACAGGTATAACAAGAATAAGAATAACAGAGATATAGATCATTGGAAGTGAAATCATTTTTATATTTATAAATGATTATACAAAAGAACATTCCGCACAACTTTCGCTCCTACCATACATCTCGAGTTATCTATAAGTTAAGTTAGGACGATGTTTGTAAAATCTTCTGTCCGATCGGAAAGTTATTTAATGATGACCCTCCATAGATTCGCCTATATAAGCTGCGGCTAAAGTTGCAAAGATCAGAGCTTGAATAGCACTTGTGAATAATCCCAGTAACATCACAGGTATAGGAACCACTAGGGGTACTAGAGAAACAAGAACAGCAACTACCAGTTCGTCAGCTAATATATTCCCAAAAAGTCGAAAACTAAGTGATAAGGGTTTCGTGAAATCCTCTAATATGTTAATCGGTAAAAGTACTGGGGTTGGTTGAATATATTTACTAAAATAACCTAACCCCTTTTTTGCAAGACCAGCATAGAAATATGCTACTGACGTGAGCAAAGCTAAAGCAACAGTAGTATTAATATCATTTGTAGGCGCAGCTAGCTCCCCCTGGGGTAATTGGATAATCTTCCAAGGGAGAAGAGCACCTGACCAGTTAGAAACAAGAATAAATAGGAACATAGTTCCGATAAAAGGGACCCAGGGACCATATTCTTCTTCCCCAATCTGGGTTCTGGTCAGGTCCCGGACAAATCCAAGGACATATTCAACAAAATTTTGACCACCAGTCGGAATGGCTTGTGGATCTCGAACAGCTATAGTAGCTGAACCTAATAAGACAGCAATTACAACCCAGGAAGTTATAAGCACCTGTGCATGAACTTGAAAACCCCCGATTTGCCAATAGAAATGTTGACCTACTTCCACACCGGATATCTCATAGAAATGGTTTAGTGTGCCAATAGAAGATTGTACAATATCCATATTACCCCTTACAAAGATTAACTTCAATAAGAAATGATTTTGGTTGAATAACCGATTCCTCAATTACCTTACTCTTATCAGAGATATGGGCCACGAGAAATGGAATGGTCATTTCAATAAGAATATTTATGGTGATTTTAATATATTCCTTGAGATTTGGGAATAGTAGCCGACCTAAGAGATTCGCTCTTATGGAACTTAGATATATATGTAGATCTACATGTATATATATATACATATAGATCTACATATATATATCTTAATAGTAGCCAACTCAATCAATCCCCAGGCCCCGTTTTTTTATAGAACGAGTAATTAGCTTTTCATTGATTAACCTTTCATAGAACTATAATGACCTTCGCAGATTGATGACGCTAATTTGTTCAAGATCGATCGGATTGAAGCTCTAGCATCATCATTGGCTGGGATTGGGATATCCGTGAGATCTGGATCACAATCCGTATCAACTAAGCAAATTGTTGGGATACCTAAAGTTATACATTCCCCAATAGCAGTGGATTCTTCTTGTTGATCGGCAATTATTACGATATCAGGTAAACTTGTCATGTATTTAATCCCACCTAAATATTTCTGCAATTGAGCTAATTGTCCCTTGAGCATTGCTGCCTCTTTCTTTGGAAGTCGATTGGATCGTCCCGTATCTTGTTCTTTCTTCAAATCTTTGAACTTCCGAAGTCTCGTTTCTGTGGTGGACCAATTAGTTAACATACCACCAAGCCATTTTTTATTGACATAATGACATCGAGCTTTTATAGCAGCTGATGCTACTGAATCAGCTGCTTGATATTTCGTACCAACTATCGGGAATTGTTTTCCTTTACCTGCCGCATCAAACACTAAATCACAGGCTTCTGATAAAGAACGAGCAGTTCGAGTCAGATTTATAATATGAATACCCCTGCGCTCTGTCAAAATGTAAGGTGCCATTCTGGGATTCCATTTCCTAGCTTGATGACCAAAATGAACTCCTGCTTCCATCATCTCTTCCAAATTGATGTTCCAATATCTCTTTGTCATTTCGAAATAACGAAATACCATGGATTGAAATAGAGAATTATTCCGATGGAATTGCTTGCATTTCAGTGATCGCCTGTTCGTATCGTATATGGTGCGAACTATTCATTCTATCGAGCTATTCATTTCATACTCCTATTATACGATCAATATAACAAGAAATTCGTTAATCAGCACCATTTCCGTCCGCATAATAATGGTTGTTTCAATGTATTGTGAGAATTCCTTCTAATGGGAAAAGGAAAACAGGGGCTTTCTCATGATGAAAGAAGATATCTTTCACTTTGTTACTAAATATCTTATTCTTCCCCGTTCTCATATCAAGTTCATTCCGTTCCCCTGAACGGCAAACAGATTGGTTGAATCCGGTACCGGCAGGTATTATCCCCCCGAGAATGACATTCTCTTTCAAGCCTTTCAACCAATCAATACGACCTTGGAGAGCAGCTCTAGCCAAGACCCGAGCAGTTTCTTGAGAACTCGCTTCTGATATAAAACTTTGAGTATCCAAAGATGCTCTTGTTGCTCCCAATAACATAGTTCGATAGTAGATCGCCTCTTCCAGGGCACGAGCCATTCTTTGTGCTCGTGATAATCCGATTAGTTCCCCGGGTAAAAAAACATCAGCCATTCCATCTCCCGAAATTAACACTTTCGATGTCATTTGGCGCACAATAATCTCTATATGCTTATCAGAAATTTGCACTCCTTGGGATCGGTAAACCCTTTGAATCTGATTGACCAAATGAATCCTACTTTGCTCCATAGTTATCCTAGCACTGATAAATGACCCCCAGGGGCTCCCGAGAGATCTCGTCATATCTCTGTTCCAATCCTCAAAACTTTCTTCTAGGTTCATCGATATTGAACTAATAGAACGAGCTTCTGACAATTGTTCAACTTTAGGAAGACCTTGAATTATATCACCAGATTTGAATCTTTCATATATCAATGTTATCAATGTATCTCCCTCGTGAATAATTTCTCCATAATGACCATGAACAGTTGCTCTTCGAGTAGCCAAATAGAGCTCAGCTGATCTAATTACTAAAGATTCCTCATGAACAGCTATAATTTGACCAGATCCAGGGAGTGGCTCATCCTCGGATATGCGTACACTTTCACAAATCAATTGTCCAAGGCTAACTACTGGAAATGGTTTTTCACAAAATTTATATAAGGGAAAGCACCAATTTGAATTGAATAGATTGGAAATGATGTTCCTGCATGGACCAAAATTGGAGATTCTCGTATTTTCGTCCATAAAATAACATTTAGGTACTTGGGGAGTATTCCCGGAATTGCCAAAAATTGGCTGTTCCTTAAATGAGACCTCATTATAATTGTTATAAGTTATCGAATGGGAGGACGGAGAACGGTTAGCAATACTATGTAAGTTACCCAAGAAACCCAACAATTCAATGATCTGCATCATGGGATTCTCTCGAATTGATCTCTTTACCATATCATAATATTTAGAACCATTGAATAAAACGATTCGGGAACAATCGGATGGTGACAGAACCATAAGAGACCCGCCTTCTTCCCCTTCATTAGGTAATGTACGAATAGTCCCTTGATGCTGACTAAGCAATTGGCTCTCCCCATTGGAAGAAACGGGATTAGTGTGATCCAATTTGTTATGAAACATCAATTTTGAACCTGCTGTATTCTTCCTTTTTCCCATACACAAAATGGGGTATTTCACCAAGCTAATTTGAATCAAATTTCTAACGATCCCATTTGTTCTTACTTCAGTAAGAGAGGCATAAGCCTCTTCCATAGAATCTTTTTGCTCCCAATCCAATACTGAATAAGTTCGAACCGATTGAATACCTATGTCACTAATTACTTGGATTCGTTCACCATCTCCATAGAGAAGAGAATTGCCAACTCGAACTTGCAAGTTGTCCCCTTCCCTCAATAGATCTTGGGAAAGGGGTGCTGTTATATCTGGCCCATCGGGGATTCCATATTCTACGGCGGACCGGACCGGAACAAAAGGCTTTTCCTTGTGAGGTATGATCCATTGTAAATAGATCCAATTTTCAGATTGGAATTCATCAAAAAGAGTTTTTCCCGGTGGTATTAAAGTGCCATTATGCCGAGATATTCCGTGCATCTCCCCGGGAAAATAGATATCTCCAGGCAATATCCTCACTTCGATCTTTTTTTTAATCTTTCCTATCCGAACTAATCCACCTACTCGACTCTCAATATTGCAAGTGATTTGTGTACCTGCTCGAATAATACTATTGTTTTGTACCATTATAGACGAAGATTCGTATAGGATATGCACTTCTTCGGGTATGAAAAGAAAGCGACCTCCTTTCATCTTATCTTTTGATCTGAATCCTCTTACTCTTTGATCTCCGAGAAGATTCTCTTTATTGCCAATCGAATGGACCTTTATGGTCCCATATTTTATAATTCCTGAACTATTTATTCTGTATCGAGGGTCATCCAAAACAGCAAAAATGGAATTTCTCCGTGAAATACCATTTTTGGATATTTTAATAAAAAGATTGGGACGAGGTATTCCTCTCTTTCCCCGTTCTTTATCGTATCGCCGCCGCAATGGGACAATGAATCTATTTCTTTGCTTTTTTCCTGAAATATTCAAATCATCAGAAGAAATGGTAGAATACATAGAATCCCAATGCTCGTTGGATATGACTCGATCGATTTCTGAATAACTGGAGATTTGTTCTTCTTTTCTATAAAAGTTTGAGTCAACTGATTTGTGCTTCATTCGATTTTGATTCACCGAATAATCAGGAAGTAATTCATGTTTGGCAAGAGGAAGTTGAACATTTACTTGATCTTGATCCTTATGGAATGAAAAGGGTACCGCATTGGATCCGTGTAGACCCCCCGATAATACCCATAAATGACTTGTCCTGAGTATGAGATGAACATTACCATGTGCATATTCAGGCGCATGACACACATTGGTGCTCCAGTGCATTTCTCCCTCTAAGTTAGAATAGATATGTTTCCGAACTTTCTCTTTCGAAGGAGATGTTCTAGCATGAACTTCGGCAATAACTTGTTCCGATTCCACATATTGATCATTCTGAACCAAAAGCAAACTTTGTGGTGGAATGGTTAAGTTATGTGTCTGATCTTGACCATCAATAGTGATGGATAAGTTATTATGACACATAAAAGCAGGGTGCCCATGACGTGTACGTGTGGGATGAACCAAGTTCTCATCAAATTCAATTTTTCCGTTGAAAGGAGCTCGCACATGTTCTGCAATATCACCTGTAAATACTCCACCGGTATGAAAAGTCCTTAGTGTTAGTTGAGTTCCTGGTTCCCCAATTGATTGGCCCGCAATGATGCCTACTGCTTCTCCTAATTCGATCAAGTTACCACGAGTAGGACTACGACCATAACATAATCGACAGATCCGAGATATACTCTTGCAAGTCGAAGGGGTTCGTACATATATTGGTTGTGCTCGAAGGGTTATCAATTGATTGGCAAGTCCAATCCCAATATCTCGGTTGCGCGTGGCAATGCATCTCATATTTATATATACATCGTCCGCTAACACGCGACCAATTAGTGTTTGTGGAACAATTCGATTCTTGATCCTCTCTCGACCTTGAATGAGATTGACAAAAATACCTTGAAGAGTACCACAATCTGTTTTACGTACAACGATGTGTTGAACTACTTCAACAAGTCTACGCGTGAGGTATCCAGCATCTGATGTTCGTATAGCAGTATCCACAACCCCTTTACGAGCGCCATAACAGGAAATGATATATTCTGTTAAAGAGAGTCCTTCGCGGAAATTACTTTGAATGGGTAAATCGACGATTTGTCCTTGAGGATCTGACACTAATCCTCTCATACCTACTAATTGGTGAACCTGAGATGTACTTCCTCTGGATCCCGAGAAGGACATCATATGTACTGGATTAAAAGGATCGGTCATCCTAAAATTAGGATTCATTTCTTGTCTCAAATATTCACTTGTAGCATACCATGTCTCGATCGATTGACGTAATTTTTCCACTGCATGCACATTCCCATAATGATGATGTTTTTCCGAAAGAGAACCTTGTTGTTCCGCATCTTGGACGAGCCATCCCTTGGAAGGTGCTGTTAGAAGATCATCAATTCCTAATGAAATCGCTGCATCAGTAGCTCGTTGGAAACCTGAAGTCTTAAGTTGATCCAAAATATTTGATGTATATGTCATTCCGAAGTGATCTATTAATCTGCTAATAAGTTGTTTTATGGCAGTTCTATCCATCGCTTCATTATGAAAAAGCAATTTAGCTCGTTCTGCCATAGGGAAAAACCTCCACATTTTCGTAAGCAAGATTCAACAATGGGTTCGAGCCAGTTATTCTAGGGCTTCCTCGATCTCGATTTCCGCATGAATAAGATGATTATGGGACTAAGAACATTAGATTATGATAGCTGGTAGCGATTTATTTGGGTGTTCAGAAGCCCGAGAGAAGCCTTGTACGCCTTCTTCTATTTCTCGATCGAAACGAATACGACCAACAGTTGTCCGAATGTATATACTGAGTATTTCTCCTACTCTATTTTTTCCTATTTGGTAATGTTCATGAATTTCATGGAAGATACCCAAAGATTCATATTGAACCTCGATAGGGGCTTCTCGGTCCACTGAGGTAATAATACGTAAATCTACCCGCCACCGGAGCCACAAAGGGCTGTCTAATTCAATTCGTTTTTGCCGATGAGCTCCGAGCGCATCATCATAGCTATAAAAGGAAGGTTTTTTACAGGAAAAGATCTTATTTTTAGAGTAATATGGGTGGTACCTATTTCCATAAATACCTTGATTATTTCCGACCGTTAATATATAAAGTCCAAGAAGCATATCTTGAGTTGGTACGGAAATGGGATCTCCAATAGCTGGAGACAATAGATTTGTATGAGAAAACATAAGTAAACGAGCTTCTGCTTGAGCCTCCAGAGATAAAGGTACATGAACAGCCATCTGATCCCCGTCGGAGTCCGCATTAAATCCCCCACAAACCAATGGATGTAAACGAATGGCACGCCCTTCTACTAAAATAGGTTGAAATGCTTGTATGCCTAATCTGTGTAAGGTGGGTGCTCGATTTAACGATACAGGATGTCCTTGCATAATTCCTTTAAGTACCTCCCATACAATGGGTTCTTTATCTCGAATTAGACTTTTAGCAGCCCTTAGGTTGGGAGCAAAGTGTCGTCTAATTAGACCACGAATTACAAATGCTTGAAAAAGCTCTATTGCTATTTCTCGGGGTAACCCACATTGATGTAATGGAAGAGAGGGGCCCACCACAATGACAGAACGACCTGAATAATCAACCCGTTTCCCAAGTAAATTCTCACGAGATCTTCCTTCTTTGCCTTCGATTACATCTGAAAACGATTTATAAGGTCTATCATGGCTGTCTCTCATTGGTTGTCCACGAATGCCATTATCAAGAAGTGCATCTACGGCTTCTTGAACCAATCTTTTTTGACAAATAACTAATCCCCCTGGTGTAGATCTACTTCTTGCTAATAGATCGGTAAGAGTATTATTCCGATAGATAACTCTCCGATAAGGTTCATTTGGATCTGAAGTGATCAGTTCACCTCCGCCTAATTGAACGATTGGCCTCAGTTCGGGAGGAAGAACTGGTAATAGGCATAAAACAATCCATTCTGGTTCTATATCTGTTTGAAGGAAATGTTTAGCTAATCTCATGCGTCTAACCAAAAAATCCTTTCTTCTTTTGATTTTTCTATCTCCCCATCCATTTCCGGTCGATTTCTGTTTCCCCAATCTCTTCCATTCCATATACGAACGATCCATCAGAGTTTGCAGATCCAGACCAGCTAGTTGTTCCCTGATAGCATCTCCTCCAGTAGCTATTTCTCTATGTCGAAATGCCCCAAAGCCCCGAGCAGAGAAATAATTAGGGATAATATCTCTCCAAGATTGAATTTCATATTTGAATAGACCCCGTGATCGTAATGAAGTTGGTTTGTTAGCTATGGGCCTAGCAAGAAAAAGATTGGGATAGGTTATCCCCCCCTCGGAATCGGACGTGAAAGTTTTCTCTCATCCGGCTCAAGTAGCTGTACCGGAACGGAAAGTTCTTCGAAGAAGAACTCCTTTTGCTCTGGAGAAGGACCAAATAGCTACTCTTTACTCAAGTTCCAAGTGGAATTTTGTATTCCTCTACCCCATCGTATTACGACATAAAGATGGAATTATTGAGTAGTCTCTTTTCCCCCGAACGATACATTTATTCACGGAAATACCTCCGATTCATTTGAATTTGAGACTCATAAGGGATTTGCTTGTCCGTATCTCGTTCTATTTGATCCTTTAGGTCTCTGCTCTACTTCGATGGTTGCAATGCTATTTGAAGCATATATGCGATGAATAGACTCCTACAGCCATATCTGATCAAATTGGTCCGGAATACATTTCTTCAAGGATGATCAAAATGAAAGAGAATGACTGTTGAATCCCATTACACGAAAGAAAATAAGCGTTTTTCACGAAGTCTAATTAGCAATTTGATATGGAATATATCAACCCTGGACCAATTCCTCTTTCTCAACATCTCTTCAAGATGCTTGTGATTTTGAGCTTCATGTTATTTCTCCTGAGAGACATGTCAGAGCTAAAGGCATCCCAATGAGATTGAATAGGATGACAGTTCCTTATTATGGATCTGCAGAATCGGAATTTGTGATCAAGTCGCACATCGCAGTATACTAGGCCTTCTGATTCTTTGAGAGGTTTAGCTAATAGATTCGCGATATAACTGGGAAGGCGCTTTAAATACCATACGTGAACCACTGGACATGCCAGTTCGATGTATCCCATTCGATATCTTCGAATTCGGGAATCAACAAATTCAACTCCGCATTGTTCACAAAATTTTGAGTTTTCTTTCTCATTTCCAATCACTCGAGAATTTCCACAAGCACAAACTCCACTTTTGATAGGTCCAAAGATTCTTTCACAGAACGATCCATCTTTTTCTGGTTCATTAGTCTTATAATGTAGAGTATAGGGTTTAGTCACCTGTCCAACTATCCTTCCATTAGGTAAAATTCTCTTGGACCAAGCGCAAATTTGCTTGGGAGAAGCTAACCCAATTCGAAGCTGTTGATGTTTATCTTGGTCGATCGTAAAAGAAAGATTCTGATTCATTTTGATTAAACTTCCTTCCCATCTATCTGAAAGTATTTTTCAGATATAATAGCATGATCCAATTCTAGAGCTAAAGATCGTAGTTCTCGAACGAGCAATCGAAAAGATTCTGGAGCAGTGCCAGGTCTAGGTATTGGTCCTCCAGTGATAATGGCACCAAGTGCTTCATGACGAGCTTCAATATGGTCAGATTTAAGAGTAAGCATCTCTTGCAGAATATAAGCAACACCAAAACCTTCTAGAGCCCAAACTTCCATTTCTCCTACTCGTTGCCCTCCTCGTTTGGATTTTCCTCTAAGAGGTTGTTGTGTAACAAGTGCATAAGGTCCGCTGGAACGTGCATGGATTTTATCATCAACCTGATGAATTAATTTCAGCATATAAGCTTTTCCTGTTGTAACAGGTTGTTCAGAAATATCTCCTGTTCTTCCATCAATTAACCTATTTTTCCCGGGATGATTAGGTTCAAATACCCATGGATTAGCTGTTCGCTTACTAGTCTCATAGAGCTCAGGAAACACTAGTTTTCTCGAAGCTTCTCGCTCGTATCTTTCGTCAAAAGGTGTTATTCTATAATGCCTGTTCATCAGGTTCCCTGCTAAACCGGGCAAACATTCAAAGATCTGTCCTACATTCATTCGTGAAAGTACCCCTAATGGATTTAATACCATATCAACTGGTGTTCCATCTTGCAAATAAGGCATATCTTGTCTAGGCAAAATATTTGAAATAATGCCTTTATTACCATGCCTTCCGGCTACTTTATCACCCACTTGTATTTTACGTTTCTGTAAGACATATACGTGGACCGTTTCTGCATTATCACCGGAGCTCTCTCCTTTATGGATCCATCTCACATCAATAACCCGGCCTCTTCCACCTATAGGTACTCTGAGACAACTTTCCCTTGCAGTGGACACCTGAATACCAAATATGGTTTGTAATAATCTTCCTTCCGGGGCACGCAATGATTCTTCTGCTGGTTGAGGCGTTAATTTACCCACTAGAACATCGCCTGTTTCTATCCAAGATCCTAGCATTACAAGGCCATTCCCGTCTAGATGACGGAGTAAATGAGCATCTAAATGAGGTATTTCTTTAGTGATTCTCTCAGGGCCCTGGCTTGTCATACAAGTTACAATTCCATATCTTTCGATATGAAAAGAGGTATAGATATCTTCATATACCAGACGTTCGCTAATGAGTATTGCATCTTCAAAATTGTATCCTTCCCATGGCATATGAGCTACTAATACGTTTTTCCCCAAAGATAGTTCTCCCCCTAGCGTAGCCGCACCGTCCGCCAGAATTTGCCCTTTCTTCACATATTCCCCTTGGCGAACCCGAGGTTTTTGATGCATACAAGTATTATTATTGGAACGTTGATATATAACCAATTCTGTTCCTACAGTGTCTCCATCGACTAATGAAGTGATTTTTCCAGCATCGATATACGTGATCCTTCCCCCTTGTGCGGCTATAGCTGCACTTCCTGAATCTGGAGCTGCTTGACCTTCTAACCCAGTTCCGACAATGCATTTCTCAGGTTGGAAAAGTGGAACCGCTTGACGCTGCATATTCGAACCCATTAAAGCGCGATTCGCATCATTATGCTCGAGAAAAGGAATGAGGGAAACTCCAACGGAGAAATATTGGAAAGGAAAGATACTTCGAAAATGGATTTGTTCCCATGCAATAGCTAAGAATTCTTGTCGATATCGAGCTGGAGTAACTTGTTCCTCTCGAATCCCTTGATTTAACGCTAAAGAATTTCCTGTGGCTATCCGATAGTATTCATCTTCTCCCGGTGATGGATAAACCATATGTTCTTCTTCCGATCTATTAGAGATCCTATGGAATGGACTTTGTAAAGAGCTGCAATGACCAATCCTTGCGCGAATAGCTAATGATGCAACAAGCCCAGCATTCATTCCTTCGGACGTCTCAATCGGACAAATACGCCCATAATGACTAGGATGAATATCCCGTATTCGAGAACTAGCGGTTCGCCCCGTCAATCCTCCGGGACCCAAATAACTTAATTTTCGCCTATGAACTATTTCTGTCAATGGATTAGTTTGATCCAAAAATTGAGATAAGGGGTGTGAACCAAAAAAATCCTGAAAAGTGGTTGTTAATGGAGTTGAAGTTACCGAGTTATTAGGAGTTGGTAAACATTTGCGCTTAGTTGCTCTGCGTATAGTTCTTCGAACTGCATTTTCCAAACGACCTAGAGCTAATCCGAATTGATTCTGCAATAAATCTGCTACAGAACGAATACGTCGATTTTTTAGATGATCCATATCATCAAGTGTACCCATTCCAAATTTAACTCTGATCGAGTAATCCACAGCAGCCAATACATCTTGCGGTAATGAAAAAATCTCGTTCTCGGGTACATCAAGATTCAGTTTTTGATTCGGATTTCGTCGACCAATCTTTCCTAATTCACACCTTTGTTGGAGAAATTTTTTTCGCAATTCTTTGCATAGAGACTCGGAAAATACCAAATCGCCACCTACGCAATAGAGTTTTTTATAGAACTCCGAAATGGCATTTTTCTTCGACCGAAGATATTCCTTTTGCTCTTGCCTTTCGGTCAGGAAAGATAATAAGGTTTTTGGATAGCAAACATTGTCTAGAATCTCTTCGAGATTTGAACCCATAGCTGATAGTAGAACTAAAATAGATATTTTTCGTTTTTTGCTCACACGAGCCCATATCCTTGTTTTCCCATCGATCTCTAATTTTGATCTTCCTCCCCAATCTGAAATTATAGTGCTAGCATATATAGTGACTCCATTATGGTCTGGTTCCGAACTGTAATAAATACCGGGACTTCGTAATATTTGATTGACCACGATTCTGGAAATCCCATTTACTACAAAAGTTCCTTGGGAGTTCATTAAGGGAATATTTCCAATAAGTACAGTTTGTTTCTGTATCTTTCTACTATTCCTTCGAATCAATCTTGCTGGTACATATAATTCAGAGGAATATGTAAGGGACTGATATACAGCATTTCTCTCTTTGATCAGAGGCTCTGCTAATTCATATTTATTTCCAGATAGTTGAGATTCAATTTCTTTATCTGTATCCTCAATTTTCGGAAAATTACGAAGTTCTTCGATTAAGCCTTGATCAATGAAACGACAGAATCCTTCGAATTGTATTTTCCCAAATTCAGGGATTGTAGATGTTCCCTTATCTTCATCTAATAGCATTGGAAGTTTCCCGTCCATAAAAAGAATCTATTTTGTTATTCCTTATTGATCCGTAAGAATCAATCCGACGAGAATGTATATATCGTTCGCTGTATCCCGTGAAATTCTACCTATATCCAAATATACGTATAATTGAATAGGGGAAAGGCCCTTTGATGCTCTCACTTGCGTGAAACGGAGATATGAACAAATGGATCAAACCATTATTAAGTGTTAGAACAAGGTTGATTTTAACACTTATCAAATGCTATAATGAGATTGAATGACGGAGAAAGGATCTGATCCATTTCCTTGGTGGTTGACTTTAACACTTATCAAATGCTATAATGAGATTGAATGACGGAGAAAGGATCTGATCCATTTCCTTGGTGGTTGACTTTAGCACCTGTTCAATGCTATAATGATATTAATATAATTATAGTATTTGATCTTTCTATTACATTCCCATAGTGGCTCGGCGGCATAGCCAAGTGGTAAGGCAGAGGACTGCAAATCCTTTATCCCCAGTTCAAATCCGGGTGTCGCCTGGTCAAGGTGAAGAGAGCGAAAGAGAAGAAAGAACTTGGATTTCTCATTATGTCACCTCTGGAGACAACTTGTGCTGCTCCATATTCCCAATATGGCAGAACAAGTGGATCTATGGATCTCTCAGAGAGACTCGTCGGCAACGTTCGGAATGGAAAGGATATGATTTCGATTTTGCACTATTGTGATTAGTTCCCTTATCATCAGTGATCGATAATGGAATAATTCTTTTTTTTCTCAGAAATAGAGAACATAATTTGTATGGATATAGTCAGTATTGCTTGGGCTGCTCTAATGGTAGTTTTTACATTCTCCCTTTCACTCGTGGTATGGGGAAGAAGTGGACTCTAAGAATCTAATGCAATCTCCAATTACTTGTTCTGTTCCAAATCATTCAGGAATGAGAATATCCTCGATTTCCTAAGGATGATTTCCTAAGGATCTAGTAATATTGAGTTATTCCTAATATTCCCGAGAATTCAATGTTCCTTCTATAGAACTATTTTCTATTTCTTCCCGCAAGGGATATGCATAATATAACAAATTCCTTACCTTTTTCCTATGAGAAATTGGATTCTTCTTCAATCTCGGGATTTTATGAACTAGTTCTTCTCTCGAATGAGCCGATAATCTCGTTCTTTACAATGAGGAACAATCTTTCTCTCTTTTTCTTCTCATGAGAGGGATTTGTCGCATTAATCCTAAGCGTAGACATAGACTTTATGTCTATCAAAAATTAGCAGTTGTACAAAGAAGTCTTTCGAGAAAAGAATGGGGTCTAATTCTTGCCCGAGCAAGAGAGATTGTTGGAATGAATATTGTTCCCTATGGCCTCGATCCCGGTTGAGTTTCGGATAACTCCTCGGATCATCTCTCCAATCAATTCTTTTCGAAATGAAAATATTGATTGGGTTTATTTCAGATGCGCCCATTCCATCCTATTCTTGTGATATATCCAGGATATTTATACTTAAGGCTCATGTCAGACTCGGTTGGTTCTACCTATCCATGTTATACAGAGAGGGCAGGAATCGGAACCAAAAACGTATGAATTGAAGTAGTCTACATTTTCATCAGATAATTACAAATTTATCTGATTTGATGCAGATCTGTTCTCGGAGAAATATGGAGCATATTGAATTATCTTAACCATAGATTCCTTTTCCATATGAAGGATTTTTATCATGCCATTTCAAGTTCCATATTCACTATGCCCATAGAGAGATATTAAACTTCGATCCGGAACGATATTCTTAAAGTACGTTCAGAATCACATCTATCCCTGCATATATTCTCTCTCTATTCTTCAAAGACATATAGAAGTCTACCTATTGTGATTAGCCCTGTTGCTATGGCACCGGGTCTTAATCCTATTAATCCTATATATATGCATATTATATATGTATATTATAGGGTATATAACATAGCATTTCTATATATAATAGAGAATTTATCCCCATAGGGACAAATGCTATTTAGATACATCCATAGGTATAGATAGATATGCAATGCAGAATAGGTAGTACGAAAGAAAGGCCCCTACTTTTTCTCCCCACTCCCACCCCAAATTGGAATTCGTCATGTTCCTCCGACGTCAGTGTGCCCGTTCGGCAGTGGGTTTAGATGGGAAAAGAATGCCCAGCCAGCTCTTTCCGAAGTTCCCTACTCATTCCCTTCCGAGCCCGGCTCGCGCCTGCATGCGCCGGAGGGGAATAAGCTTATCATATTGCCGTTTATAGGTAGTACGAAAGAAAGGGCTATATAGCCCTTTCTTTCGTACTACCTATTCTCATAATCCTCATAATCAATCTATTCTCATAATCAATCTCTACCTCGTGATAGTATTGAAAAATACAACCTTATTGTTTATTCCCTATCACCTATTATTGATTTAATAGGTGATTTGGATCATTTCAATTTATCTAGTCATGAGCAATAACCCAATCTCGGTACGAATCAATTGCTTTCACTGACTGTTTTTACGTAAATGATAAGTAGAAAAGCAGTAGGAACTGAAATGAACAGTACAATAGCAATAAATGCAAGAATATTTACTTCCATGATCTTATCATTTTCACTTCGTTCTACAATAACTCGAGATTTGATCTCATAAAGATGATGAATCCTTCTTTTTTTTATTTAAAGATCTATAAATGTGATTGATTGAATCCCTAGGGTATGAGATTGGACGAATAGATTCAGTTTTAATAACGAAATCTGATGGATCTAATGAATTCCTCAATGGAAATGAAATAGTATAACATAATAGGATCCTTTATTCATACATACCGGATCCAGCAATTCGATTCCCAATCGATCATATTGCCCCACTCAACTCATATAGTCACATTTATCACCTTACTTATGCAATGATATTTTCCCACTAATACGGGGCTCTATTGGGCATAAACCTAAACGTTACAGATATGGTAGGGATATGAGGGAAGAATCGCCCCGAACGGGTATTGAGAAGTTGATGATGATCCAAATTGCTATTCGGAAGACAGAAAAGTATGATGAAGGCCAATTTGATGGATAGTATTAAGGATCTCATATTCTGATCAATTTCCTATTTCGATAGGACCAATTGAGTGGGGCAAACCCTACATCCATTAGAGGGAGTACATCTTTATTCAGTACCCCGTAGCCCCAATATGGGATGTATACATGGAGAATTAATCCTACTGATCGAGGAAATGAACAAGGATCGGGCAGTTCTCCCGATTCGAGTAGAAAAAGATGCCCAAAATTGCACGAATCCTCCATGACAAAAAAAGGGATAGTTCAAAATTTCTCTGGGGGATGAACCATGACCCAAGAACTAGAAAAGCTATTCCAAATAATAAGTCCAAGGATCATTCAATTCTGACATGACAATTCTTAGAAAATTGCAGCGTTGGAGGATCTATGGTATGGTTATTGGTCATGATAAAAAGGTACTAGCAAGTGCGAACTAAAACTAATACCAATATTATACATACCCTTTAGAATGAACAGGAAAGAGATGGGGAGGTATATACTGGGTATCATCAGGAATGATCTATAGGGACCTCCACAAGATTCTTACTTGGGAAGACTGCCTCTGTGTTACTCTCAGATCTCTCTATACTCCCACAAATACCTGTTCGGAGGATGTAATATTTCACGAGGTAAATCAGGTTAAAATAGAAGTCTTGTTTTTTCAAAGAGATAATTTGTTGCAGATCACTATGCGAATTAGATGTTCTTACCGGAATGGCCATAGAATGAAAGAATTCATTCTGGAATTGATAGATAGATCTAGATAGATCTATATCTAGATCTATCATATATATATATATGCATGGATGAATATGGGTTCTTTCTACCGCAAAGTGAGTTTACCCCATTCTTCCTTTTCTTCTTCTTCATATGATTTAGAGATGAATTGATCAACTTATCAGATCGGGACTGACGGGGCTCGAACCCGTAACTTCCGTCTTGACAGGACGGTACTCTGACCAATTGAACTACAATCCCAATAGGTGCAGTACAGCCCATTTACTATTTACTATCAGATATTTACTATAAAATTCTTAATACAAATTCTATTAGTGCCAGATCAATGAAAGATTTGATCTTTCTTTTTCTCTTCCTTCTATTATCCTTCTCTTTTCATTTCCAAAATACCCGTTCGTTCTGTTCCATATCCATATGGATATGTACACATATCTATAGAAAGATATGGATATATCGGGGCTTACATAACCGGTTACCTTTCCATCAATATCGTAGATTGGCATGAATATTTCATGCCGATGGGTTGGTAAGGTTTACATTGGGTCGAGCTGGATTTGAACCAGCGTAGGCATATTGCCAACGAATTTACAGTCCGTCCTCATTAACCACTCGGGCATCGACCCAGGAACAATGAATTGAAAGTCTTTGGAATACCAAAGAAGTATTCCTAGAGAAAGATTCCCATAGTACCCCTAGGGGAAGTCGAATCCCCGCTGCCTCCTTGAAAGAGAGATGTCCTGGGCCACTAGACGATAGGGGCCTGCCTATCGTCATAATACTCAAATCTCTATGACATTGTCAATAGTATGGCCTGAATAATTTTTTCTATGCCAAGTGGTTCCATATTAATATCGTATTGCTCGTTTGTGAACTCCCGCATGTATCATGAAATAGATAATCCACCCGGGGAGGGTTTTCTAGATACCAACAGGAAAGGGTCACAACCCCATTTTAGAATTCGATTTTTGAATTTGGTTACTTCTTCGTGTTCGCGCAAGGCTGCCTATACATTTTGTTGAACAACCATAGGTAATACTTAGGAGATGTTCCTTCTATCAATATTGCGTTCATATGATATAAAGACCCTCCCCTGACTAACCATATTTGCAGAATCGAAGAATATTCATATTGGTTCTTAAAAAAAAAAAAAAGAAGAGGGGGTCCATTCTTAACCCGATCAATTTCTTGAAAATTTCCGATGGATGAGATCTACTACAAGTCGTAGATATCATAATGGATTAAGAAAAGGAAGTCGTAACATTCACATAGATAGGGTCTCTTTGTATTATCGCTTAGAATCCCATTCTTTGCCGGCATAGGACAGATCGGAATGAGGGCACAACCTCCGCCAATTATGTGTCTTTACGGGATATCGGAGATGCCAATCTTGATCCCAGATGTCAAAGGCTCCGTCTGAATCTTCCGGGTTTCTAAGTTCAGACAAGGAGATCCTCTCAAAAGCCACAATTAAGTAATTCTTCCGGGCCAACTCGGAATAACTTGAACTTGGATCCTACGGGTTGACAAGAAATAGAACGTATAGCTATTCCCTGCCAATTGTGGGGTACAGATTGAGACCCCTTATGATTAGATCAAATAGCTCAGAGATCTATGTTGGTATGGAAATAGATCAAGTTGATCCCATCCATCTCGATAGGTCAATGGAACGAATCTACATGATCGGAACGAGATTGGTCCTGAACAATGAACTACATCGATATCTATGAGTGAATATGCCCATACCTTCTGTGCGGATCCAATTTGTTGTTCACCGGATGGGTATGTCGTAGACCCACTCGTTAATAACGAGCATGAGCCCTTTTAGCTCGGCGGTATAGTAACGCCATGGTAAGGCATAAGTCATCGGTTCAAATCTGATAAAGGGTTCATAGAATTCTTCCTACAAAAGAGGTTGCTCCGGTGCTCATTTCTCGCTGGACGATAAGAATCTTCTCAAAACAAAGAACTTGTGGAATACAATAGCTACCTGCCATATTCAGCTCGAGGTTCATCATTTGTTATGACGTAGTATCGCACTTAATCTAATATAATATGAGGACCACTTTATTGCTATAGGATCAATAATAGGCTATAGGATCAATAATAGGCTATAGCATCAGTAAGAGTCCTATTCATCCTCGCAATTCCGGGGCGGGCATATAATCGAGATTATGGATACCTAATTCGAAATTACCGGCCGGAGTATTCTCACCTCTTTGGCATCCCAATGATTCTGGATCAGAAAAGGGGAGAAGAATAATAAGAAGAAAAAAGAGTAAGTGAATCTGAACTATTAAGTTCGGAATGCATCAGCTACTCCGATACCGAGGAATTATCCAACCAAAATTGATCGATATTATCGATCGAACTCCCTTATTCATTCAGTTATCAAATGTTTCGTCGAATTAATCGTTATGATCTCCCCTCCCTGGAAAGGGATGAATATGGAAGTCTATTCTGAATCACAGACGAAATGAGATTCCCCTTTTCTCTAACTCTAGGAATAGGTTGATCCATATGTATATAATAGAATCTATATACAAATATTGTATTCTATCTCGACATACCAAACATTCCCATATTAACGATTTCCCTTTACTTGTTCTACCAATGGGAAATAGATCGAAATTGAGATAGAGAGGAACTTTGAACTTTTCTATTACAATGGTAAAATAGATAAATAAGTATCCTTTTTTTCTCCGAATAAAAGGAAAAGGATAAATCTTAGTAATTCTTTCTTTTAGTTGGGTTAGAGAGGCATTTACTCCTTCTTGCTTTTGTAAATTCACTCGTATCGGACGAAGACGTAGTAATAAGAATATACATAGGGATTGATGAGATCAATAGAAATACTCCTATTGATTTTTTCATAAGATCTTGGAGAGGGTTCAAGAATGAATAATAAATCCAATTTTTCAAATATTGAATGGAATAGAGATTGGGGATAGAATCTGATAAAAAACTGAAAGGAAAAAAAAAGCTCACCTGCCCTCTGAAAGTTATTTCATTGATGTTGCTTTATTATTTGAAGATCAGATAGGAACTTAATATGAAAAACTTGGCTTGGGATCGAGCTATCATGCATTTACCCGCATTGGATTGGTTTGGTTCAGTGAAAGTGAAATATGTGTGCTAACAAGGAATCTTCGGAACCGAATCTTTTTTTGGGGGGGGATGATGGATAATCCGTTGTCCGTAGATGATCAAACCATCGCATACCTTTTGATGATATAGGTTGCTCGGAAATGGTCGAAATAGTTCAATAGGAGGATCACTATGACTGTAGCTCTTGGAAAGTCTTCCAAAGAAGAAAAAAATTTATTTGATATTGCGGATGACTGGCTACGGAGGGACCGTTTCGTTTTTGTGGGTTGGTCCGGTCTATTGCTCTTTCCTTGTGCCTATTTTGCCCTAGGCGGATGGTTCACAGGTACAACCTTTGTAACTTCATGGTATACTCATGGATTGGCCAGTTCTTATCTGGAGGGCTGTAATTTTTTGACCGCCGCAGTTTCTACTCCTGCTAATAGTTTAGCGCATTCCCTGCTGCTATTATGGGGTCCTGAAGCACAAGGAGATTTTACTCGTTGGTGCCAATTAGGTGGTCTATGGACTTTCGTTGCTTTTCATGGTGGTTTTGGTCTAATAGGCTTCATGCTACGCCAATTCGAACTTGCTCGATCTGTACAATTGCGGCCTTATAATGCAATTGCATTCTCTGCTCCAATTGCTGTTTTTGTTTCCGTATTCCTAATCTATCCATTGGGCCAGTCTGGTTGGTTTTTTGCACCTAGTTTTGGTGTAGCAGCTATCTTTCGATTTATCCTCTTCTTTCAAGGGTTTCATAATTGGACCTTGAACCCATTTCATATGATGGGAGTTGCCGGAGTATTGGGCGCTGCTCTTCTATGTGCTATTCATGGTGCTACTGTGGAAAATACTTTATTCGAAGATGGTGATGGTGCAAATACGTTCCGCGCTTTTAACCCAACTCAATCTGAAGAGACCTATTCCATGGTCACCGCTAACCGCTTCTGGTCTCAAATCTTTGGGGTTGCTTTTTCCAATAAACGTTGGTTACATTTCTTTATGTTATTTGTGCCAGTGACCGGTTTATGGATGAGTGCCATTGGAGTAGTTGGTCTAGCTCTGAACTTACGTGCCTATGACTTTGTTTCCCAGGAGATCCGTGCAGCAGAAGATCCTGAATTTGAGACTTTCTACACAAAAAATATCCTCTTAAACGAAGGTATTCGTGCTTGGATGGCGGCTCAGGATCAGCCTCATGAAAACCTTATATTCCCTGAGGAGGTTCTACCCCGTGGAAACGCTCTTTAATGGAACTCTAGCTTTAGCTGGTCGTGACCAAGAAACCACCGGTTTCGCTTGGTGGGCCGGTAATGCCCGACTTATCAATTTGTCCGGTAAATTACTTGGGGCCCACGTAGCTCATGCCGGATTAATTGTATTCTGGGCCGGAGCAATGAACCTATTTGAAGTGGCTCATTTCGTACCGGAAAAGCCTATGTATGAACAAGGATTGATTTTACTTCCCCATCTAGCTACTTTAGGATGGGGAGTAGGTCCTGGTGGGGAAGTCGTGGACACTTTTCCATACTTTGTATCTGGGGTACTTCACTTGATTTCCTCTGCAGTTCTAGGTTTCGGTGGTATTTACCATGCACTTATAGGGCCCGAAACTCTCGAGGAATCCCTTCCATTTTTTGGTTATGTATGGAAAGATAGGAGCAAAATGACCACAATTTTGGGTATTCACCTAATCTTGCTAGGCGTTGGTGCTTTTCTTCTAGTGCTCAAGGCTTTGTATTTTGGAGGTGTATATGATACCTGGGCCCCCGGTGGTGGAGATGTAAGAAAAATTACGAACCTAACTCTTAGCCCGAGTGTTATATTTGGTTATTTACTCGAGTCACCCTTTGGGGGTGAGGGATGGATTGTTAGTGTGGACAATCTAGAAGATATAATTGGGGGACATGTATGGTTAGGTTCCATTTGTATCTTCGGTGGTATCTGGCACATCTTAACCAAACCTTTTGCATGGGCCCGTCGTGCGTTTGTGTGGTCCGGAGAAGCTTACTTGTCTTATAGTTTAGGAGCTCTCTCTGTCTTTGGTTTCACTGCTTGTTGTTTTGTTTGGTTTAACAATACAGCTTATCCTAGTGAATTCTATGGGCCTACCGGCCCAGAAGCCTCTCAAGCTCAAGCGTTCACTTTTCTAGTTAGAGACCAACGTCTTGGAGCTAATGTGGGGTCCGCCCAGGGACCTACCGGTTTAGGTAAATACCTTATGCGTTCTCCTACTGGAGAAATCATCTTTGGAGGAGAAACAATGCGTTTTTGGGATCTTCGTGCTCCCTGGTTGGAACCTCTAAGGGGTCCTAATGGTTTGGACCTAAGTAGGCTGAAAAAAGATATACAGCCCTGGCAAGAACGACGTTCGGCGGAATATATGACTCATGCTCCTTTAGGTTCTTTGAATTCCGTGGGTGGTGTAGCTACCGAGATCAATGCGGTAAATTATGTATCTCCCCGAAGTTGGTTAGCTACCTCTCATTTTGTTTTAGGATTTTTCTTCTTCGTAGGTCATTTGTGGCATGCGGGAAGGGCTCGTGCAGCTGCAGCAGGATTTGAGAAAGGAATTGATCGTGATTTCGAACCTGTCCTTTCCATGAACCCTCTTAACTAGAACAAGAGATCAAGTTGATGAAAGAGAGATCGATTCAATTTCATTACATCTTCTATATTGGTATAGGGGTATCCTTAAAGACTCCCATTCCAACTTGACCTTGTAGCTCGGCTCTATTCAGCCGAGCTATTCTCTTTTTTGGTATGGGCCAGACCGATAAGTGGAATTGTTCAACAAACAAAAGGAGAGAGAGGGATTCGAACCCTCGATAGCTTTTTGTAACTATACCGGTTTTCAAGACCGGAGCCATGAACCACTCGGCCATCTCTCCCAGGGACAACTTCTATTTTACTCCCCCAGAGAATATCTGACCATAGGGTTGATACCATGACCATATATGCATATATTGATGCATGTATATGGCATATACCTATATACATAGATTGATGCATGTATATGGCATATACCTATATGCGACCGACATAGGACCTTTTTATCATGATCATCTGGAAAAGAATTTCCCTCCTCCTTCACGCCCGAATAATAATTCGATGGGAGTAAGTTCGAGCGAGAAGCTTGATTAATTCATGGCCAATTTGAATCTTTTCCACATGGTGCATTTGGGGAAAATTTCGCCGGATGGGGATCGGATGGTATAGTCCATTTCATTCGTCGGAAGCTTGTGGGATCACAACCATGACTATTGCTTTCCAATTGGCCGTGTTTGCATTAATTGCTATTTCATTCCTCTTAGTGATTGGTGTACCTGTCGTACTTGCCTCTCCTGATGGTTGGTCAAGTAGCAAAAATGTTATATTTTCGGGCGCATCATTATGGATTGGATCAGTTTTTTTGGTAGGTATCCTTAATTCTTTCATATCTCAAATTTGTTGGAAATGTTTCGGGTTGGAATTCCCCCACCCTACCTACCTCAGAGGGCATTCTAGTTCTGAAGGGCATTTAGTAGAAGTTCCAAGAAACAAAATAAAAGTGTTCCAGGGAGGGGTTATTTCACTAGAATGTAATATTCTTCCATAAATGGTATCTAACTATATACAAATGGGATATCTATCTATATCTATAGATATGTTCATATCTATAGATATATAGATCTGTATAGAAATGTATATGTTATATACATGTATATATATATGTGTGTATATCGGAATGAATAAGATGCGGGTATGGTTGAGTGGTAAAATTTCTCCTTGCCAGGGAGAAGATGCGGGTTCGATCCCCGCTACCCGCCCATTCAAAGGAATGAAATAGGGTAATGAAGAATTCGTGTAATGTTCGTATATTTTTCCTATTTCTCATTCCATTCTTAAACGGCAGAGTAATCCTCCTTTCCAGGCTGTAAATACTCTTTCTGTTCCGGCGGAGACGGGATTTGAACCCGTGACCTCAAGGTTATGAGCCTTGCGAGCTACCAAACTGCTCTACCCCGCACTATACTTTACTTTGATAGGATAATCAAAAATTGGCATACCGAACAAGCATCGGGCATGCCATCCCCCTATAGGGATAGGGGGATTTTTAGATTCTCATAAGAATCTTCGATAATATTTTTCTCTTCCTACCAACTCGATTTTTTTGTCCCGGGCAACAAACATGCGTGGGTCATCTCACGGAGTACATGTCCGGACAGGCCGAAGTCTCGATAGTTGGCTCTAGGTCTCCCGGTCAGAAAACAACGTCGATGAAGACGTGTAGGTGCACTATTACGCGGTGAGGATTGCAATTTCCTATGAATTTCCCATTTTTCATCCAATGATGAAACTTCGCTTATCTCTCTTTCCGAAGATTGACGAATCGAATGATATTTTTGTTCCAATATTTGTCTCTTTTTCTCTCTCTGAATGAGACTTTTTCTTGCCATAAAGGTTCAGTTGACACTATTACCAATGATATAAGTCAGATTTGAGATGGAGAAATATTACGTTGATCTCTCCTTCTTCGTGAATAGATTCTTGTCATTGATATGATCAAATCCCATTTATCGATGAAGGAGAATTAACCGAATTTGCCTGATGTAGAGGCGATTAAGAAAGCTGCATAAGTGAATATATAACCTACGGAAAAGTGAGCTAATCCAACTAATCGTGCTTGGACAATGGAAAGAGCTACTGGCTTATCCCTCCATCGAACTGAATTAGCCAAAGGTGTGCGTTCATGAGCCCATGCTAAAGTTTCGATCAGTTCCTGCCAATATCCACGCCAGGAGATCAGAAACATAAATCCAATAGCCCAAACAAGATGCCCAAATAAGAACATCCACGCCCAGACAGATAAACTGTTCATACCAAAAGGATTGTATCCATTAATAAGTTGTGAAGAGTTCAACCAAAGATAATCTCTTGGCCATCCCATTAAATAAGTGGAAGACTCATTAAATTGCGCTACATTGCCCTGCCATAAAGTGATATGCTTCCAATGCCAATAGAAAGTAACCCATCCAATGGTATTCAACATCCAAAAAACTGCCAAATAAAAAGCATCCCAGGCTGAAATATCACAAGTACCGCCTCGTCCTGGACCATCGCAAGGGAAACTATAGCCGAAATCTTTCTTATCTGGCATTAGCTTAGAACCACGCGCATCTAAAGCACCTTTTACTAAGATCAACGTAGTTGTATGCAAACCCAGAGCAATAGCATGGTGAACCAAAAAGTCCCCAGGACCAATTGTTAAGAATAGTGAATTACTATTATCATTAATAGCATTCAACCAACCAGGTAACCATATGCTTTGACCAGCATTGAATGCTGGACTATTTGTTGAAGATAAGAGTACATCAAACCCATATAAGGCCTTACCATGAGCAGATTGTATCCATTGAGCAAATATGGGCTCGATCAAGATTTGTTTCTCTGGAGTACCAAAAGCAAGCATAACATCGTTATGAACATAGAGCCCTAGGGTATGGAAACCTAGGAATAAACTAGCCCAACTCAGATGAGATATTATAGCCTCCTTGTGCTCCAACATTCTCGCCAATACATTATCCCTATTCTGCTCCGGATTATAATCCCTAATGAAGAATATAGCTCCATGAGCAAAGGCCCCTGTCATAATGAACCCAGCAATGTATTGATGATGAGTATATAATGCAGCTTGGGTAGTAAAGTCTTGTGCTATGAATGCATAAGCAGGTAAGGAATACATGTGTTGAGCTACCAAGGAAGTGATGACCCCCAAAGAGGCTAAAGCAAGACCTAATTGGAAGTGAAGAGAATTATTGATTGTGTTATAAAGACCCTTATGTCCGCGTCCCAATAGGCCTCCTGGAGGAATATGTGCTTCTAAAATATCCCTTATACTGTGCCCGATCCCAAAGTTAGTTCTATACATATGACCAGCAATGAAAAAAACAAATGCAATAGCTAAATGATGATGAGCGATATCAGTCAGCCATAAACTTTGGGTTTGCGGATGGAATCCTCCGAGAAGAGTTAGAATAGCAGTTCCCGCCCCTTGAGAGGTGCCGAATAAGTGACTACTAGAATCAGGATTTTGAGCATAAAGATTCCACTGACCTGTAAAAAGCGGTCCTAGACCTTGGGGATACGGTAATACATTTAATAAATTATCCCATCTGACGTGCTCCCCCCTTGATTCAGGAATAGCGACATGAACCAAATGCCCTGTCCAAGCCAAAGAACTTACTCCAAAGAGTCCTGACAAATGATGATTGAGACGAGATTCAGCATTTTTGAACCATGAAACACTTGGCTTCCATTTAGGTTGTAAATGGAGCCGACCCGCTATTAGAGAGATGGCAGAAAGAAATAGCAAGAAAAGAGCTCCAGTATAAAGATCTTCATTAGTGCGCAAGCCAATTGTATACCACCACTGATAAACACCAGAATGAGCAATATTAACCGGGCCGGGAGCACCTCCTCGGGTGAAGGCTTCTACAGCTGGTTGACCAAAATGAGGATCCCAAATTGCATGAGCAATAGGCCTTACATGTAAGGGGTCGCGCACCCATGCTTCGAAATTGCCTTGCCAAGCCACATGAAATAAATTACCAGAGGTCCACAGAAAGATTATTGCTAACTGACCAAAGTGAGAAGCAAAAATTTTCTGATAAAGGCGTTCTTCAGTAATATCATCATGACTCTCGAAGTCATGTGCGGTAGCAATACCAAACCAAATACGACGAGTAGTTGGGTCCTGGGCTAAGCCTTGGCTGAACTTCGGAAATCTTGATGCCATAATGCTTTTCAAATCCTCCTAGCCATTATCCTACTGCAAGAATTCTTGCTAGGAAGAACGCCCATGTTGTGGCGATTCCACCCAGAAGGTAATGAGCCACTCCTACAGCACGTCCTTGCACAATGCTCAAGGCTCTAGGCTGGATAACAGGAGCAACCTCTAATTTGTTATGAGCCCAAACGATAGATTCGATGAGTTCTTGCCAATAACCACGGCCGCTGAACAGGAACATTAAGCTAAAGGCCCAAACAAAATGAGCACCTAAAAAGAAGAGACCATAGGCAGATAATGAAGAACCATAAGATTGGATCACTTGAGAAGCTTGTGCCCATAGAAAGTCACGAAGCCACCCATTAACGGTAATGGAACTCTGTGCAAAGTTTCCTCCCGTGATATGAGTTAGCATTCCCTGATCACTTATGCTACCCCAAACATCGGACTGCATTTTCCAGCTGAAATGGAATATCACTACCGAAATCGCGTTATACATCCAGAATAACCCTAGGAAAACATGATCCCAGGCGGATACCTGACATGTCCCTCCTCTCCCAGGTCCATCGCAAGGAAAACGAAAACCAAGATTCGCTTTATCAGGTATTAAACGAGAGCTACGGGCAAATAAAACACCTTTAAGTAGTATTAATACAGTCACATGGATAGTAAATGCATGAATGTGGTGTACCAAAAAATCCGCGGTTCCTAATGGAATTGGTAACAAAGCCACTTTGCCACCTACTGCTACTAAATCACCACCTCCCCAAGTTACGCTGGTGCTTGCTGTTGCATCAGGAGCTGTTGAACCAGGTGCTAAAGCATGAGTGTTTTGTACCCATTGAGCAAAGATAGGTTGTAATTGTATAGCAGTATCCGAAAACATATCTTGAGGACGTCCTAAAGCGCTCATAGTATCATTATGAATATACAGACCGAAACTATGGAAGCCTAGGAATATACATGCCCAGTTGAGGTGTGATACGATTGCATCACGATGTCTAAGAACACGATCTAATAGATTGTTGTATTGAGTAGTTGGATCATAGTCTCTTACCATAAAAATGGCTGCATGTGCGGCGGCGCCAACTATGAGAAACCCACCGATCCACATGTGATGTGTGAACAGAGAGAGTTGGGTGCCGTAGTCAATAGCCAAGTATGGATAAGGAGGCATAGAATACATGTGGTGAGCTACGACAATAGTCAGAGAGCCTAACATAGCTAGGTTAAGAGCTAATTGAGCATGCCATGAGGTGGTCAAGATCTCGTAAAGACCTTTATGACCTTCACCTGTAAATGGGCCTTTATGGGTCTCCAAAATCTCTTTAAGGCTGTGGCCAATGCCCCAATTGGTCCTATACATATGACCAGCTATCAGGAAAAGAATTGCAATAGCCAAATGATGATGCACAGTATCGGTCAGCCACAGACCCCCCGTTACTGGATTTAGTCCTCCACGAAAAGTTAGAAATTCTGAATATTCCGACCAATTTAGGGTGAAAAGTGGGGTTAATCCCTCAGCAAAACTAGGATAAAGTTGAGCTAAAAGATCGCGATTCAAAATAAATTCATGAGGAAGTGGTATCTCTTTAGGATCCACTCCAGCATCTAGGAGTTGGTTAATAGGTAAAGAGACGTGTACTTGGTGTCCTGCCCAAGATAGAGACCCAATTCCTAGTAACCCTGCTAAATGGTGGTTCAACATGGATTCTACATCTTGGAACCAAGCCAATTTTGGAGCAGCTTTGTGATAATGGAACCAACCAGCAAAAAGCATTAACGCTGCAAAGATCAATGCGCCAATTGCAGTGCAGTAAAGTTGTAATTCATTAGTTATTCCAGATGCTCGCCAAAGTTGAAACAAACCAGAGGTTATTTGTATTCCTCGAGAACCCCCACCTACATCCCCATTCAGTATTTCTTGACCTACTATTGGCCAAACCACCTGAGCACTGGGTTTTATGTGAGTAGGATCGCTCAGCCATGCTTCATAATTGGAGAAACGAGCGCCATGAAAGTACATCCCGCTTAGCCAAATAAAGATGATGGCTAGTTGGCCGAAATGAGCGCTAAATACTTTGCGAGAGATCTCTTCCAAATCATTGGTATGGCTACCAAAATCGTGAGCATCAGCATGTAGATTCCAGATCCAAGTGGTAGTATTAGGGCCCTTAGCTAGTGTCCTTGAGAAATGCCCAGGTTTGGCCCATTTCTCAAAAGAGGTTCTTATAGGATCCCTTTCCACCACGATCTTTACTTCTGGTTCCGGTGAACGAATAATCATTGAGTTCTCCTCTTTCCGGACGAGACATAAGAAGAAACCCGCCAACAGCAATTAGTGAACTTCTGATAGATATATGGTTTAAACCTGTTTTTCTCTTTCTTTTCCAGTTCATGACCGGAGCGACTATGATACGAGAGTCAATCTGGGGCAGGTGTTCAAATTTATTATGACATATCCCCGAGGTGCTCAACGGACCGTTGCAATCTCGGAAAAATCTTTCCTCGTGTGATGTAAAAAGTATTCCTCGGTGTAATGATCATTATCATTCATTATCATATTCATATATCTATCTATCTATATGTATATACAGATAGATAGATACCCACATATGTCATATATCACATGCCATTATGAATCATAATGACTTTGAATTCTTCATGGATCATTAGGAAGAGGCATCTCTTAATCTCACCCTATTCAAGAGATCTATTTCATTAACTACCCATAAAAGGTATTGTTTGTGATATTTATTGTCGATCTATTCCCATGAGATGCCGAACGAAATAGGATCTAGTTGGAAAGAGTATGATTAAATCATTCCATTGATCTCTCTTGGAGAATCAATATTGGGTAATTTCAATAATTTATTAGGAATAGAGATTCTCATTCGCCAAAGCGTCCTGTAATCTTTAACCAATTTTGTGCTTCAATGTAATTGCCTGGAGCAAGCGCTATAGCTTGTTTCCAATACTCAGCAGCTCGATCGGACCAAGCTTCTGCAGTTTCAGGATCTCCCTGTCGAATGGCCTGTTCCCCCCGGTCGGGATAGGTCAACTTGGAAAAGTTTCCTTCCCTTAGAACCGTACTTGAGAGTTTCCTATCTCATACGGCTCGATCAACTATTATTTGTATTTGGTCCTCCACTCAAATTGAAAAACATCACTGAAGAGGATTCATTGGAAATAGGTTCCATTTGATTAAGTCAACCGAAGGACCAAAAAAGGTTAATGACATGAGTTTCGAACTTCACTTTTGATCAGATTTTATCTTTTCTCCCACCCTCAGAAAGATGAAGTAGAGAAACAAAGATCTCTATCTCTACTTCAAATCATTCAAATAGAGGTCTTTTTGAAGGGTAACTATCTCAATTTTGTATAGAAATTTTGAGGAGTACCCTCCATCTGGAATTGATGGGAAAGTACCTTCCTCTATCTTTAGGATCTTATCCTACACCGCTGCTCGATAGCTTAGTAGACCGACTCTATCACATAAGTTGATCCCTGATTTTTGTGAGTGAGCAGATCTCATTGTATCAGCCCAAATTTTCAATAATTGATCTTTACGGTGCTTCCCCCATCAATCAAATTTCTTTTATCCATGGAGTATATAGGCTCTACTTATCCATTCATATTTGGGCTCCTATGAAGGATGGGTCTTTTTGCTACAGCTGATAAGAAACCGCTATTTTGGACGGCGCATATGTAGAAAGCCTTTTTCTTTGTCCTTCCCCGTAACAGTTCCTAACTGATCTATTCCATAACACAGATAGCCGCACGTAATGACAGATCACGGCCATATTATTAAAAGCTTGTGGTAGGGATGGGTTTCGTTCCAATGCCTGGAAATGATATTCCAAAGCCTCGGTATGCTCTCCGTTACTCATATGGATAAGACCTATATTATACAGTATATAACTTCGATCATAAGGGTCAATTTCCGGTCGCATAGCTTCATAATAATTTTGTAAAGCTTCCGCATATTCTCCTTCGGATTGAGCTGACATCCGTTACGGTCGTTCATTCAATTGAAATGATCTCCGTTCCAAAACCGTACGTGAGATTCTCACCTCATACGGCTCCTCCTTTAGAGTACATAATAAGGGGAATAACCCGTGGAATTGGGAAAAGATTCTTACCCAACATTATGAACTAACAGGGGCTAGTGTCTTTCCAATGAATCTCTAGCCATCCTTATTGCAGAGATTCTTTCCCAAGCACCAAGAATATTAGTGCTAAAAATGGAAACTCTAACAATTCATTTGTCCTTAACGCCCTGTATTTTCAGGGATTAGCCACTTCAACGATCTACGATGGTTATATCATATGGATACCCGAGGTACAAACGAGATGGATGTTTGTTGTCCCAACCATTATTATTAGCCCTCATAAAAGGGTAATGCGTATGAACTATAACGAAGCTTTTGTGTTGTTGATTTCCACATGTAGTGCTTTTCCCCTATGCATGCCTATCAGATAGGCTCGACCATACAAAGCCTATTCCATAGGTGTAACCTTTCGCTCGATACTGGGTCTCCGGGAGATCGGGGCATCTAAGGCTGCATCAACCGGGGATACACGACAGAAGGAATTGTTCCATCTTCAAAACTCACCTTCACCAAGCGTAAGTTTTCTTTGACTCAATATTCTTTTATTTCCGAATCCCGTTCCTTCTCCGAAAGGTAAAGAACGGAAAAAAGATCGAATCACACCATCTCTGTAATAGGTAAATGCTTCTTTCTCCCCTGGAGCTGTCGGGATTATTCGCAATAAGATATCCGCTACAATTGTGAAGGTCTTATCAGTAAAATTGTCATTTCTCTGAGATCTAGGCATAGTCAGTTATAGATTTTATAATTATTCTCATTCCCTTTTTTCGGAAATGATCCCATGAACAAAATTATTTTCCGGTGCACAGTACCATATAAATCTATTTTCTTACGATCGGAGATATGCAAACATTCCAATTGATTCTTCTAGATAGTAATAGATAGATAGTAATAGATAGATGGAGAATGTTCGGAACAACTTGATGCTCATTAGTAATATCGACCAATGAGCAATAGAAAAAGATTCCTATTCAAGGAGCTGTTTCTACATACTCTGCGAACCCAAAAAGTTCGAACGAAAAAAGGAAGGAGTGAAACGATCATTGCATAATGAGAATCAAATGACCATTAATTATGTTATGCGTGCATACATTTATAATATGATCATCATGAGACAATTTGTACAATGAATTGTTGTCGAATAATTCTCATAATTATTCCATAATTGATACCGGACAATCATTATGTAATTGATATATGATCATGATATGGAATGGATTGGTTAATCCATTCCAATTGAGAAATTGGATCGGAAATATCAACCCGAATAGGATGAGATCGCCGGATCAACAAGGATGAAGATTTCCTAAAACAGAAGGAAGTGCGGAAAAATGTCCTTTCTAGGGATTCAATAAGTATTTTTACTGATTGTACCTGAATAATAAGAATACCTAAGGGACTTGCTATCCACCAATCCCGTGGATTAAAATCGAGAAGATCTCGTAGGAAAGATGGCCGAGCGGTTCAAGGCGTAGCATTGGAACTGCTATGTAGGCTTTTGTTTACCGAGGGTTCGAATCCCTCTCTTTCCGTACTTTAACTTTATTATTCTTCCCCACCGTTCTCCCAATAGATCGAATCTCAATAGGATGACCTTATCATTCTGAGATCAACCCCCTCCTATTTCGTGATATAGGGAAATAGAAGAAACGTTGGTTCGTGATATGATAAAGGAAAAGGACATTGGGAAAAAGCGGACAATAAATGAAAGTGTCATTGATGAAATAAAAAGGAGAGGAACAGAATTGTCTAGATGCACAGGAACCTCTCTTTTTCATTCTCAATTCAAGCTTGACGGGAATAATATTCTACGACCAGCAATTCATTGATCTTTAAACTGATCCATTTACTATCTATTATTTGATTGACTAATCCTTTATATCGTGACGAATGAAGAGTCAAATGATTCGGCATTTGATCCTTCTGGGATAAATCGAGATTTTTCTCGATCATAGCTCTCGATCTCTGTTGATCTCTTACAGTAATAACATCTCGGGGTTTGCAACGATAACTTGGTATATCTACCACGCGATCATTGACCAGGATATGCCTATGGTTAACTAATTGTCTGGCTCCAGGAATGGTAGGGGCCATACCCGATCGAAAAATAGTATTATCCGAGCGCATCTCAAGTAATTGCAATAGGACCTGGCCCGTTGATCCTTTGGCTCTTCCAGCAATACGAACATATTTAAGTAATTGTCGCTCTGTCAGTCCATAATGGAAACGCAATTTTTGTTTTTCTTCCAGACGGATACGATATTGAGATCTTTTTCTAGAAGAAGATTGGTTGGTAGGATCATTTCTGGATTTCGGTCTTTTATTAGTCAGTCCTGGTAGAACTCTTAGACGACGTATTATTTTTAAACGAGGTCCTCGATAACGGGACATAAGAACTCCTTCTTTTACGAAATGAGCAAACAGTATTGAAAAGAAGAATAGTATGAATCGTATCAATATCGGAATTCTTTTCTATGAAGAACAAAAATCTCTTCCAAAATTGGTTTGGAGAGATCCAAATAAATCTGCTCCAATCACCCATTCCGTTTAGAGTTGAAAGTGATCATGGCATAGCGGATCTGTGAACCAATGATCGGAAGAAAGAGGAGTCTTCTCCATATTCCTTGATCTTAACGAAACATTACGGATCATGGGGGGATGAAGGGAATAACAAAGAGCCGGCTATCGGAATCGAACCGATGACCATCGCATTACAAGTGCGATGCTCTAACCTCTGAGCTAAGCGGGCTTATATGAATAAGGTATAACTACATACTCAGCAGTATGAGATTCATAAACCTATTCAGAATCTTAGCAATTATAGCTAATTGAACTCAATGACGCAATCCAGATTCCAATGAAACATTGTTTGGATGTGGATTCGTTCGAGGGAAATAAAGAGAAGAAAGGATCAATTGATATCGATCGTTTCACTATTCCAAATCAAACAGAAAGGGAAAAATAAAAACATTGCGTGGGAAATGCAGAAATGATAGAATCATTTTCAGTAATACTAGATGATAGTGGAAATGGCAAGAGAGGAAGAAATAAGAGAAGACACATCTCCCAGTGCCGAATGGACATCCAATGAATAACTCTGATGAAAATGGAAGATAGGATGAGATTACAGTATGATCTTGTTTTATCCGAAGGGGATATGGCGGAATTGGTAGACGCTACGGACTTGATCAAGTTGAGCCTTGGTATGGAGACCTACCAAGTGATGGCTTCCAAATCCAGGGAACCCTGGGACATTTAGAATGGGCAATCCTGAGCCAAATCCGGTTTACAGAGGCAATAGTTTCCTTGACTAGGAAGGAAAAGGATAGGTGCAGAGACTCAATGGAAGCTATTCTAACGAATGAATATTCTTTTACCCAGTGCCGCGTCTATGGAATAATCTATACATTTACACTTCAAAAGCGGGAATGGGTCTATGCTATCAAGCAAAGTTCATGATCGGGACTTGAATCGCTTTATGCATTTCACTACTAGTGAGATACTTGGGTCAATCTCAAGTTGAAGGAATGATTCGACATTAAGTAATCCAATGATTAACTTCACTTCCCAAAAGAGGGAGTCGGATCGATTCCTGGGGTGAATTTTTCGACGAGGATAAAGATAGAGTCCAGTTCTACATGTCAATGCCAACAACAATGCAAATTGCAGTAAGAGGAAAATCCGTCGGCTTTATAGACCGTGAGAGTTCAAATCTCTCTATCCCCAAGTCTAGTTCGTTCCCGAATGACTGATTTATCCTTTCTTTCATACAATTTCGAATTTGTAATTCTCATTTTTGAATCGATTCTTTTCATTCACCCTCCTTATGAAAAAAAAAATAGAAGCATGAATCTCTCAATTTTATGACAAGTTGATTAGATGACCAATTCATTTTGCGATAGATGATCTATCTAGATAGAGATATCTAGATAGATAGAGATATCTGGAGTATCTAATCTGAACAAATAGTTGAAAACTATTTGACCGTTAGCATTCCTTCTCATGAATGATTACTTCCCGATCGACCAATTTCGAACTTGAAAACTGGGGGATTTTCGGACTAGGGAAAAATCCTCCTTTTTTTCTGGTCCCTTCAGTTGACACAAATTCGGGTCCTATGTTAGAATAATGCACAGGAAAGAGCCGGGATAGCTCAGTTGGTAGAGCAGAGGACTGAAAATCCTCGTGCCACCAGTTCAAATCTGGTTCCTGGCATGCGAACTCATAGATCGAAAAACCCATCTATTTAGATAGATGGATATGGATAAATGGATATCCATTGGCATACATACTCATGCATATCCATATACCTATATGTACGCACATATAGATAGATCCCGATCATAATAGATGATGAATCAGTATGTCTCGTTATCTTTCTCCCTTTTGTTCATATTGTCCTTCCCCGTTCCAATCGGATTTCGATACTCTGTACGTATATAAAAGTTGGTTCAAAACTCGGAAATACGGAATTGACAGTGTAAATAGATAGGATCTATTCTCAACTGGAATTGGTACAAGTGAAATCTGATCTTTCTATTCCTTCTCGTATATTATAGAATGTGTGCGTGGTAGATAGTTTGTGATGCATAAACGAAACGAATTCTATTCATTAATTTATCCCAAATAGGTATCTTCCAGATCCGAAATATAGGATGATGTAAATGGATAAGGGAGATTCCATTATGGCGCTAGTAGGAGTCTATTTATCTCACTCCATCTGAAATGTGATATATTGTTCAAATTGAATATTTCAAATTGTAAGAACGAAGATTGTTTACTTTTATTCCATTCAATAAGCATCCTGTATCTCATAGAAATTAGGTGTAATATAATCTTTGCGTAAGGGCCAACCAATCCAACTCTCAGGCATCAATATACGTTTCAGACGTGGATGACTTTCATAAAGGATTCCCAACATATCATAAGATTCTCGTTCCTGAAAATCAGCACTTTTCCAGATCCAAAAAACAGACGGAATTCTGGGATTTTTCCTTGGGACAAAAACTTTTATACATACCTCTTCAGGTTGATCCGCGTTATCCTGTATATTTGTAATATGATATACACTAACCAATGATCCCCCCGGCGCTACATCATAGGCACACTGAGAACGGAGATAATTGAAACCATAAACATATAAAGCGACAGCTACAGAGGCCCGATCCTCAGATTTGATCTGTAAAGTCTCTATGCCCTGGTAATCAGAACCCAGAGGTCTGTGAGCCAGCTTATGCTTGGCTAGCCAAGCGGATAATCGACCCTGCATCTCATTAGTCTTTATTGTATAAGTATCCGTATAAGTATTGAACATTCTCAATGTAATTTTTGAAAATTGATTTCCTGCTCGTTACTTTCTACTCAATATTATTCCTCGATTTATGGAAATACATCGAACTCTCGTATTTTACAAATGTTTCGGAGGGTATCTCTGAAGTAGGCTCAAAGGGTTTGGAAAGTATCTCTGAAGTAGATTCAAATTGAGGTTCAGGAGATTTATGGAGCAACTTCTGATCGTAGTTCCCAGTATAAAGGCTGGGTCCAACACGAAACTTATGATTTTGAGTGAAATATCTCTTTCCTTGTTGGAGCTTGGTCCTATCTTCATCTATTTCTCGAGCTACCTTTTTACGAAGTTTTATTATGGCATCTATAATAGCCTCTGGTTTGGGGGGGCAACCCGGCAAATAGACATCTACGGGAATTAACTTATCTACTCCACGAACGGTACTATAAGAATCTGTACTGAACATTCCTCCTGTAATAGTACATGCTCCCATAGCAATTACATACTTTTGTCCGGGCATTTGTTCATATAATCTCACTAAAGAAGGAGCCATTTTCATGGTCACAGTGCCAGCTGTTATGATGAGGTCGGCTTGTCTAGGGCTAGATCTTGGCACCAGACCGTAACGATCAAAGTCGAATCGTGAACCTATTAATGAAGCGAATTCGATAAAACAACAACTAGTACCATAAAGAAGCGGCCATAAACTGGAGAGTCTGGCCCAATTCGACGGATCATTTAGGGTAGTTGAAATAACTGAATTTGGAGTTGTTTTACCAAGTAAAGGGGATTCTATAGAATCCATCACTGGCTTTATGCCATTTTCTACTTTATCTCTACCACCCAAATACTCGGAGGCTAAGACCATTCCAATGCTCCTCTTCGCCACGCATAAACTGAACCAACAATTGGTATAAGCACGAAAATCAAAGCTTCTATAAAAGTATATATACCCAATATATCGAAACTCATGGCCCATGGATAAAGAAAAACTGTTTCAACATCAAAAACAACGAAAACTAAAGCGAACATATAATAACGAATCCTAAATTGGATCCAAGCATCTCCCATTGCTTCTATGCCTGATTCATAACTAGTGAGCTTCTCCGGGCCTTCGCTAATGGGGGCTAAAGCTCTGGAAATTAGGAATGCCAGAATAGGAATGAGGCTAGATATTGGTAAAAAGATCCAAAAAGTATCATATTCAGAGAGTAGAAACATGAATAGACTCCTGTGAAATAGATCAAATTATTCCATTTTCTTGTAAATTGATTCATCACTCCTCCCCAAAGAACAATTGATTCTCATCGATCTACATATTGCTGTCTATGGCTTCTTCCAAAATTTATTCAATGAAATATTACTCGTATATGTGGTATGTAGGAGTATTACGTGTTTATCCGGGATAAATCGGCTTATTTCACCTCTGGTTCTTTCAGAAGTAAAAAGTCTGGCTAATCCTTCCTCCCCCGTATCAGTCATTTATATACTCTCATTTACCGTCAAACAAGAAGAATTGATTCTTCTTAGAAATCGATATTACAATCACATATCTTGCACATTGGTTCGGCAAATTACACGCGATCCGGGTTGTATGGCCCGGTGTAATGCAAGGAAATGCCCAGGGATTCTTATGGGATCTTAAGATCTATTGTATGTTCTATTTCGATATTTTAATCTTGTCCATCAAAATATGGGTCTTTCTCAGCGGAAGGCCAGCCGTCATTTTCACTGATGCGTCGACAGGTTCGACTTCCATTTGCTTGCTCTATATCCAAATTCATTTATACCCATATTCAGTTTATCTAGATATTCCATTGAACCCCACCCATCCATCTCTTATAAAAAGGAAAAGGATTGTGTATTCAATTTGTAGAATTATGGCTTTTTCGGACCCATCTCACACGATTAGATTGCCCCTAGGGACAATCGAGTTCTTTGTCAGATATTTATGTAGGTAATAGAACAAGTGTATAAATTCTCAGGTTTACGGATTCATCAACGGAAGAAAATAGTGAACATTTCACAGTATTGGGAGAAGATGAGAAAGGGGAAATCTCAGTTATCAGAGATTTGGAATGAATCTTCAAAGAATTGTAATGCGTGTCGATGCTTTGGTTCGTTATACAAATGATTCCAGGAGTAGGGTCCAATTGGATCGTCCATTCGTAGTATCCAGATCCATTTGTAGTACTGAAGAAAGAGAAAAAGGATCAAGTGATCATGGAAATGAATGGGTCAAGTTCGCGGAGGATGAAACTTCTTACTTAATAAAGGAACCTGACCAGTACTATGTGTTTAACATATGGACAGATATAGAATTGATCCCGTTCGAGAATATGCCGGATAAACTCTTTCCCCCGGAGCTTCATTCAGCAATATATTTATTGATCCCGTGACAGGGGTTGATCCGCCTATTAAAGACAAAAAGTGCTAAGGGTTATTTCCTACTTTTGATTCAGGATCAAGACAATCGTTCCATTCCGGGAATATGAATTGGAATTCATAAGGGTCCTAGTCGATTTGTGCCTCGTTGACCCTGGGCATTGAGCGACAAATACTACTAAGCGATCCTGTAACTTCTGTTGATGTAACCGCGTTGATCGAACTGAACAAGTTTCTGGTCGTAAGGGTCCCTAGGTCAATATGATAAAGGCTCCAGGGCATCTTGTAATAGGAATCTTGAGTAGAGCAATAAAACAATCCCTGTTCCAATCACGACGGTAGGGTAGAGCCAGTTGAACTGGAAGTGATCTAGAAGGATACTTCGAATAACACGTTACCGACCGATCCAATGGACCAATCGGGGAGAGAGATGGACGTTTATACATTTCGGGACAATTTGCATAATGGTTGGAAGGTAACTAATCCAGGTTATTCCGTCAGAAAATGGGGGACTTAGATAAGCCCACCCAAATTGGATCCTGATCTTCCAAGAGAAGGTCCACATCAATCAAATCATGGATGATGATGATGAGCAATCGGAGCGGATCGGAATAACAGAATGAGTCCTATACAATAATGGAGAAAGACCTAATCACTTGGCGGATGAATTATGCCAAGTTTCCGATCATATACGTTCTCAGACGCGCTGCTGAGATGATATGATCGTACGTTTCCCTTCGATCGAGGTAACAGCCGAGTTTCCATGGGTAATTCAGAGAAGTTCTCGTGATCCATCGTACGTATCATATATCTACAAATCTACAATACAAATAATTAATCCTTTTCGAACCTCACATTACTTGACGTGATCTCCGTACATGCCATACGAGTATTCTAGCTACTCCAAGGGGATGGATGGCATCGAGACTCTCTCTTTGGCAATAAATTCCGTTCCAACTCTTAGGCATATGTTTAACACGTCTCTGATCCAGATCAAATGGGAAATCTTGATCGGATCGAATAGACCCCGGACCAGCCTTATCAAGGTTATCATATGATGAAACGCTATCCCATTCCGGATGAGATCGTTTCATTTCGACGAGAGATCAATTCGAAGAGAAGAGTTAGATTCTCTCCATTCATCCACCCAATCAACCTAAGTCTTATCGAGGTGTTCTAGATAGAATGAATTCGAATACGAATCGGTCGAAGTCCCTTTCATGGAAGTTGAGTTCTTGAGTATGAGCTCAGATCAAATTATTCCTAATAGCGGGACTAATACAAACTCTTTGAATGGCTTTCCAATCCAATATTGTATATAATAAGTATGCTCATAATTCTCATGATTACAGGATGAACTTTTCACGTTTTGTCAGCCGTTTTTGGATCTGGATATGCTTTTAGATGAACCATTCATAACTTATTGATATCTTGATAGGATCAAAGTGATAGAGAATATCGTGCGTGATCCACAGATTGTCCTCTTTTCCTACGGTTCCGAGCTATCAATTTCATAAGGGCTGTTGATCAATACGTATTTCTTTGGATCTCGGGACATTTCGATGAACATTGTGCAAATCCAGGTATGATATAGAATACTTCAATCTTCTGCGTTCATTTGATCTACGAGTACCTCTTATATGAATTACGGCCTTGCCCCTCGTAAATTATGTCACGATTAGTTCCATTTCTGCAATACGAGCTATTTAGATTGGACAGATACTTTTCTAGATCTCCCTTGAGCCATTCATCCTACTAGGAGTCCCCTGCATCTGTTAGATTGATGAGGTTCTGATGATCGATGCTAATTACTATTCGACCGAAGGCTAATAAGAGATCCAAACCTTACGGATGTACTGGGACAAATCATTGCGTCTTTGTTTGGGGTTATCGGAGGTGTTAACCCCTCGATAATGGGTGATAAGGGCATATCAACATGTCAGTCGTGTGTTACCGATTTTTCGAGATCAATGAACAAGAGATCAATAAGTTCGATGATCTGCCCCGTTATCACGCTCCTATCGATCTTCATGGGCATATGAGAATAGCTGATGTGATCCAAGAGACTCTTTAGAGCTGAGTCATATGTAATAAGAGATATAAGGATAAAGAAGGAATATAGTAATACCAAAACTCAGTAGAACGTATAGGGCTATACGGGCTCGAACCGTAGACCTTCTCGGTAGAACAGATCAAAGTTATTATTATCGAAATGATTTGAACTGTTCCAAAACCCAACATGCATTTTTCTTGCATTGGGCTCTTTCATTAACTAATAGATCGATCAGTTAGTCTGCCATTCTTTCCTTTCTAGAAGGAAAATAAGATGGCTCCGTGTGCTCCAAGTTCTTCTTTTTCGGAAGCAATCCCAAAGTGATTCAAAAGGTTCCCTCGACGTAGGTCTGCCTCGTTCAGACACAGATTGACTCAAATAGAGTCTCTATCGCTCTGAAAGTGAAATATGAGACTCCATACACCTCAAAGTTCATAAAGCGAAAAGAATATTTTTGAGGCCCCCGTATTGTACTCATTATGCCTAGCATTGAATGAACTTGAGATTTACCATATCAACTAGATCCGGAATTGGAATCAGATCGAACCTCATCTTTGTCATGCTATTGTTCTCCCAGATTGGTCGATGGAGTAAGACATCAATATTTCACACAAGATCTATTTCGTGGATCGGATGGATCGATGAACTCTCTTGAAAAGCATTGGCGCACGTGTAAACGAGGTGCTCTACCTTGCTGAGCTATAGCCCTTGCTAATACTAATGATACACTATACTAACCAAATGGATCCCCTTTTGTCAAGGTGGACATTACATAATCTAATACGTTCCGATCCTATTTATGCCGGGGCATATTGTTCATAAGTTCAATTTCATTTAGAATGTTTATAGGTCCAATTCTATTTATGATTATAAATGACCTACTTAACTCAGTGGTTAGAGTATCGCTTTCATACGGCGGGAGTCATTGGTTCAAATCCAATAGTAGGTAAAACTTATTAGATACCGAACGACGACGACATCAAATAAGTTTTACCTACTATTTGACAAAATTGGAATAGAGAACCCATTTTCGATGATTATCCGAATTTATTACATTAATTAGAGACGGAGGGCAAAATAGCACTGATAGCTTCTAATCGTGTCCTGGCTCTTCTAAGAGCTACATTAGCCTCAATCGCTTGTCTCTTGCCTTCAGCTCGAGCTAGGTCAGCTTCAGCTATCCGAACAGTTTCCTGAGCCTCTCGAGGATCAATGTCAATACCTTTCTCTGCATCATTTACCAATACGGTGATTTTATTATTGTCTATCCTGGCGAAACCGCCCATCAAAGCCATAGTCGACCATTGCCCATTGAGACGTATTTTTGTGATACCTATATCCAAAGCTGCAACAATTGGGGCATGATTTGGTAATACACCAATTTGACCACTATTAGTAGATAAGATGATTTCTTCAACTTCTGAATCCCAAACAACTCGATTAGGAGTCAGTACACGAAGATTTAGGGTCATTTTTGAAATTAACTCTCCACTTTTAAGTTCATAGCCTTCGCGGTAGCTTCATCAATGTTACCCACCAAATAAAAGGCCTGTTCGGGAAGACCATCCAATTCTCCGGAAAGGATCATTTGAAAACCTCTAATTGTTTCTACGAGACCAACATACTTACCCGGGGAACCAGTGAATACCTCTGCTACAAAAAAGGGTTGTGATAAGAAACGTTCAATTTTTCGTGCTCTTGCTACGGTTAAACGATCTTCTTCTGATAATTCGTCCAGTCCAAGAATAGCTATAATGTCTTGAAGTTCCTTATAACGTTGTAAAGTTTGCTTGACTCCTTGTGCAGTTTCGTAATGTTCCTCGCCCACAATCCAAGGTTGGAGCATGGTCGACGTTGAATCTAAAGGGTCTACTGCTGGATAGATGCCTTTGGCAGCTAATCCTCTCGATAGTACGGTAGTAGCATCTAAATGTGCAAATGTCGTAGCAGGAGCGGGGTCGGTCAAATCGTCTGCAGGCACATAAACTGCTTGAATGGAGGTTATAGATCCCTCTTTGGTAGAGGTAATTCTTTCCTGCAAAGAGCCCATTTCCGTGCTAAGAGTTGGCTGATAACCCACAGCGGAAGGCATTCTGCCTAACAATGCAGATACTTCTGATCCCGCTTGGACGAAACGGAAGATATTGTCGATAAATAAAAGTACGTCTTGCTCATTGACATCTCGGAAATATTCAGCCATGGTTAGAGCAGTTAAACCAACTCTCATACGAGCTCCTGGTGGTTCATTCATCTGACCATAGACCAGAGCTACTTTTGATCCCGAGATATCTTGTTCATTAATTACTCCCGATTCTTTCATTTCCACGTAAAGATCATTTCCCTCACGGGTACGTTCCCCTACTCCGCCAAATACGGATACACCTCCATGAGCCTTAGCAATGTTGTTGATTAATTCCATGATGAGCACTGTTTTACCTACTCCAGCTCCCCCGAATAGTCCTATTTTTCCCCCGCGGCGGTAAGGAGCTAAAAGATCCACCACTTTAATGCCTGTTTCGAAGATTGATAATTTTGTATCCAACTGTATAAAGGCAGGAGCGGGTCTATGAATAGGAGATGTTGTGCGAGCATCCACAGGACCTAAGTTATCGACAGGTTCTCCAAGAACATTGAAAATTCGTCCGAGAGTAGCTCCACCAACTGGAACACTCAGAGGAGCTCCTGTGTCAATCACTTTCATTCCTCTTGTCAAACCATCTGTAGCACTCATAGCTACAGCTCTCACTTTATTATTTCCCAATAATTGTTGTACCTCACAAGTAACATGAATTTCCTGACCCGCCGTATCTTGGCCCTTAACTATCAAAGAATTGAATATATTAGGCATATTGCCTGGAGGAAAAGCTACATCCAGTACTGGTCCAATGATTTGAACAATACGTCCCACATTTTTTTCCACAAGTGTGGGAACCCCAAGAGCAAGAGGATTGGTTCTCATAATAATAATAAAAGAAGATTTGTTCGAATTGCTCGCTAATAACATTAAAAATGTTCGATATCGAGTCGATCAGTTCATGATGAATGAGAGTTACCACCTTGATCTACTTAGTGATATTTCGCTTCTCAAGTTCAACTTTTATTTTGAACATGAAGTAGATGGATAAAGATCATGAGAAGGCTTTCGTTCGATTTGTCCATAACTAGAAACATTTCACCCCAGATTGCGCCCAGATCATCCATTCAATGCGGAACGGAACTTGAACCTTATTCATAATCTTTCTCTCATCGGTCGTTGTTTCTTCCTTTCATGCGCAACATCTATTTTTCTTTATTTTTGTTCCTTCCATATATTTACTTTTACACCTACGGTTCACACATACATGTGTTATCTATTAGGGTAAAAGGTCGATTCGGTTCTTTAGATTCATTAATTAGTCTAATAGCTGGAAGGTCCTTGGGTCAATGCATGGAAGAGCTTGAAAAGCAAAAATTGGGTTGCGTCATACATAAAGAACATTATACAATAATAGTGTATTTGGCAAATATTATTGCCCAATAACGGACGACTTGAGTTAGCTCATGGTTCCGCAGGAGATTCCTGTGAAATCCTTTCTTTACGTTCGATCCGTGTCGAGCAGACCTCGTCCTTGCAAGAGTTATTAATTGATGAGTTGTAGGGAGGGACTTATGTCACCAAAAACAGAGACTAAGGCAAGTGTCGGATTTAAAGCTGGTGTTAAAGATTACAGATTAACTTATTACACTCCTGAATATGAAACCAAAGATACCGATATCTTGGCAGCGTTCCGAGTAACTCCCCAACCTGGGGTGCCACCTGAGGAAGCGGGGGCTGCAGTAGCTGCTGAATCTTCCACTGGTACATGGACCACTGTTTGGACCGATGGACTTACCAGTCTCGATCGTTACAAGGGGCGATGCTATGACATCGAGCCCGTTCCTGGGGAAGAAACTCAATTTATTGCCTATGTAGCTTACCCCTTAGACCTCTTTGAAGAAGGTTCTGTTACTAACATGTTCACTTCCATTGTAGGTAATGTATTTGGATTCAAAGCCCTACGAGCTCTACGCCTAGAAGATTTGCGAATTCCTCCTGCTTATTCCAAAACTTTCCAAGGTCCACCTCATGGTATCCAAGTTGAAAGAGATAAATTAAACAAATATGGTCGTCCCCTATTGGGATGTACCATTAAACCAAAATTGGGGTTATCTGCCAAAAACTATGGTAGAGCAGTTTACGAGTGTCTTCGTGGTGGACTTGATTTTACCAAAGATGATGAGAACGTAAATTCCCAACCATTTATGCGCTGGAGAGATCGTTTCTGCTTCTGTGCAGAAGCAATTTACAAAGCTCAGGCTGAGACGGGTGAAATTAAGGGACATTACTTGAATGCTACTGCAGGTACATGTGAAGAAATGATAAAAAGGGCAGTATTTGCCAGAGAATTGGGAGTTCCTATCGTCATGCATGACTACCTGACGGGAGGTTTTACTGCAAATACCAGCTTGGCTCATTATTGCCGAGACAATGGCCTGCTTCTTCACATTCACCGCGCAATGCATGCAGTTATTGACAGACAAAGAATTCATGGTATGCACTTCCGTGTACTAGCTAAAGCATTGCGCATGTCCGGTGGAGATCATATTCACGCCGGTACTGTAGTAGGTAAACTTGAAGGAGAACGAGAAGTCACTTTGGGTTTTGTTGATCTACTGCGTGATGATTTTATTGAAAGAGACCGAAGTCGTGGTATTTATTTCACTCAAGATTGGGTATCTATGCCAGGTGTTCTGCCCGTAGCTTCGGGGGGTATTCACGTTTGGCATATGCCTGCTCTGACCGAGATCTTTGGGGATGATTCCGTACTACAGTTCGGCGGGGGAACTTTGGGACACCCCTGGGGAAATGCACCTGGTGCAGTAGCGAATCGAGTCGCCTTAGAAGCTTGTGTACAAGCTCGTAATGAGGGACGTGATCTTGCTCGTGAAGGTAATGAAGTGATCCGTGAAGCTAGTAAATGGAGTCCCGAGCTAGCTGCTGCTTGTGAAGTATGGAAGGAGATCAAATTTGAATTTGATACGGTTGATGTATTGTAATTTAGTGACTCTCATCCGTTCGTTCTCCTAATCGAACTCGGCCCAATCTTTTACTATAAAGATTGAGCCGAATCATAAATGGAGGTTAGATATCTATACATAGATCCATATCTATCTATGTACATGCATAAATATGTGCATACCTATATGCATAAATCGGCATCTTATTTACTCTTCCCAAGATCGAATGGCTCAAAGTTTATGAGAATGATTTTATCCATCCCTGAAATTGATCTTATGGATCATTCGATAGGGTTAGTAGCTCAGTGGATCAGAGCCCATGGTCCCGGACCATGAAGTCAAGGGTTCAAATCCCTTCTAGCCTATTTTGGACATTGTCCCCTTGCTTGTTGTATCCCGTGTTGAGACATAGACCTTTCCTACAAAGATTCCATAGGTTCCATAAATAGGGAAAACGGATCATATCGTATGATCCTTCTCTCTCGGATTAGAATTCCTCTTTTATTGATAACCAAAGAAAAGGTTCTATCATAATCTTGGATCAATGCTCCGGATTACTACGAATGGGATGAAAATGATTCATCCCGCTATTCATTCGGGAACGATCCTAAGACTAAGAATATTAATAGACTAATAATTGGATCTATCTTATCTAATAAGACCCTCATGGAAAAAAGAATTGCAAAGTAACGAGAGATCTCTTCCCTCTTTTATACTCATGTCTAGGGAGAACTCTATGTCCTTGAAAGAGTGGTTCGAAGAAAGGCGTAAAATAAGTGGATCAATCGAAGATCTGATCGAAAGGACTAGTAAGGACTATATCGTCAATGAGATGGACAAGAACAAGAATATAAAGATTGATTTTAATAACAGATTATGGGTCCAGTGCGACAATTGTGAGAACTTGCTCTATATGAAATATTTGAGACAGAATAAGAGTGTTTGTGAAGAATGTGGATATCATCTGCAAATGAGTAGTTCAGATAGAATCGAACTTTCAATTGATCATGGCACTCGGCATCCTATGGATGAGGACATGGCCGCCCCAGATCCAATTCAATTTCATTTTGAGGATGAACCTTATATAGATCGTATCACTTCCTGCCAAATAAGGACAGGGTTAACCGATGCTGTTCAAACAGGCATAGGTCGACTAAATGGTATTCCTATCGCAATTGGAGTTATGGATTTTCAATTCATGGGAGGTAGTATGGGCTCCGTAGTAGGTGAGAAAATTACTCGTCTGATCGAATACGCTACCAAGGAATCTCTCCCAGTAATCATGGTGTGTGCTTCTGGAGGAGCGCGCATGCAAGAGGGAAGTTTCAGTTTGATGCAAATGGCTAAAATATCTGCTGCTTTATATATCCATCAATTGGAGAAAAAGTTGTTATATGTATCAATCCTTACATATCCCACAACCGGTGGAGTGACTGCTAGTTTTGGTATGTTGGGAGATATCATCATTGTTGAACCTAAAGCATACATTGCATTTGCAGGTAGAAGAGTAATTGAACAAACATCAGGTCAGAAAGTACCCGACGGTTTGCAAGTGGCTGAGCATTTATTTGATCATGGTTTATTTGATCTGATCGTTCCACGTAGTCTTTTAAAGGGTGTTCTTAGTGAGCTATTTCAGCTTTACGGTTCAATTCCTTGTGAAAAAGAACGAACGTTAGGCTCAGTTTCTTGTAACGACCAACAATTATCAAGTTCAGCTACTCGTAACGAAAGTAACAGTGATACAGTTTCCTCTCGCGTCGAAAATCGGAATAATCAATCTCAGAGAATTGTTCCTCACCTCTCTTTTAGCCAATTATCGATCCTCGATCCTATTATTAATAGGAACTCAGTATTAACAACTAAATAGTAGCTAACCATTATTATGAACGATATACGATCGAATCGTGAATTTTTCGCTCTCCGGAATTGGGGAAAAATCCGGATCCATGTTCTTGCTACTATTTGATCAAGTGTTATAATATGGATAAGTGCTGTGATAGATTTGTATACATTTATTGAGTCCTAATACCAAAAATTCTCATTCATTATTGGCTTCGGATCTCATAGACATAAAAAAAGAAGAATAAGAAAAAGAATATCTCGGATTCGACGTAAAAGGATTTTTCGGAGACTCATGAAAATATTTGACGGAAAAAGGAACAAGATTCTCACGCATGTCTTTTATGGAGAGGGACGACTAGGCCCACTTATTTGTTGGTCCTATAATCATTCCTTGTAATGTAGATAAATGTTTCATTAAGGTACTCGTTCTATGACAAATCCCAACTTACCTTCGATTTTTGTGCCTTTAGCGGGCTTATTCTTTCCGGCAATTACAATGGCTTTTTCGTACTTTTATGTTCAGAAGGACGAGATTTTATAAATCTGATCGGATCAGATCTCATAGATCAATTTGGATCTCTCAATTGTAGAACAAATGGGATATCTATCTGTTCCAGATGATCTGAGTGGGACTAATACTGCTCCGGACACAAACAAGATAGATATCTATATCTATCTATCGACATATGGGTATGGATGTATCATGTGGTGCATATATCATATGTATGCATGTACGAATGCATAGATATTTGTATCTCTATATGTATACATATATATGCATATATGGAGATAGACTTTCTATCCTGCTGATCCGATGAGATGTTGTTTTTGCAATTGATAAGTTAAAGACCAATTTACCAAAAAAGAGAAATAATGGGAAATGGAAAGGAGAGAAATAAAGTAAATGTTCTTTTATATAAAGATTCTTTGATATGTATATAGCTAGTTAATAAGAGTTACTTCGGGAGCCAAAAGAGTCAAGTTTTGGCTATTCTCTCAAACCGAGTAGGACAAAATTGAATAAAATTTGTTATGAATTGGCGATCTGAATGGCTCTGGATAGAACCTATAACAGGATCTCGAAGAACAAGTAATTTTTGCCGGGCTTGTATCCTTTTTTTTGGTTCACTAGGATTTTTATTGGTCGGAATTTCAAGTTATCTTGGTAGGAACCTGATACCCGTATTGCCATCTCAGCAAATACTTTTTGTTCCACAAGGGATTGTAATGTGTTTTTATGGTATTGCAGGTCTGTTCATTAGCTCCTATTTGTGGTGTACAATCTCGTGGAATGTAGGCAGTGGTTACGATAAATTTGATGAAGAAGAAGGAATTGTATGCCTTTTTCGTTGGGGATTTCCCGGAAGAAATCGTCGTACTTTTCTTCGATTCCTCATAAAGGATATCCAGGCGATCAAAATGGAAGTTCAAGAAGGTCTTTATCCCCGTCGTGTCCTTTATATGGAAATAAAGGGCCAGCGAGACATTCCCCTAACTCGTACTGGTGATAATTTCACCCTACGGGAAATAGAACAAAAAGCTGCTGAATTAGCCCGTTTCTTGCGTGTATCAATTGAAGTAAAATGAACCAAGGGATGGATCTTCTCTCGTTGTTATTCGATATCTGAACGGACAGATCCATATGTACTAGAGAGAGGGAAGTTACAATGTAACTAAGGCTTGTTCGGGAGAAAATACCGCGCAGTTCCCTCCCGCAAAGTAGTACTTATGGGATGATCATATTGGTGCAAATTCCTTTGGTGGTTCCCAAAGACTCCATATCGTTCTTTATAGAAGGCCTATAGAGCCGGTAGACGGATACGACATCAAAAGGAAACAATTACTAGATATGGCGTTCTCTCAAAAACGCCTTTGGCGAGCTCCAATTCCATATATGCGTATGGAATTATAGAATCTCATATTCGGAATAGACTGTAGCTCTTTGGAGCACAGAATTGGCATTTTTAGACCCAATTTATTGAATGATTTTTATCCCGAACAACCCGTTTCTCATCCGAAGTATATTCTTTTTAAGGGTCAAACAATTACGCAGTAGATCCTGAATCTATAGGTCCCATACCTCGTTCTACAACTCGTGCTTTATCCATATTTCGGACAGAGCTGACGAGTGAATCGGGTTCGTTAGCGATTCACGAATTGAAAGTGGCCAAATATAAAGCATCAGCTTCCCTACGATACCTTGCATGTTTGGTATTCCTGCCCTGGGGGATCTCTATTTCATTCCAGAAAGGTTTGGAACCTTGGATTACAAATTGGTGGAATACTGGTCAGTCTGGGGAATTTTATGATTATCTACAAGAGGAAAACGCTCTAGAAAGATTTGGGGAAATAGAAGAACTATTCCTGTTGGATAAAATGGTGGAAGATTACTCAGAAACACATTCACAAGATCTTCATATAGAGATTCGCGAAAAAACAATCCAATTAGTCGAAATGTACAATGAAGATTTGATCCAGATCATCTCACATTTATTGGCAAATTTGATATGTTTTGCTACTCTAGGTGCTTATTTCATTCTGGGTAAGGAAAAACTTGCTGTTCTAAATTCTTGGATCCAAGAATTATTTCATAGCCCGAGCGATACGATGAAAGCTTTTTCTATTCTTTTAGTAACCGATTTATGTATTGGGTTTCATTCGCCCCATGGTTGGGAACTGATGATCGATTCGATCTCCGAAAATTATGGATTCTCCCATGACGAACAAAGAATATCTGGTCTCGTTTCAACTTTTCCGGTCATCTCAGATACAATTTTCAAATATTGGATCTTCCGTCACTTAAATCGTGTATCTCCTTCACTTGTAGTAATTTATCATGAAATGAATGAAGAAATAGGAATGAATAAAGAATAGGTTGTTCTATCCGACAACGAGTGAATAGGAATTTGATTCTCGTGCGAAAACTAACTATTACGGATCTCCCCTTTCCTCTTTCTCTTCCTTTTCCTCCTTTCCCTCTCTCTCTCAGTGGGATACTTTTGATTTATTACTTTTGGGGTTAATATAATAGCGGAATTGCGGGCAGGTAACTATGATAGCTACCTACCCCCATTTATCGTAAAGAGATTTGAAACTAATAATCGAACCATGCGGAATATAAATACTTACGACTGGATGAAAAAGTGGATGACTCGATCAATTTCCATCTTGGTCATGATACATATGATAACTCGGACATCCATTTCAAATGCATATCCCATTTTTGCACAGCAGGGTTATGAGAATCCCCGAGAGGCAACCGGACGTATTGTATGTGCCAATTGTCACTTGGCTAAGAAGCCTGTGAATATTGAGGTTCCACAATCCGTGCTTCCTGATACCGTATTCGAGGCAGTTGTTCAAATCCCCTACGATATGCAAATAAAACAAGTTCTTGCTAATGGTAAGAAAGGGGCTTTGAATGTAGGAGCTGTTCTAATTTTACCTGAGGGTTTTGAATTAGCCCCTCCTGATCGTATTTCTCCCGAGATTAAAGAAAAAATAGGTAATCTTTATTTTCAGAACTATCGTCCTAATCAAAAAGAGATTATTGTAATAGGTCCTGTTCCTGGTCAGAAATATAGTGAAATTGTGTTTCCCATCCTTTCACCGAATCCTGCTACTAATAAAGAAGTTCACTTTCTTAAATATCCCATATATGTGGGTGGTAATAGAGGGAGGGGGCAAATTTATCCCGATGGAAGCAAGAGCAACAATACGATCTATAATGCTTCAGCAACAGGTAGAGTGAGCAAAATATTACGTAAAGAAAAGGGCGGATATGAAATAACTATCGATAATGCATCAGATGGTCGCCAAGTGGTTGATATCGTACCTCCAGGACCGGAACTTCTTATTTCCGAAGGCGAATTTATCAGGGTTGATCAGCCGTTAACGAATAATCCTAATGTGGGTGGATTTGGCCAGGGAGATGCAGAAATAGTACTTCAAGATCCATTACGTGTTCAAGGTCTCTTATTACTCCTGGCATCTGTCATTTTGGCCCAAATCTCTTTGGTCCTTAAGAAGAAACAATTTGAGAAAGTTCAATTGGCCGAGATGAATTTTTAGGTCCATATATCTTCGAAATGAAGTTGATCAAAAGGTTTGGATCCCCGTTTTATTGGTGGCTGATGCAATCATATACAATTCAAATAATAAGGCCATGTCCCCTCGGAGATGGAGAGCCCTCAATATCATCATCTCCCTTCCCTTGTTCGTAGATAAGATATGAGTAATTACTAGATCTATCTATAGATATGTGCATTTCAAATAGGGGGTGACTCAATAAGCACTGGAACAGATCAACTTGCCAAACGATCCTCTATCCGTATGCTACATGGTATATACCATATTCGTGCCATATAGCCTTTTTTATTCCTTATCCATTTATCATATCCAGAAGAATGATCCGAAGGATATCAAAGGGAAGGAGAAAAAAAAAAAGGAAGAGGGGGACTAAGCGATCTCGGAAAGATTCCTATTCTCTCGGATCTTCAAAAAGAAGAGCGGACGGATAGAAAGGGCAATACCGCTCATTGAGCAAATGGGATTATCTAGCAAATTCATGAAAAAGGCTTGTTCCAGATAGAAAGGGAAAAAGTGCTATTTTCAACTTGGACCATAAGAACTCAAATTCTATATTTGCGCATTTGGATTCTCGTAGTTCTAACTTTTATAGGGATGATTCGCAGAATCTATCATTTTGGGAAATGAACAAAGGTCATGCATGCATATTATGTGGGACGATCCACTTCTTAGTCATTCTTCCTACGGAGAAACAGTTGAAATGGATCAATTAATCCAATTAAATACGTATCAGAAGCGAAAGAATGGATTGGCTTATCACTTTGCTAAAAGGCATTGGAGTAGCTGAAAGAATCGTGTAATTTGTACAAATCTTCCAATTCATATAGAAAGAAGTAAATCTCGAAGATAGGGTTCAATAAGACCTTACCCTTCTTCGAGTTAAAAGAAGGGTAAGGTCTTATTGAATCTTCGCTTTCACATGTATAGTTTTCTTCATATATGTTCAGTTCATTCCGTTACTATAGGGATGACCCTAATCCGGAATATGAACCGTAGAAGAATATGCCTATTAAACCAATCACAAGAGTACCAGTTACAGTACCTATCAGCCAAAGAGGAATCCTTCCAGTGGTATCGGCCATTTCTCTTGCTCCCTTTCACATTTTATTAAGTGGTCATGCTCAAGACATAAACAGTCGTAGATAATTATGAGTATCCGATCTCTCCGGATGAGATAAGAGGATCATCACTGTTCTTAATTGAAAGAGTAATTAGAGAATAGAACAGCAAGTACAAAAATGAGTAACAACCCCCAGTAGAGACTAGTACGATTCAATTCAACATTTTGTTCGTTCGGGTTCGATTGTGTCATAGCTCTGTGATTTAGATAGAGTTTATCGTTGGATAAACTGCATTGCTGATATTGATCCCAAGAAAAAAACTGTAGGTACAGCTAGTCCGTGAACGGCCAACCATCTAACTGTAAAAATTGGATAGGTTCTATCTATGGTCATTGGTACCTCCTAAAAAGATCTAGTAAATTCATTGAGTTGCTCCAACGGATCGGAACGGCCAGTGATTAATGGAACCTCTTGTCGACTCTCTGTGAAATACTCGTTTGGCCGGGGGCTCCCAAATACATCGTAAGCTAACCCCGTGCTGACAAATAACCAACCCGCGATGAATAGGGAAGGTATAGTAATGCTATGGATAATCCAGTATCGAATACTGGTAATAATGTCACCAAAAGAGCGTTCTCCCGTATTCCCAGACATGCTCAGCTCCGTATATTCCTGTACAGTCAAGGGGGAATTGATCCCATAAAAGATAGAGGTTAGAAGATGGAGAATTACTGATATCTTCTCTAATCCTTGTTGGATTGTCAATCTTATACCAAGGGTATATTTAAGGTATATTGGACCGGTATAGCTAGCCTTCCTCTGACACAGCAATACAATTTTGATTTAGATCAGAAAAGAAGGGATATAATGATTCTGTTCCTCCAATTATTCCAGTTTCTCGTTTGGTTAACTCAATCAATCTCTTTCTTATTTTATTTTTCCCCGCTGGGCTAAAATGAGAAAATATCGTATGTCTCGGGATAAGAATTCATATTGAAAAATCAAATTCATACAGAGTGCATGCGAATGAGTGGATCAATGAGATCTAGAAATAATGAACAAAAGGGATACTCATATCCCTACACCTAAGCGTGAAATTCACAAAACTTTTACTATGAAAACCTTTACTATGGCTGCACAAGAGGTTATTTCCGTTCCAATTTTTGGAACTGGAGCTACCGATTGTACAGAAAAAGGAACTATTCGAGCGAGAAGAACATTCTAAATAGTCGGATCGAGAGAGACCCGTAGTATAACCATTATAGGTTCGACGATGCTTAGAAATACTCTCGACCAAATGAATGCTGGAGATACCGTAATAATATTCCTTCGTAATATGCAGAACCCATATGTAGAACGCAGGATGGTAATTGCTAGGCTTGGGACCATGAAATATTATGCTCAATTTAGAGCTCTCTTTCGAAAAGAGGAGAGAGGGGGATGACATTCTTGTTTTCTTCCTTCGGGATATCGTCCTCAATTCCCTATTTGTATTACTGGAGTAACGGGTACGATTGAATCATTACCAGATTCCATGGTAAAAAAAAAAGAGATTAGAAAAATAATGCCAGGTGATCCAATCAGAATTATTGCCAAATTCGTTTACCCCGTAGCTATTGAAAGAAGATTACATTACGTTCAACAATTCGCAAAGAGGGTCAGTTGGTATTGGCGCTCTTCGTGGGTTGCTCAACGAATTTTGGGATCTTGAATCCCTTATCTGAGATAATGAATCTATTTTGATCAGATATTTCCTCTCGTCCATGTTTGTTCGTAACAGTCATAGCGACTGGTCAATATAGGATTACGAATTGGTACCAATTTGGACAATTGATCTTTTGTATTCTCATCTTGTTTTAGGTTACGAAAAAGAAGATTTAGGTAATTGCCTCGTAAAGATATGTAGCAAACGTATTCCATTAAGTTTTTTCACGCCTACTGTAGCTAGCTACTTCGGTTTTCTATTGGTTTCTCTAATTTTCACCTTAGCCCTATTCATTGGTTCAAGCAAGATACGACTTATTTGAAATCAAGAAGAAGGAACCCCCTTTGGTTCATTCAATGTTACGATGATTCCGTTGCTTCTCCCAATGCCAATTTCTAATCATTGAGATTCATAGCAATTCTAGGGTACTATCCGGGGTGGATATTACCCATATTTATTACTCTGAATCGAAATGATTGAAGCTTTGCCATCTGGGATTGTGTTAGGTCTAATTCCTATAACTTTGGCCGGATCATTCGTAACTGCATATTTACAATACCGACGTGGTGATCAATTGGATATTTGATTGAGGAACATCCTTTTTCATTGACCTCCCACTTATTCCAGGGGGGTCGGATTCCATTGATCGTTCCAGCTGGAGCTATTGATGATCCATCAATCAAATTTGATGCAATATGAAAAGAATCACGCTCTGTAGGATTTGAACCTACGGCATTAGGTTTTGGAGACCTACGTTCTACCGGACTAAACTAAGAGCGCTTTATTATCAAAATATTCAGATGGGAGGTAAATAGAAACAGGTCTTTTTTACCCTCCAAAAACACTTTTGCATATGGTATGATTCAACCACTCATAGTTGACGTTCCATCCAAATCGATAATCGATCCCTTATTCTTATTTCTTTTCCTTCCATAGGAAAAGGGATGGGTAGGGATGACAGGATTTGAACCCGCGACATTTTGTACCCAAAACAAACGCGCTACCAAGCTGCGCTACATCCCTTTCAATTGGTGGACAATGTTATTTTATATGATGAGATTCTTTTTTTTTTTCCCACATTTCTTACGCTTTCATTATTTATCGGTCTTGTAAATGGACTATGTACATAGAGAATCTATCATCTAGAAGATGACTATTCTTTTTCCTGTTCTAAAACTAGGAGCATCTCGTATCCCGGATCACTGTACATATCTCTTTCAGTTCCGAGTTTCCCGCACAAGCACAAGTGATCCATAAACACAGATGTAGCTAACCATATCATATAAGTACCACGATCAATGAGGAAAACTTACAATGCGAGATATAAAGACATATCTTTCTACAGCGCCTGTGCTAGCTACTTTATGGTTTGGGTCTTTGGCCGGTCTATTGATAGAGATCAATCGTTTTTTCCCAGATGCTTTGGCTTTTCCCTTTTTTTCATTCTAGTTTTCCTCCAAAAGGAAAAGAGGAAAAAGAAGAATATTATGCTGGATCACTCCTTTACTTTTGGGGGGTCAATCTCAATATAGATATAGAATAGAGGCTCTTTCTATAAAAATTGTGAGTACCTCTATCCCTTTCTATTCTTTTTTTTTTTCATTTAGCCAGATCGAAAAGTGAAGTAGACTTTATATTTGGAGTAAGTTTATGGCCAAGGGTGGAGATGTAAGAGTAACAATTACTTTGGAATGCACTAGTTGTACCCGAGATAGTGTTGAGAAAAAATACCCGGGTGTTTCTAGATATACTACTCAAAAGAATCGACGCAATACACCTATTCGATTGGAGTTGAAGAAATTTTGTCCCTATTGTTATAAGCATACTATTCACGGAGAGATGAAGAAATAGATCGAACATGCTATTCACAGGGATAGGAATCAATCACAGATATAGGAAAAAAGAGAAAAAAAAGGGGGGGGGATTCAAATGAGATTTGGAACAAAACGGTATTGTAGGAAATTAAAAGAAATAGTACTTGACAGGTTCATGAAACAAACTATGGATAAATCTAAGCGATCCTTTCGTAGACGTTTGCCACCAATTGGATCGAGAGATCAAATTGATCATAAAAATATGAGCTCAATTAGTCAATTTATTAGCGAACGAGGAAAAATATTATCCGGACGGGTGAGTAGATTGACCCCGAAACAACAGCGCCTAATGACTATTGCTATTAAACGAGCTCGTATTCTATCTTTGTCACCTTTCCTTAATAACGACAACTAATTTGATCCCTAGAAATGAGCCTGCTCTTTGATCGAATCGGAGCTGGAATATCTGTTCGATAAAGATGAAGATCTCATTGTCTAAAAAATCGAAAAAATCGAAAAGGGTCTGTTCATTTTTTGATATTTATCAATTTTCGATGTCTTTACCTTCCCGGAGGGAATTCTCCGGGGGATTCCGTTCCACCTATTTCATCATTCGATAATCTTGTTCAAGATCGTGGAAAAGCAATTCTTATCTAATACGGCGATTTGCGCAAGTATTCTGCGATTTGAAAGCAACTGCCTTTTATACAAATATTGGATAAATTTGTTATAAGAGACTCCATTATTACGGGCTGCTGCATTGATCCGAGTAATCCACAAACGACGAAAATCTCTCTTTCGCTTACCCCTATCTCTATGAGCAGAAACTAAAGCTCTAATTCTTTGTTGGTCAGCAGTTCGAAAAAGTTTCGAATGAGCTCCTCGAGAGCCTGATGCAAATGCAAGAGTCTTTTTTCGACGTTTCCGAGCTATATATCCACGTTTAATTCTGGTCATTGAAGTTTACTCTCATAAATCACTAATTTATTTATTATCAGTCATTCTTTGATTTGATCCATTAAGAATAGAACTGGTTCTTCTAATGTATGAAATAGAGATTCCAATGGCTTTTGCTACTGTAACCTTCCCAACCATAATTCTTATTTTCTCTTGGTTAGGCACCCTCTCGGTAAGCGGGGGATGGGACCTCGCACTAAGAAAAGAAATCCTGGGTTCCATCGTTTCTATGGTTCTTCCTTTAACGGTGAGGTCCCCTCTATACGCCGGAGCCCTTCATTTATGAGATACGAGATGAGGATGTTATTGGTAACTTGTACAGTTTACCATCTCTAGCTAGCTCTACCCCGAATTCTCCAAGTAATAAGCCTCCCACAATAAGATTTATCCATACAGTAACGACATAAAATTATGAGGGTTGGTTGGGTAGCTGACCTTGTCAGTCCGTTCTTGCGGCAATATGAGCATAGTTGCTTATTAAATTTGCATTATTTTCCCCGCTCAATGGATTGATGACCATTCGCTACCAATGGGGAATTGCTTTTCATCCCACATCAAGGTGATTGGATTTGCACCAATGGAAACCATAAAGATCATCCCCGATAAGGGTAGATGATAGATCTGTGCCTTGCTGCAGTAGGAGAGTTATTCTGCTATAAAGATCTCCTAGTCTGCTTCAGCTTTTGATCCGAACGAGTCGCACATACACCCTAGTACATACTCCTCCACGCTGAGGACATCCTCGAAGAGCAGGGGATTTTGTTCCATTTGCTATTGGCTGTCTCGTATTTCTAATGAGTTGTTGAATAGTTGGCATTTTGGATCGTATGCGGAATTGACTGGTTTAGATCGATCCTAACCATATTAGGTCATTATGAAACGAATCACTCTCATTTTCCCCCTTCTCCCGGGAAGGAAAATAAGGGATCAAATTCATCATCAAAATAAATTCACAATAGATCTCCAGTATTCTCTACCGCTACAAGGTCAACAATGCCGTAAGCTTGGGCTTCTGTTGCTGACATAAGAACATCTCTTTCCATGTCCCCGGAAATGACCCATAAAGGTTTGCCTGTTCTTTGTACATAAACATTCGTAATGCTATCGCGAAGTTTCAATACCTCTTCCGCTTCCATGATGCATTCTCCTGCTTGTCCATCATAATAAGAACTAGCAGGTTGGTGGATCATAGCCCTGAGAATAGATGATCGTTTCCTTGATCTCGGGGAATTTTGCAAAAAAAAAAAAAAAAAAAAAAAAAAAAAATAAATCGAATTAATCGACCGTACAGGCATTTTTGTGCATACGGCTCCATAATAGATCTCATCCCATTTCGAGTCAAACTGAGAGAAATACAAATGTATAAGACCCCAATATTTGGAGATCTATTTACCATCTTTTTCCCTAGGAGTAATAGAGATACTACGATGGTTCCGTTGCTTTATATATCTATCTTTCGATCTAGCAATCCCAAAGTTTTTTTCTGATGGGATCTGATCGAGATTCTATATTTCATGAATAACTTTATAAATATCCGAATAGAATCTTGGTGCGAAAACAAAAAGGGTTATGACGCTAAAATAGACCCATGCCACGATCACGATACATAAGATCGAATTGATCAAAAAATCGGGAAGAGGCTTTGTTCTACTATCTCGATACGTAATTCTATTCCGAAAGAACAAAAGATGATGTTTGTATCGAGCTCGAAGTGCCATGCTATTATTACCTTTTATTTGGCGAAGGCATAGTCTTTTTACATCGCTCCTTCTCCAATAAAAACTCATTGGCGCCAAGCGTGAGGTAATGCTATGCGTTTAGTAATTTCCCCCCCAGTTAGGACAGAAGATCCCATCGAGGCAGCTAACCCCATGCATATTGTATGCACATCCGGTACTACAAATTGCATAGCATCATAAATAGATATTCCCGGTATCACTGCTCCACCGGGAGAGTTAATATATGGATATATATCTTTATTTTCATCTTCTCCATTCAGATACATCATGATACCAATGAGTTGATTTGCGATCTCGTCATCGACCTGCTGACCCGGAAAAAGTAATCTCTCTCGATAAAGTCGGTTGATTAGGATAGTAAAATAGCTCTTCTCTTCTTCCTTAAGAACCGTACACGCATCTTTAAATGCATACGGCTCAAGCGATTGTGAAAAGTTTTTTTTTTTTTTCATAACCATTGGTTCAAGTTCGTCTTCTCCCTGAGAATATCGTTTTCTAAACTTATTGAACTACCTCTTAATCGATGTATCGCCCCATTGAAATCCAATCGTTCTGGTCACAGCGAAATTCTCTTGTTCTCAAATAGGTTTTTGAGACATCTTTAGGTTCATGCTCTACTCCGGGGAAGCATCTGCCCGAGTTTTATTCGTACATATAGGACAAGTAAACCTACTGCCCCATTTTTTTCTTTCTGATCCGCTCCATGGTTCATGTCAAATACTCCATTTATTGATAGTTCCAAATCACTCATTGATATGGGTTCTATCTAGGAATTCTAGATATATCACCAATTTGGGATTTTTTTAACGGAGCCTTAATACTTTATTGGTCCAAGCTAACCATGGATTCTCATGATTGATAATCTCTTTCCTCCTAAATGATCTAATCGCACTTCACGCTCTAGATTATTGAGAGTTGAATCGATCCTGAATGAAGCAGGAAATATCTCATCGGGAGAGATAACGGGGAAATCCCGTATAACCCAATATGTCCGACAAGTCGCACTATACGTCGACCCAAACTGCATCTTCCTCTCCAGGGATCCGAAAAGGAACTTTTGGAACACCAATGGGCATTTGTTTCGATAGAAAAAAGTGAAGCACTATACTCTAATATGGAAACGTGAAGTATAAGAAGAGATGAGCTTCTAGGACGTATTTATGACACGATGATTATATCATATTTGGTCCATAAATTCAAAAGGGAACCTCGTTCTCAAAAGAGAATATCGTTAATAAAAGAACTAAAAGATCAGGGAAATCCAGCTATTTTGTTTTGTAGTCTAGTTTGTTCAAAAAATGAACAAGTATTTATGCACTCGATCAGTATAAATGGGACCAATCTCCACATTGTGCGTTGTGCATTGGTACATATAAATGATAAAATCATCTACGCTCTCCCTGCTATTACGAACGGAGTTGTTCCGGAACTGTTCCATTATTAGCAATGACCTCGAATAGATGTTAACCTTTGAGATGATCCGATAAAAGTTTAGCTCCATAGCGCGGTCTCTTCTAATGTGAGAAAGTTACATAGTGTCTACTTTTCTTTGATAAAGGGGTATTTCCATGGGTTTGCCTTGGTATCGTGTCCATACTGTCGTATTGAATGATCCTGGCCGGTTACTCTCTGTGCATATAATGCATACAGCTCTAGTTTCTGGTTGGGCCGGTTCAATGGCTCTGTACGAATTAGCAGTTTTCGATCCATCCGATCCTGTTCTTGATCCAATGTGGAGACAAGGTATGTTCGTTATACCTTTTATGACTCGTTTGGGAATAAACGATTCATGGGGTGGGTGGAGTATCACCGGAGAAACTGTAACTAATCCAGGTATTTGGAGTTATGAGGGTGTGGCCGGGGCGCATATTGTGTTTTCTGGCTTGTGTTTTTTGGCAGCTATCTGGCATTGGGTCTATTGGGATCTAGACATATTCTGTGATGAACGTACGGGGAAACCCTCTTTAGATTTGCCCAAGATCTTCGGGATTCATTTATTCCTCTCAGGAGTAGCTTGTTTCGGATTCGGAGCGTTTCATGTAACGGGTTTGTATGGTCCTGGAATATGGGTGTCTGATCCTTATGGACTAACTGGAAAAATACAACCTGTAAATCCGGCGTGGGGAGCTGAGGGTTTTGATCCTTTTGTTCCGGGAGGAATAGCTTCTCACCATATTGCAGCAGGTATATTGGGTATATTAGCAGGTCTATTCCATCTTAGTGTTCGTCCCCCCCAACGTTTATACAAAGGATTACGTATGGGGAATATTGAAACTGTCCTATCCAGCAGTATTGCTGCTGTGTTCTTTGCAGCTTTCATTGTCGCTGGAACCATGTGGTATGGCTCCGCAACTGCCCCGGTTGAATTATTTGGTCCTACTCGTTACCAGTGGGATCAGGGATACTTTCAACAAGAAATAGATCGACGGGTTCGTGCTGGTCTGGCCGAAAATCTAAGTTTATCGGAAGCTTGGTCCAAAATTCCCGAGAAACTAGCTTTTTATGATTACATCGGTAATAATCCAGCTAAAGGAGGGTTATTCAGAGCGGGTGCGATGGACAATGGAGATGGAATAGCTGTTGGTTGGTTAGGACACCCTATCTTTAGAGATAAAGAAGGGCATGAGCTTTTTGTACGTCGTATGCCTACTTTTTTTGAAACATTTCCAGTAGTTCTGGTAGATGAAGAAGGAATTGTGAAAGCCGATGTTCCTTTTAGGAGAGCGGAATCAAAGTATAGTGTCGAACAGGTAGGTGTAACTGTTGAGTTCTATGGTGGTGAGCTTGATGGGGTTAGTTTTGGTGATCCTGCTACAGTGAAAAAGTATGCTAGACGCGCTCAATTAGGTGAAATCTTCGAATTAGATCGCGCTACACTGAAATCCGATGGTGTTTTTCGTAGCAGTCCAAGGGGTTGGTTCACTTTTGGGCATGCCACATTTGCTCTTCTTTTCTTTTCCGGACACATTTGGCATGGTGCTAGAACTTTGTTCAGAGATGTTTTTGCTGGTATCGACCCGGATTTAGATGCCCAAGTCGAATTTGGAGTATTCCAAAAACTGGGAGATCCAACTACTAAAAGACAAGTAGTATGATATGACATTGAGTAGTATGATATGACATTGTTCCAATCTATAGTATCGAGAGATTCCACTGAAATGGAATATTCATTTTCAGAGAGATTCAAAGTCTTTCTATTCTTCTCCTTTTTGGGGAAATAATTTCAATCGGTATGAAAGCTATCTCCATAATTAATTGTAAATTACGATCGAATCTATGGAAGCATTGGTTTATACATTCCTGTTGGTATCTACCTTAGGGATAATATTTTTCGCTATTTTCTTCCGAGAACCACCCAAAGTCCCGGATAGGGGGAGTAAATAAATTTTCTTCTCTGAACCCTCATTCTTTTTATCAAAATAATGACCTTCCATATAGGGAAGGTCGTTATTTCAACTAGTCTTCGTGCTCTTCGAAAGGATCTCTGAGTTGTTCAGAGGGTTGCCCAAAGGCGGTATATAGGGCATAACCAGTAAAGCTCACAAGTAAACGAGATATGGAGATGGCGACTAAAGTTGCAGTTTCCATCGTTAGGTAATCCCAAAATCATGGTATATTTACAACATAACTGTATACAAAGTTAACAGATCTCAACCAATGCAATAAGGGTTATGGCTACACAGACTATTGATGATACTTTCAGATCTGGGCCGAGACGAACCGTTGTAGGAAATTTATTCAAACCACTTAATTCGGAATATGGTAAAGTAGCTCCCGGATGGGGAACTACTCCTCTTATGGGTGCTGCAATGGCTCTATTTGCGGTATTCTTATCTATTATTCCGGAGATTTATAATTCTTCCGTTTTGTTGGATGGGATTCCAGTAAGCTGGGGCTAGAAGACCCAGAGTATCCGCCCGGATCCCCTCCAAACAAAGCTATCGGATAGCTCCAGGTTCTAGGTCATTCCGTTCCGGTAGTTCGATCGTGTAACTCTTCTCTTTAAGGATTTCTGGAACATGGGTGTGCGACTTGTTAAAATTGATCTATATTGATAGTACAGAAGACTGGTCTGTCATCTTCATGGAGATGGTCCTACCTCGTCGGATATAAATTGAATATTTAGTATCCGGAGCACGAGGTATATAAGATATACTCAGGAAGATCTGAACTATGGTTTGTACTTGCCATTTAGACCTCGTCACCGGGCTTCTAATAATTAAAAGTAGGTATTCCTGATCAAAAATTGAATGATCTATCTTCCCTCAGAACTAGGCTGACCTGATTGAATAATGAGATAGTATCTCATTTTTATTAGTTAGCATATTTCGTTGAGTAAGTGACGATCGAAAGGTTATTACCCAGAGGACTTTTAAGGGATTCGAAAAGATCATCGGGGTATAATATAAATCTTAGGTTTGGATCGATACATCTATTAAGATCTCGACAAGATAATTCCTATCAATTGCCCAAGACTAGGGGTTCTCCAGTAAATTGATATCGCAAGTAGGGTGAAAGATCGTTCGAAAGGCCTATAGCGATCCATTCAACATAAGAATGAGCCGACTTGAAATTTTGGCACTGTGAAGTATTGCTATTGTGGGAGATGATCATTCTGAATTCTTCTCATTCATATTCCCAGGGAACGGACTGATAGTTTCTAATCGATCTATTCGTTCCCACGAGTATTTGGGTGCTCTTGCTTGAGCCGTACGAAGAGAAATTCTCATGTACGGTTCTTGGGGGGGGATTTCAGTTTACCTATCTCAATAAAGTATACGATTGGTTCGAAGAGCGTCTCGAGATTCAGGCGATTGCGGATGATATCACCAGTAAATATGTTCCTCCTCATGTAAATATATTTTATTGTCTAGGGGGAATCACGCTGACCTGTTTTTTGGTACAAGTAGCTACTGGTTTTGCTATGACTTTTTACTATCGTCCGACTGTTACAGAAGCTTTTGCCTCTGTTCAATACATAATGACCGAGGTAAACTTTGGTTGGCTAATTCGATCAGTTCATCGATGGTCGGCAAGTATGATGGTTCTAATGATGATCTTGCACGTATTCCGTGTTTATCTCACAGGTGGATTTAAAAAACCTCGCGAATTAACTTGGGTTACAGGTGTAATTCTGGCTGTATTGACCGTATCTTTCGGTGTAACTGGTTATTCTTTGCCTTGGGATCAAATTGGTTATTGGGCAGTCAAAATTGTGACCGGTGTGCCTGAGGCTATTCCTGTAATAGGATTTCCTTTGGTAGAGCTACTACGCGGAAGTGTTAGTGTGGGTCAATCTACCTTGACTCGTTTCTATAGTTTACACACTTTCGTATTACCTCTTCTTACTGCTGTATTTATGTTAATGCATTTTCTTATGATCCGTAAGCAAGGTATTTCAGGCCCTTTATAGAGAGGAAAGATAGATTTCAAATAAGTATTCATAACATATTGTTTTGAGTAATGATAGTAATATCTCATTGCCATGAATATTTCTTATTGGTAATAAGAAAACATGTTCCTCGGATCTTTTCTTTCAATCTTGAAGTATTATTCATCCAATACGAATAGTTGAAGTAGATTCTCAGACGGAGAAGATGGATTATGGGAGTGCGTGACTTGAACTCTTTATTGGGCCGTGCAGATGTATACTTCGATCTGCCACATCAAAATTCATAACGAAATGTGTCTCTGTCCCAATTTCCTTATCAGAAATAGGAAGTTTAAAACCTGGGCAAAAAAAGGTATCGGTCGGTCCGTTTAAAGAGAATTATTTCTATGATCAAATTCGAATTAGGAAAGGCTCCGTGAGATCCAGTAGAATAAGGTAAGAATGTAACATGATCAAGAATTGGATCATATTACTTCTCCTTCTTCATAGTGTGAAAATGCATCCATTTCTCTTGCATTCATTTAAGTAGGGAAGACTATCGGAGTAAGAGAAGAGATCTGAGGAAGAAAAAAGGCCGGATCAGTAACAAGTCAATACCTTGTATGTCACGAAACTTTAGAGGTCTGTTCGTGAAGATAAACACGGATTGCGAGGGATAAGATGGTCCAAAAAGCGTATCGATCATGATCGAATTTGTAAGCTTACTTGGGTACTGAGTATTTCACTGGGGGGGGGGATCGGATCACCTAAAATGGATGATTAGAGATATTATTGGTTCCTATTACCACGCACGATATGTCCCTCATTACAGAGAGTCATATATGTAGATATCTGTAGAGATATATAGATCTCTCTAATTCCTTTAGTTATCGCTCGAGCCGGATGATGAAAAATTATCATGTCCGGTTCTTTTGGGGGGATAGATCCATAAAGATTTACCTATCCTGATAACAAAGAAACCTGATTTAAATGATCCTGTATTAAGGGCTAGATTAGCTAAAGGTATGGGACATAATTATTATGGAGAGCCCGCTTGGCCCAATGATCTTTTATATATTTCTCCAGTAGTAATTTTGGGTACTATTGCATGTACCATAGGTTTAGCGGTTCTCGAACCATCAATGATTGGTGAACCAGCAAATCCATTTGCAACTCCTTTGGAAATATTACCCGAATGGTATTTTTTCCCTGTATTTCAAATACTTCGTACAGTACCTAATAAATTATTGGGTGTCCTTCTAATGGCTTCAGTACCCGCGGGATTGTTGACGGTACCTTTTCTAGAGAATGTGAATCAATTTCAAAATCCATTTCGTCGCCCAGTAGCTACAACAGTCTTCTTGATCGGTACTGCAGTAGCCCTTTGGTTAGGCATTGGGGCAGCGTTACCTATTGATGAATCTTTCACTTTAGGTCTTTTTTAAATCGATCCAATCGCCAAATATTGATATATTAAAATATTTCGTTCCTATATCTAGGGAGTAATTGTTTAAAAACAAGTTCTCCCTAGATATATCCATCTCGCCCGTCAGAGATCTATTTTGAATATTCCACGAAATAGAGGTTATGTTGAACATTTGAAATGGAGTTATTCTCATTACTCTCTGAAATAACTTGGGAAAGGGGAAGAAATGGAAAAAGTAAATGGAACTATTTAACGAATCTGAACCCTATTCCTGGGTAGATCAACTGCAAAACGTTTTTGAAGAACTTCCGATACTTGTTCGACAGATTTCTTTCCGAAATGCCCAATTCTCATTAGATCTTCCTGACTGTAATTCAATAGGTCCGATAATGTATGTATATTGACCCTTCCGAGGCAGTTATAGACCCTAGGAGGTAATTCTAATTGGTCAATAAAAATGTGTTTGAATGCAACCTCTTCTTCCATTCTCTCCACACCAGTCGATATATTGAAAAAGGGGAAGGAAGGCATATTATACCCATTCTGATTGTCCATTCCATCGATGTTCTGTTCTTCTGCACGCAGAAAAGGAATAAATAAGTCAATCAAATTACGAGAAGCTCCGTAAAGTGCTTCTCTAGGAGCTAAACTTCCATTCGTCCATATCTCGAGAAAAAGTATTTCTTGTATGTCATTTCCGTTCCCATAGGAATGAATGCTATAATTTGCGTTTCGAACAGGCATAGATACAGCATCTATAGGAAAAACCCCATCCTGGTAATTATTCGGACTCTGTATACGATATCCACGATCTTTCTCGATCCGTAATTTTATATCAAAAGTAATTGATTTGGTAAGGCTAGCTATATGTTGTGTAGCATCAATTATTTTCACAGAAGGTGGTGATATGATATCTTGAGCGGTTACATTTCTGGGTCCGACGATACAGATAGATGCTTCTCGAGTTCCGTACGGATCACTTCTAAGTACAATTTCTTTCAGATTGATTAAAATGTCATGTACTGATTCTTCAATACCTATCATCGCGGAATATTCATGTGTTACTTTTTCCAATTTTGCACGTGTGATACACGTGCCTTCTACTTCTCCAAGTAGAGCTCTTCGCATCGCGATGCCTATCGTACTAGCTTGACCTTTTTGAAGCGGAGATAGAGCGAAGCGACCATAATGAAGGCGTTTACTGTCCGCTCTGGATCCAATGCACCTCCACCGCGGTGTCCGAGTGGAGACTAAGATTTCATCTCGAATCATACTGAGATTCTTTGATCAGATCATTTGATCATTTCTCTCTCCCGGAATTCATTTGATCCCTACACACGTCTCTTTTTGGGAGGTCTACATCCATTATGTGGCATAGGGGTTACGTCACGTACAAAGCTTAATAGTACACCACTTCTACGAATAGCTCGTAATGCTGTATCTCTCCCCGGGCCGGGGCCACTTATCATGACTTCTGCTCGTTCCATACCTTGATCCATTAACGTACGAATAGCATTTTCTGCTGCAGTCTGAGCAGCAAATGGTGTACTTCTTTTCGTGCCCTTGAATCCGCAGGCACCGGCAGAAGACCAAGAAACCACCTGTCCCCGTACATCTGTAACAGTAACAATGGTATTGTTAAAACTTGCTTGAACGTGAATAACTCCTTTGGGTATTCTACGCTCATTTCTACGTGAACCAATTTTTCTTATAGGTTTTGACATATTCATTATTCCATATCTATGGTTCGGTAAGATAGATATCTATCCATTTTATATCGAAATAGATCTTTTATTTCTGCATTTGTTCCTTGATGTAGAGAAGGATTACCCCTGTCTCTGTTTATGTCTCGGATTGGAACAAATTACCATAACTTGTCCCCGCCTACGAATTAGTCGACACTTTTCACGAATTTTACGAACAGAAGCACGGATTTTCATGTTTGTGGTCCTTCAATTTTGAATTGATATAATTAATCATATTACATCTTGTTTTCCGAGAAATAAGGGTTCTCTAATTCATGAGCCTAAATATTGATCCCTACCAGATGCTCAGGAGGTGCTCCAATCATTTGAAGATTTGTTGCGAAGTCGATAAATTATACGTCCTTTGGTTAGATCATAAGGACTCAATTCGACCTTGACCCTATCTCCTGGTAGTATTCGTACATAATTACGTCGAATTTTCCCCGAGATATGGGTTGGAACCTGACATCCGTTATCTAAACGAACTCGGAACATACCACTGGGAAGTGATTCAGTAACTGAACCTTCTACATCGATCAAATCTTGTTTATTCATTTTTTTAGAATCTCCTTGAGAAATCAACTAACGTGGATAAGGATGAATGTTATCATCTAACTTGCTTTTCCCTTTCATAGAGATATCCTCCAGAATAAATTCTAGACAAATATTCAGAGAGATTACCGTACATAACATAATATTTCTCCTCCGATTCTTCTCCGCCGAGCCTCTCGATCCGTCATGATTCCTTGAGAAGTAGAAAGGATTACGACCCCCATTCCACCTAGAACTTTAGGAACTTTTTGATAATTGGAATAGATCCTCAGACCAGGCTTGCTAGCACGCTTTGAAGTGGTTATATATGTCTTTTCCTTCCTTCCCCTATATCTTGAAGTTAAAACCAAAAAAGATTTTTTGCCTTCCCGATGTTCTCTAACATCTTCTATAAAACCTTCCTGTAGAAGGATTCTTACAACGTTTTCGGTAGTCTTAGTAGCTCTTATTCGAACTGTTCTTTTTTTTACTATGTCAGCGTTTCTTATAGAAGTTATTATATTGGCAATAGTATCGTTACCCGTGAGAACTAATTATTAGGAATTTCTGGTCTCGATATAAGAGGCATGTTCAATCTTCTTCGAAGAATATGCCTGAGATGCAACCTATAAATTGAGCTATTTATGTACCATTACACGATTTATGAGTACTTATAAGACTTCGGGAGCCAATGAGACTATTTTGGCAAAATTCAATTGTCTCAATTCCCGAGCAACTGAACCAAAAACCCGAGTTCCCCTTGGATTTCCTTCCTGATCAATGACAACTGCTGCATTGTCATCAGATCGTATTATCATTCCATTGTCACGTTCAAGTTCTTTACAGGTGCGTACAACTACGGCTCTTATTATTTCTGATTCTTTCAAGGGCATATTTGGTACTGCTTCTTTAATTATAGCAATGATAACGTCACCAATATGAGCGTATTGACAATTGCTAGCTTTTAGAACCCGGATGCACATTAGTTTTCGGGCTCCACTGTTGTCCGCTACATTTAAATAAGTTTGAGGTTGAATCATTCTTCCTCCAAGAATTTTGTCCTCCGCGGAGGAAATGAAAAAGAACTAGGAATCTTCTTCTTTTCCATTAGAAATATCTCTTTAGTTCAGTATTTAGATAGGTGAAGCAGTAACAAATCGAGTACGTATAGGCATTTTGTATGCAGCTATTGAAATAGCTGCTCTAGCTACAGTTTCTGATACTCCGCTCATCTCATAAAGTATTCGATATGGTCTGACGACGGATACCCAATATTCGGGAGATCCTTTCCCCGAACCCATACGTGTTTCTGCAGGTCTCATTGTAATAGGTTTGTCGGGAAATATACGTACCCATATTTTTCCCCCACGACGGGCATAACGAGTAATTGCTCGTCGTCCCGCTTCTATTTGCCCAGATGTGATCCAAGCAGGTTCAAGAGCCTGAAGAGCGAATCTACCAAAGCAAATACGATTGCCCCGCCGATGAGATACTCCCTTCATTCTCCCTCTATGTTGTTTACGAAATTTTGTTCTTTTGGGGTTATAGTCGATGATAGTATCTTGATCCCATCTCTACTTCAGAACCGGACATGATAGTTTCCTCTCATCCGGCTCCTTGTGAATAACATATGTAAAATTGGACGATCAATGTGCATATGATATGTATTATATAGGAATAAGCTATCTGTCCAATGCGAATTCCACAGGCGAATATTGACTCTTCCGGTATTTGCTCCATGAGTTGACTTATATATAGCCCCCCGCTGAGATCAATTCATTCTTGGTTTATTTCGCCATCCTATCCAATGAATGATTAAGATCCCTATAGAATCCTATGCAGTCACGGATTCCATCGTTCGATAGCTCCCAAACCGATGCTTAGGTCTTTTCTCTGCAATGGAGCTTTTCATTTCATCTGTTATGGGGTCAATTTCCTTAGTTTCATTGACCCGAAGCTCTTTTTTTTTTTTTTTTTTTCTTATTCATAAACTGAATCCATTCAATCAGGATGATTCTTATGCTTTATCACACTGCTCTTTGGAGGGTGATTTATGAACCGACCATACAATAACAATATTGGAAGAAGATCTCATTTATTCTTCGCTCCCTTCCCCTTACCATTCCCCCACATTCTTGAACACCTCTTTAATTTCACAAGAGATATAGATCTCATTTGTCCCTCCGCGGAAGAAAGTCGTTTAAGTTCGCATAACTATGTAATGGATGCATATCTAGTTATGAAATCCTTGACCGATCCGTTCTTCTTCCGAGTTCCCCATAGCTCCAGAGCTCGATCCGAACGAGTCGCACACTAAGCATAGCATTTCTCCGAGAGGGTCAATCTAATTCCTATTCGATCTGATCAAATTGATGATTCTTGATCGGACAGATCATGGAATGATTCGCAATTCTATTCTCTTTTCCTTCCCGTACGGGGGGAATGGAAGGGACCAATCATTCTTCATCCCCGAAGATCCAAATTTTGATCCCTAATACTCCATAGATAGTTTGAGCTGGATAATAACAATGATCAATTTTGGCTCGAATGGTCTGTGGGGGAACCCTACCTTCTCTGGCCCATTCTACGCGGGCAATCTCATTTCCGTCGAGACGTCCTGCAATTTGTATTTGAATACCCTTTATGTCTGCCTGCTCAGCCAGTTCAATAGCTTTTTTGACTGTTCTTCCAAGTGAAACTCTATCCTCTAGTTGCAGGGCAATAAATTCCGCAAGAATATTTGGTTCTCCATAAGGTTTCGCAACTTTCACTATAGCAATGTTTAGTTTTCGATCCACAGAATTGAGCATATTTCGCACATCGGTTCGTAATTGTTCAATTCCCCGACCCCGACTTTCTATCAACAAGTTGGGAAATCCAATATGGATTTCGACCTGAATTAAATCGATTTTTCTTCGAATCTCTACACGTGCAATTCCTCCATGATTCGAGGAGCTCCTCATATGTCTTCGTACATAATTTACAATGCAATTACGTATTCTTTCATCTTCCCGGAGATCTTCGGAATAATTCTTTTGTTGCGCAAACCAATGGGAACGATGATTTTGGGTTACACCAAGTCTAAAACCAAGTGGATTCATTTTCTGTCCCATACATATCTTCCTTTTTTGGGTTCTGTTGGCATAATCAGATTGTTCGATCTGTCTCTTTCTTCCAATACAATAGTTATATGACAGGTAGGCTTCTGTATTGGATAACCACGCCCTTGAGCTCTAGGTCGAGATCTTTTTAAAACAGCACCTTCATTTACTTCGGCTCTACTGACAAATAAATTGGCTTTGTTCAACCTCATATTGTGATTAGCATTTGCTGCTGCGGAAGGAATTAATTGTAATATAGGATAACATGCTCGATAAGGCATGAGTTCCAGTATCATAAGTGCTTGTTCATACGAACGATTACGAATTTGATTAATTACTCTGCGTGTTTTATGAGCAGACATACGTATATGTTTAGCTAGAGCTCGTATTTTTGGACTCGAGTTATTCTTTTCCATTGACCTTCACCTCCCAATTAATGATGAGCACCTCCTGATTGATCAACGACGGGATCTATTATCGCTCCTCGCATGTCCGCGGAGAATTAGAGTAGGTGCAAATTCCCCCAATTTGTGACCTACCATACGATCCGTTATATAAATAGGCAAATGTTCCTTTCCATTATGAACAGCAATTGTATGACCGATCATTGCGGGTACAATGGTAGATGCTCGAGACCAGGTTACTATTATCTTCTTCTCTTTTTTTATGTTTAGATTCTCAATCTTTCTCGATGAATGATTAGCTACAAAAGGATTCTTTTTCAGTGAACGTGCCATGGTTCAATTACCTTTTTTTTTTTTAATAAAATGGATTCCCAACCGCTCTTACTTACGTCGACGAAGGATTGAAGCATCACTATATCTATTATTCTTCCGACTCTTCCTTCCAAGCGCAGTATAGCCCCAAGGGGTCACGGGTTTTTTTCTACCAATTGGGGTTCTTCCCTCACCCCCCCCATGGGGATGGTCTACAGGGTTCATAACTACTCCTCTTACTCTAGGGCGTTTACCCAACCAACGTTTAGATCCAGCTTTACCAAAAGCTCTATTGTTCACATTGACATTACCTACTTGTCCAATCGTTGCTGAACAGTTCTCAGATATTAAACGAACCTCCCCAGATGGTAATCTCAATGTGGTTGATCGACCCTCTTTTGCAATCAGTTCTGCTACAGCACCTGCTGCTCTAGCTAATTGCCCACCCTTCCCAAGCGTTATTTCTATGTTATGTATAGCCGTGCCTAAGGGCACACCGGTTGATTATTTTGATAAATAAGAATCCCTTCCCAAACCGTACAAGCCTCTCTCGAGGCATACAGCTTTCTGGATGTATATGAGAGTATTTACATATATCGATCATATATCGATAATCAATAAATAGGATTAGATATGGGATTTTGTTTCTCATGTCCCGATCCTCTACATCCTAGGTCTCTCTATTCCATCATCTGGCTTATGTTTTTCATGTAGCATTCAGAATGAATGACTTCATAAGATTACGCCAATACCCCTCCCTGTATATTCTGGATAACGTAGGAGGCGTGTTAAACATCTCTCTCTTTTTTTTCTCCTTTTTTCCATCTTTTCTTTTCTTTTCCGGGAGATATTACCACTGTCCAGCCTTTAATTTGCCTCTGACCGTCAAATCAAATGTGAGTAACTCGTCGCTTTCTTCGAAACGAGGGGTGGCCCCGGGTTTGTTCATGCTTCAGACAATTTGATCTTCTCCATATTATCATATCTTTGGAGTCAATAATTTGATATGAGGGCTATTGATCCCAATCACCCGCTGCTGTTCCTCTTCAGTTTCCCTTTGAGGTTTCTCCTATAAAAGGACCTGAGTTGGATCAGTGATCAGTGATAGATTCATAGGTCTTGCTGTAAACCCAATCGGTTGCTTTCGATTACGCAAATCAATGATTCAAACCGCACTCAGAGGTAGGGCATTTCCCATTGATATAGGAGCTCTTGGACCGGAAGTAATGGTATCTCCTATTATGACCCCTCTGGGGTGTAAAATATAGTTCTTTTCACCATTCCTATAGTGTACGAGACAAATGTATGCACTTCTATTAGGGTCGTATTCTATGGTTACAATTTCTCCAGATGTGTATTTTTCATTCCGTCGAAAATCAATTTGACGATACAGACGCTTGTGACCTCCTCCTCTATGTTTTGCAGTAATAATCCCTCTATTATTACGACCTTTTCCACAATGATGCTGTCCAGAGGTCAATCTCTTTCGTGGATTGGGCCGGACCCTTCCATCGGAACTTGATATGAGTCTATTGTTTGTGCTTGGAGCATAAGTTCTGTATGAACGGATGGCCATGTTATTAGGTACCTTAATCTAATAAGTTTTATTCCTCTGAAAGAAGTGGAATAGAATAATCTGGCTGAAGTGCAATAATCATATGTCTACAACGTATTGGATGTCCTATTATCGGCCTTATTCTTCTTCCCTTTCTCGGAGGTCGATAGCTATTCATAGCTATTATTTTGGCACCAAAGAAAAGTTCAATCCAATTTTTCATTCCCGTTTTGGTCAGTCTCGAACCTACATCAAAAGTATATTGATTCCTTTCTAATAAGCGAATCTTTTTTTCTGTAAGTACTGTATATTCTATTTCATTCATAGATATCTCCTTTTTCCTATCTCTTAGGAATCCATATACTGATCAGTATTGTAATGAGTTATTTCTAAGCCCCATAGTATAGATATATCATACTTATACGGATTACAGGTCATCATACTAATATGGACCCGATCTCGATATCCCTTTCTTTTTCGTTCAGAGAACGAATAAGGGGTTCAATCAATAATAAATATGTACAACTCCCGTGCATCCAGCAGGAATTGAACCTGCGAATTCGCCAATTATGAGTTGGGCGCTTTAACCGTTCAGCCATGGATGCGTATAACATAATATATTTGTTTTAAGTTCAATACGTTCTATAATACGAGCATATCATATAAAGAATATGAGTATCAACTCAAAATTGGTATTGGTCGGAACCAAATCCTATTCTCTCCCATTCAATCCATGTCAAGTACATTTGACAGAGGTATACGGCTGAACAACTTTTGTTCGAGAGTTGGTTCCAAGTTGGTTATCGATCTTGCAACACTCTCATTTTCTGTCAGAGGTTGCCAACCAACATTCAAATGTTAGTTCGTCGTCGGAACTTATAAATTATATTATTCTTGGAAGGAATGACCGTAGATAGGGACTTTCAATTGGTTCTTCTGGGGCGGACGTAGCCAAGTGGATCAAGGCAGTGGATTGTGAATCCACCACGCGCGGGTTCAATCCCCGTCGTTCGCCCATAAAGAAACGGACTGGATCCAATTCTTTGTCATTTTCGATTTCAAATGAACAATAAGTATTTCTATCTATTGAGATAGAATCAATTGAATTCTTAGTGGTTGACGCAAGCTCTTCTTTATGCCAATATTATATTGATATGTCATTCTATTCATGATCACCCAAAATCTATAAATGAGATCTTTTTCGATACTCTATTTCAATAGATCCAATATGGTTTCGTTTCAGATTGATTGGTAGAGAACAAATAGATGTATAGATCTATGTACCTATAAAAATCAACACCTATATTCTATCACAACGCCTATACTCTATCGATGAATCTATTTAAGGATAGAGATCTATCAAAAACTATTTCATTATTGTAATGTAATTATTGTAAAAAAGGAATGAAACGACAAAAATTGAAATCCTGGATATTGAAATTGGAGGAGATACGAAGCTTTCAATGTTTATTAAATTCATGGACCGAATTGAATTTGGTGAGATTGTTCACTAAAATAGTTTCCCATCGAGAACGTCTTATTAAGCTCTTTGACTCTCGAATTCTTAGTACGTTGCTTTTGCGCGATCTACGTGGTTCAAGAAGCAATCAATCTTTGACAATCAAAGGCGTAGTACTACTTACATTACCAGTCCTTGTATATCACGTGAATAATAAAAGTATGATTGAAAGAAAGAAGTTCTATTCGATGAAACTGTTTCCTATGCCTATAAACTATGTTGAACCTAGAAATGAAACATCGGAAGAAGATTTCGAGTCTTTCAATAAAAATTTGTTGATCTTTCCGCATCTTTCTCTGTCTTTCCCAAAAGGGAGAAAGATCTATCAAAGTCACTTGATAAATTTGAAAGAGGATGCTTGGGTTCCCTCAAAAAGAAGAGTGTGTGTCATGCCTGCGTATAATCAAATTGATTCTTGGGGTTCACGATGGTGGAAGAATTGGATCATAGAAGAGATTCTTCCTAGTTGGAAGATCCCTCAGGAATCAATAGCTAAAATTGAGATGTCATTGAAAGAGAGGGATGTGGGATATCTAAAGGGGTTTTTTGAATTCTATATTGATGATCTGATCCGCAAAGACTATGATTGGGAATATCATTTCGATCGTGTTTTTATGAAAAATAAGCAGGACACGATCGACTTGAGCTCGAAGCAGCAAGCCGAAATATTTGGTAATAATCTAATTTGTTATCTCATGTCCGCTTTTTGTGAAAAAATGCTATTCGAAGTGGAGGGCCCATTCAAGCAGCATAAATCAAAGTCAGCTATTGAATCGAATAATATTGAGCATTTCTCCCATCCTCGATTATCCTATCAAGAGAGATTCAAATGGGGACCACGCTGGTGGAAAAAGAAGATGTTTCAGATCTGGAATAGTTGGGGTGAATCTGATCAAATTCTTGCAGAATCTTCCATTCTCTTGAAAGAGAAAGGGTATCTCTCTTTCCAAAATTATGCTGAATTTTATATATGGCAATTCTATAAAGATTCTTTTGTTAGTTGGGAGAAAGATCAGCAGAAATTGGATCTTTCGAAGGACATCTTAAAAGATAAATTCATTCAGTTGAATGATGCGAACAATGATCAGCTTTTTAGCAAGGTACAGAATCTCTTGTCGGATATTCTATACGATTTCTCAGAATCTATTTTCATCAAAGTCAATCATTCTAGCCAATTGAAAAGATCTTATAATCGATCCATAGATCATTTTGATCCCATTAGTGAAAATTCAGAATATGACACGAACATAAGCAAAAAGGATGAGAGAATCTCAGAGAATCAGAGACCGATAACTTGGGAGACTCATTCGGAGAAGGATGAGAAAGATATCGATTCGAAGATAGATTCGGCTCTCAATTTCACTGAAAATGAGTATTGGGAGCTTGAAAAAGATCTTTATGAACGGATTTTCACAAATGGATATATAAATAAAACGGAGATCGAGCAACTAAAAGAAAGATCAATTCTTTGGGATCCTTCTTCTATTCGAATAGAAAGAACAAAAATAGAATCAGATTTGCCCTCAAGGCGTCTCTCAGAAGATTCTCCGATCTCTTGGACGAAAGAACTATTTACGGAAGATAAGAAGTCTATAACAGATAATTTGTTTCCAAAGGAAAGGAAAAGATTCATCGAGAATTTCACAAAATCAATTCGTTCTTCTTTTTTTGACATATTGTCAATAGATGAACCGTGTATGGGTTCTAGTGCTACTAAGAAGCCTATTGAAAATTTTCAATTATTGAGAAGGCAACAAGATGTTTTTTTCAGATATTTCAGGGGATCAGAAAAGAATGGGATAGTTGATCCGTGGAAGATAAGAACATATTTTCAAAATCCTTCCTCAAATTGTGCTATTTCATTAGATCCCGGATTTCATATGATTAGAAAAGATCAGAGGGATATAAACAGATTAAATCGTATTCTCTTTATGAACCGGAGTTTGTCTCGGGATCGATTTTCTTCATTCTGTGATCAAGACAAAGAACAATACATATTACACAGCAATTTCCGATTGAAAAAAAGAGTTCTAAAAATAACAGAGAAATTCGCTCTATCAATAACTAAGCCTAATCAGGTTTATGATAATACATTTGCCCCTGATATTGATTATCACGTGAATCAATTCTATGAGCTGAACAAGAATATATTATTGAATCAGATCTTCAACCACAAGAAGAAATTGAAGAATCAATCTTTATTGATCCTACTCAATATTACTGATAAAGAGAATGAATATTTAGATCGAATAATCGAAAAAGAATTGATCCAAATCTATTCCAAAAAGAGTTCAGAAATAGGAACCCCTCTTAACAATTACAGAACTGAAACTTCAAATTGGTACAAATTGATTCGACATAAGATTCACAGGCATTTGGAAAATGCATTCAATAAATTCTATTCTATGAACGGGTCCAGTCGCAATTTAAAGGATCAAATTCGAACAAATTGGATAGAAAATGAAAGTTTGAATAATGTAACGAAAGATACAATTAACCGACATCCATCAAATTGGAGAAAAGGTCAAAAAGAATGGTTTGATCATTCTATTCTTCGAACTGAGAAATGTATCAATCGGAATTTGAATGTGTACAAATGGTCCAATCAGACCGAATACTTGAAGAAATGTTCGAAACATCTTGTTTCTAAACAAAACGATTTGAAAAGAGTGTTCGATCCGATTGAATCATGCACTAATAGAGATTCAATTGGTTGGTCTGGAAGTCCCAACAAAAAATATTATTCTAAGTTTTCTTTTATTTCTGAAAATACTGTGAAGATCTTTATTTCTAAGTTTGATATTTCCATCTCTCATTCGGATATTCTCATTCCCAAGGTTCTCATTGATAGGTTGAAAAGTATGAATGATCAACTATTCAATAAGTTGTTCAAATCAATTGGTGTTCAAATCGTTCATTTAAAAACATTCAAACCCTTTCTTTTGTATGACCATAATCTTTCACAAAGATCGAAATTCTTGATCGACGAAAGAACAGTAGCACAATCTTTCTATCATGAGATACCGGTGAATCGATTTATTATTGATTTATTCGATAATGAAAAGAATTGCATGGAATTGTTCGATAACACTGATTTTTCGACGATATCCAACGATCGAGACAACTGGTTGAATCCCGTAAAACTATCTAATAAAAGCTCATCGAGAGCTTCTTTTTACAAAGCAAATACACTACAATTCTTCGATTATTCACATCATCCTCGGTTCAATTATAAGAAAAGATTACCTTCTTATATGGAAAGGATTCATACAAAAGATCATAATCTTACATATGGACAATTATTCAATATCTCGCCCATCCACAGCAATCTGTTTTCTTTGCCCATTAGTGAGATAAGGCCTGTTCACTTGGATAAAGATACTATTTCACTTATAAAGTCACAAGTATCTAACATATTCTTACCTAAAGATTTGCAACAAAGCGGTAACCAAACGCTTGTATCAATCTATGACTTGTACAAATCTTTCGATTTACTAACTCGATTGAATCCATTTGTTCATGACAAAATAGATATTTCCTCGATCGAAGAGATTTCTACAACGCCTTTAACGAGAGAACGAATAGTCAATTTCGAAAAAACTTATTGCCAGCCCTTATTAAATAGATCCGATTTAGAAGAAAACAACTTCGATCAGTACCTTAAAAGGGGTTTCAGCTCAAACATGGGTCTTATTCAAACTCAATCTTATCAAGATGATTTACTATCCGAAATCTTTATAAAAAGAAAAGAGAATAACCAGGAAATGCTTCATCGGATTCGAGATTGGTTTGTAAAATCTAGTTCAACGGAAGGTTCAAAAAACAGAATTGAGAACAAAGCCATAGATAAGAGAAGCACCCTTTTGAATTTCTCTAAAGAGGAACGGAATCTCTTCTCATTTTGTTCACCGCGTTTCAATGAACGTGCTAAGAAACAAGAGATGTATAGGATCTCTCAAATAGAGAGTCTTTTTAAAAAATGGGATCTGTTCCGAACATATACGCCATGGTTCTTGACTTCTGCATGGTGGAAATATCTTGAGAATCTACTTCTAGAGACTTTTCCGGAGATATTGCTAAATAGCAGTGATCAACTTGTATCTATTTTGCATGATATTATGCATAAATCGAATCTATCGTGGGCAATTTCTCATCAATTATGGGCACTTCTACAATGTAATTTGAGAACCAATATTTTGGATAAGCTTTTTTATTTATGGAATCTTTGTTCATTCAAGGAAATGATTAATCAAAAGAATGAGTCATCAGTTCTATTTATATGGGCACATCTGAGATTACTGAATGCTCGGGAGTTTGAATATTCGATCCTTATCCTTTTTTTCGTCCTTGGATATTTCGTTCTTCGATATTCTTTCGTTGTTTCCTCAGCCCTTATTGAGTTACAGATACACCTTGAACGCATCAAAGATTTAATGGATCCGTCATACGCGATCGAGTTGCAAAAGCTGATGGATCATCCTTTGCCTGGTCTGCTTTTCTCCATGGATATAAGGGACATATCCATCTATTTTCTGGACGAATTGATCTATTCTATGAGGAATAGAAAGCTTTATTCACCTATAAGAAGAGAGTTGAACAGATCGTGCTTCAGCATGGATATCTCTGGAAAAGAGAGAGAATTACTAGTTCAGTTTTTAATAACACAAAAAAACATCTCTCAATTTGGATCGAATTTGACTCACAGTCATAATTTATTCAAGAATGAATTTGATTATCAAATCACTGAACAGCCGGGACTTATTTACTTGATCTATTTAGCCGACACTTATCAGAAAGATCTAATGAATCACGAGTTCGATCAATCTCGTTTAGCAGAAAGATGGGTCTTCCTCGCTTTTTGTCGGAAGATTACCTCTTCACAAATCTCTAGGGGTTTGAACCTCACATTTCATGGAAAACCTTTCTCACTCCACTTAGGGTCATCCCTTTCCAAAGGGATTTTACTGATAGGTCCTACGGAAACCGGACGATCCTATTTGGTCAAGGGTCTAGCAGCAGATTCTTATGTTCCTCTAATAAGAATATCTCTAAACAAGTTCCTGTATGACAAAGGTGAATATTCTAATTTCCTCGATATACGAAGTATGAATAATGTGGTGCAAAAAATGCACCAATTCAACCTCACCTTCGAATTGGCAAAAAGAATGTCTCCTTGCATAATATGGATTCCAAACATTCATGAACTGAATGTCAATTACTTAACTCACTTTTTCCTTGGCTTATTAGTGAACCATCTCTCTAGAGATGATGAGAAAGATTCTACTAGAAATATTCTTGTTATTGCTTCGACTCATATTCCTAAAAAAGTGGATCCAGCTCCAATAGCTCCAAATCGATTAGATAGGTCAATCAATATTCGAATGCTTCCTATCCCACAACGACAAAAGGAATTTCCTATTCTTTTACGTAGCAAAGGGTTTGACTCGGAAAAAGGGTTGTCTTGTCCCAATGAATTTGGATCTAGAACCATAGGTTCCAATGCACGGGATCTAGCAGCACTTGCCAATGAGGCCTTATCAATTGGTATTACCCAAAAGAAATCAGTTATAGACACTGATACAATTAGGTTGGCTCTTTATAGACAAACTTGGGGTTTGCAATCTATGGATAATCAGGTTGGATCCGGTCAAAATTACGAAATACTTCCCTATAAGGTGGGGAAGGCTGTTATACAAAATACACTTAGAAGGAATTCTTCTATGAATCCTCTATCTATTAATAATGAATTATGGAAGAAAAGGTTTTATTATTTGTCCAAATGGTATTTAGAACCTTCTATTGCTGGAACAACTATGAAGGAATTGACTATACTCCCCCATATTTTGGGTTGCTTGGCCGGATCCGCAGCTCGAGATTCCTGGTTTATATCGGAACAAAATAGAGAGAATTGGATTCCTCTCGATAGATTCGCTGAGCATGATTTCGATTTAGCTTCTGGTCTTTTAGAAAGTCTTCTGGTGGAGTTTCCATGGTTAGGGATATGCCGGGGTAAGTCTGATAAGAATCAAATCACATTTGCTCCTCAGTCCGAAACGAGAAATCATCTCAATATGATGCGAAAAGGGGTTTCTTCTATGGTCAATAAAATGTTTATATATAAAGAATATGGATTGAAGTTTCAACAAGAAACTCCCGACGCAAGACAAATGGATGAAAAATTAGTCAATAACATAGTTTGGGCTCCTAGGATCTGGCGTCTTAGTTTTCTTCGCAGTAATCTATTTGATCGTACAAAAAGACCCAATGAATTGGGATTTTCGTATCAGTTCGGATTGTTTCAAGAGGAGCAGATCAGTTATTGTAAAAGGGTTAGAGAGAATTTAGGGTCTCTCCAAAAAGGACCGCATAAAAAAGGGTTTTATGTTCATGAGAGAAATCATTCTAACGCAAGACAAAAGAATCTACAGCATATACAGTCTCAATTGGAAGATATATCATTACAAGAGCGGTTTGAAATGTTAGGAGTATTTCAATTTTCTATACAATATCAAATGCGATCTAAATCCTCTAAGAAACCTATGTTCTTTCTAGGAAGACGATTCCTTTGGGATCCCACAGGTTTCCTATTTCAAGATCAGCACCTTGTGTTTTCACGTCGGGAATTTTTTGCAAATGAAGAAATGCTGAAAAGGCTTTATATTACTTACGGTTCAATAAGAAGACAAGAAAAGCATCTCTTCCCTAAAAAAAGTATCCAAGGTGCTTTTCGTAGATATAATTCAAAATTCATGACCAATTCGGCCATGAATTCGTGGAAACAATTGCCTCTTGCAGAAAAGGAGCATATCGAGGCTTTCAAACGCATTCAAGCAATTGGTATCCGATTGAAACGTATACAGCCATATACTCCTACATTTCTATATCAACGTTGGTTGATTGAAAATCCGCAAGAAAAGGTTGATCGCTTCGAATTGTTAATTCATCGCCAAAGATGGCTTGAAACCAATAGTTCATTATCGAATGAATCTTTTCTTTATAATACTCTATCCGAGAGTTATCAATATTTATCAAATCTGTTCCTATCTAACAGAATGTTATTGAATCAAATGACAAGGACATTGTTGAAAAATAGATGGCTTTTTCCGAAGGAAATTGAACACTTAATTCATACAACAAAAGATAGATTTCACATATCCATTTTAGCCGGAAGAATCTGTCATCATCGATGAAAGAGCAATGAAATGAAGTAGAACGAAATTGACCGGGTAGTGGGGTCGTGGAAACAAATGAGAAGTTCCACATCTGCTTCGATTTCAGATACTATTCGAAAATGAGTCCTTTCTCAGTCTTGTCCAAGAATGGAAAGTATGTCAGAAGAAGAAAAAAGAAGAACAAAGAGTTGATAGATCTTTAATTTGAAGATATATTCCTTATTCCGAGATCTCGACCGTGTAAGAGTGAGCATAGCAAGGAATATGAGCCAAGTCAATTTTCTTGAACCTAATGAGATATTCTCTGCTATGCTTACCCCTTATTTCTTCGATTTTGGTTCCGGTACTCTTCTTTTTTTTATTACACTTCCCATTCGGAAGAAAGGATCCCTTATTTGCCCATAGAGTCATAGGATTCAACATTGGTATAGTTGTTGAGGTTCGATCGCAACTCCCAGATCTTGCAAGACTTTAAGAGGGGTATATAGATTCTTCTCAATCTATGTCCTTAATTACATATACCTCATAATTAGTAATAAGCAAGCTTCATACATTCTTTAATGGGCATAGAAATAAATAGAAACATTCCACCTGAGATTCGGTCTTTTTCCTTTTTTGATCCAATTTCTCCCATATGTCCCTTTTTGGAGTGTACTCCATCTGTTGGGTCACGGGGGGGCATTTCCCCAGAAGTTTCTATCGATCTACCCGCATTTGTGTGATTCCTGCTGAGGTATCTACTCGGGGGATGGGTGCAGGGCGGACCATTTTGGAATGGACTCCCCCATTCATTAGATAGAGAAGATCGCCAAGATCTTGTGATCCACTGTCGAGCCTATTCCAACAGCTTGAACTCAAATCGTATATAGGGAATCGTCGGAATACTTCGTATCAACGGATATCGAAGAAATCGATCTCGGTACATTGAGAGAATCAATTAGATCCGATATTTGTTATTGAATTGCTCATTCAATAAGCATTCTCAATATTATGCCTTGAAGAGGACTCGAACCTCCACGCTCTTTAGCACGAGATTTTGAGTCTCGTGTGTCTACCATTCCACCATCAAGGCATCCCGAAAGTGAATCATATTCCATGAATATGAAATCTATGTTACGATCATCTATCATTATATATGGAATGTAGAATCTATGACAAAGATAGGGTATTGGAGTATTTATATCGATCGGTTATATAGGTCCAAGTCTAATATATCATCAAATTCTTTCGATTTTCATTATCCGAAGGATATTTCATATGCATCAAAAATATGTACGATCGAACATCTTTTTTTTTTTTCGATTCAATAGAAGCCTAGAGAAGCGAATATGGTACCCAAATAACGATATGTCAAAAGCAGGTTCGATCATATGTACGCATATATCGATTCCTAAATGGGATGGAACGACGTAGATATCTATTTACACGCGTTCGAATGACCCTTTCCCATAATGAAAACGTACACAGCCCTATTAATAACCCTATTCTAGTCTATAATGAACTTCTAATTCGATGATCAAGTTGATCTCATAATTAGAAGTTCATCTCAGGATCTCGGCCTATTCCCATTTTGGGGATATCGGGACAAATCGACTAATTCTTCCGGTTAGTAAGAGAAATATTGAACGAATAAATAGACCTTAAAATAAGGTATCCTGGGCAATTGCAATAATTGGGTTCATTACTATTCCCAGTGTAGTAGATGCTGTTACACATACAATCATACTCAACTCGATAGAATTTTTTGATATGAAAGAAGATGGAGATCCTCTATAATTTTGCACGTGAGGAGTTATTTCTTTGTTTCGTTCAGTCATTAATAACTTGATTATTTTTAGATAATAGTATATAGAAATAACGCTCATAAAGGGTCCTATCGAAACCAATAAATATAAGCCTGCCTGCCATCCGCACCAGAATAGATAAAGTTTTCCAAAAAAACCTGCTAATGGAGGAATACCCCCTAAGGATAGTGAACATAAAGCTAAAGAGAAAGCCGAAAAAGGATCTTTCGTATACAATCCTGCATAATCTCGAATGTTATCAGTTCCTGTGCGTAGACCAAATAATACAATGCAAGCAAAAGTTCCTAAATTCATGAAAATATAGAACAGCATATAAGTTATCATGCTTGCATATCCATTCTTTGAGTCTCCAGCAATTATTCCAATAATGATATATCCAATTTGACCCATGGACGAATATGCAAGCATACGTTTCATGCTCGTTTGAGTAATAGCAATTAAATTGCCTAATATCATGCTAAGAATAGCTAAGATTTCCAAAAGAAGATGCCATTCGTTCGATGAAAAGTAGAAAATAATATCGAAAATTCGAGTGGCTAAGGCTGAAGCAGCTACTTTCGAAGTAACAGAAAGAAAAGCAACGACTGGGGTGGGAGAGTTAGAGTCGAAAAGAGGATCCCTCACTCCTTTCTCTCATTCAAAACCGTGCATGAGACTTTCATCTCGCACGGCTCCTAAGTGATAAAAAAAGAAGGGCATAACCATCTTATTCCTTTTTCATTACCTTCCTCGCGTATGTATAAGACCGAATCGATTCAATTTATAGAAAAGATTACTCATCCTTAACTTCCCGAGGAATCCTTCATCAGTGGTTCTCATAGTGAATCACTGACTTTTTCGATCTTTCTGACTTCGGTTCCGTAAGAACAAGTCAAAAAGATTGAGAAATAGAACCATCTGATTTTATTCGTTCTCAATAGCCATGAGATAATCATCTTAGGGTGATCTTTTTGTCGACGGATGCTTTTATTACACTCGTAGTCCTTGAAGGATGAAAACTGACTATGTAGCATTTACATCGAGAATGAAAGTATTGTATACGTCATTAGCCTGATCCTTTGTAAGAACTACCCGTAATAACCAACTTGCAAAATATCTCTGTTTATTAAAAGATATTAGTTATTTCTGACCTTGCTTTACCTTAATTGTTATTTCAACAAAAATATTGCGAATAACTTTTGGTAAAAGTTATGTCTTAGTCCGAGTGGGGATAACAGTCTTTTTCTCTCCCGCATGCCCATAGAGTTTTTATAGATCTAAGCATCTCTAAAAAAGATAGATATCTACCTATTATAGAGGTAATAATTCGTCGAACGAATCGCACTCCTTCATATACGTCAGGGGTCCATTGATGAAAAGGGACTAGAGAAAGCTTGAATCCAATTCCTACAGTTATGGATATGAGCGCAATCAAAATTCCTGGGGAGTTATACATTTGTGTATTTATGAGACCATTTACTACCTCTTGAAGCTCAATCTCTCCCCCGGATAGACCGTATAGCCAAGAAAAACCATAAACCAGAATAGAAGAGCTTGCCCCACCCATAAGTAAATATTTCATAGTAGCCTCATTAGACCGTACATCTCTCTTGGTATATCCAGATAATAGATAAGAACATAAGCTGAAACATTCCAGAGCTACGAAGATAGTGACTAAATCATTAGCACCGCATAAAACCATTCCTCCTAGAGCAGCTGTTAATAGGAATAACAGGAACTCTGTTATAGCCATTTCTGTACATTTGATGTACTCCACGGATAGAGGAATACATAGAGTTGAGCATAGTAAAATGAGAAATCGAAAGATTTTGTTGAAATTGCTCGTTTGGAAATTACCAAAAAAGCTAATCGTAGGTTCTTCTCTCCATCGAAATAATAAGACCGTTATACTCATTGCTAAACTTGTTAAAGAGATGAAATAGAACCAAGGTGTATCTTTTTGATCAGAGGTTAGATCGATCATCAGAAGAAGAATTAGGCCGAGAATTAGGATACATTCTGGGAGAATAGAACCTCCATGGAAGAGAAGCAAATGAAACTCTTTCATAAAAATGATCTCAGGGTCTAATTGAAAATGAAGTTTTCATTTCGTACATGCCAGATCATGAATTAGTAACTTCATTCAATCTCCGAAAAAGTATCAATCTTTTTCAACTTTCTATTCTTGGAATAGGAGATTTACATAATCCTCATGAATAGGATCAAATCTTATTTCAGAATCTTATTCTTTATTAAGCAAGCCTCCCCGAGAGGGCTTAGTTTATCTAGGATTTATGTTTCATCCTTGCTTTCTTTTCTCTTTCGTTCGTTCCGATAGACATATTGATCAATTTCTAAGAATTTGGGGATGTTGATCTTTCGAATCTATCTATCTATATAGATAGATCTCGATCCTGTTCATAGATTAACGGAAATGTGCAAAAGCTCTATTGGCCTCTGCCATTCTATGAGTCTCTTCCTTCTTGCGTATAGCATTGCCATTCTCCCTGGCAGCATCCATTAATTCGTAACTCAATTTGAAAGCCATATTTCGACCCGGCGGACGTTTTCGAGATGCCCCTAATAACCAACGAATGGCAAGTGCTTTTCCTTGTGTAGATCTGATCTCAATGGGAACTTGATAAGTCGATCCACCTACACGTCTTGCTTTTACTGTTACATTGGGAGTTACTCCACGTATCGCTTGGCGTAAAACAGATAGTGGATTTTTTTCTGTCTTTTGTTGAATATTTTTCATGGCTCGATAAAGAATTCGATAAGCCAATGATTTTTTTCCGTGTCTAAGAATACGGTTAACCAACATGTTAACTAATCGATTGCGATAAATTGGATCGGATTTTGCAGTTTCTTTCTCTGCAGTACTTCGACGTGACATGAGTGTGAAAAGGGTTCAATAATCCATTTCATAGAGGCTAAAAATGAATCACTTATTTTGGCTTTTTGACTCCGTATTGTAGGGTGGATCTCTAAAGGTATGAAAGATCTCCCTCCAAACCGTACATACGACTTTCATCGAATACGGCTTTCCACATGATTATATAGGTAGATATGAGATCTATTCTTTATGTATATAATCCTGTTTACTCACTTTCAATTGAGTATCCGTTTCCTTCCTTTTCCTTGCTATGATTGGAAATCTCGTATTTTCCATATCTGTACGATCAAGTCCTTAGGTTCCCAAAAGAGTGTAAAAAAAGAAAAGTGTTTCAAATCATTGCTATTTGACTCGAACCTGTTCTAAAAAAGTCGAGGTATTTTGAATTGTTTGTTGACACAAGCAAAGTCGGGGAAAACTTCTTAAATGATTTCAATATTGAACCTTGGACGTATAATAGTCCCAAATATCTTTAGAAATAAGATCTTTTGTCCTATGGTAGCCTGCTCCAGTCCCCTTACAAAACTTTCGTTATTAGGTTAGCCATATGCTTCACATGTTTCTAGCAATTAACATGGCATCATCATAAGATGATACAAGTCTTAGATAAGAATCTACAACGCACTAGAACGCCCTTGTTGACGATCTTTTACTCCGACAGCATCTAGGGTTCCTCGAACAATGTGATATCTCACACCGGGTAAATCTTTCACCCTCCCCCCTCTTACTAATACTACAGAATGCTCTTGTAAATTATGGCCAATACCAGGTATATAAGCAGTGATTTCAAATCCAGAGGTTAATCGTACTCTGGCAACTTTACGTAAGGCAGAGTTCGGTTTTTTGGGGGTGGTAGTGGAAAAGTTGACAGATAAGTTACCTTTACTGTCACTCTACAAAACCGTACATGAGATTTTCACCTCATACGGCTTCTCGTTCAATTCTTTTGAAGTAGAAGAAATTGGATTCTTTTCGTTATTCGAGAATCTTCATATCCTCTTCCTTGATTATGTCCCAAGGAGTAACTAGAACTGATTCAGTCACGTTTTCATGTTCTAATCGAACACTTTCCATTTTTATTTATGATCAAAAGATTGGTAACGAAGATTGTTCTTTTTACCAGAAATATGCAGATCAAATCACGATATT